TTTTTTTGATAAACCGGTGCATGCACTCGCACTCGCACTCGCACCTTTGGTGCACCGGTGCGTAAGGTGCGTAAGGTGCGTAAGGTGCAAGCAAGCGCTTCTTTAAAAAAAAAACGTCGTTTTTTTTGATAAAGAGAAAGAGAAGAGGTGGGCTGCGGTTTGCTTCTGCCTTATCAAAAAACCGTAGGTTTTTTGAAAGAAGCGATACAAAAATCTTCGATTTTTGTTAGCGCAAAAAAAAGATCAAATGAACTAAGGCTTACGGTGGAGACCTAGGCACCCAAAGACGATGAAGGGCGCAGATACCGGCGAAACGCTTCGGGGAGCTGGCAACAAGCTTTGATCCGAAGATCCCCGAATAGGGCAACCTTGAAAACTTCCAACAGAATTCATAAGTTGGAAAGAGACAACCCAGTGAATTGAAACATCTTAGTAGCTGGAGGAAGAGAAAGCAAAAGCGATTCCCGTAGTAGCGGCGAGCGAACCGGGAACAGCCTAAACCCAGCAATGGGTGTAGTGGGAGGACAAATTAAAGCAGCAAAACCATGAAAACGAAGCAGCTGAAACCTGCACCATAGATGGTGAAAGTCCAGTAGTTATAATGTAAAGCAGAAGCGAAGTCTAATTTCCCGAGTAGCATGGGGCACGTGGAATCCCGTGTGAATCAGCGAGGACCACCTCGTAAGGCTAAATACTCTTGGGTGACCGATAGCGAAATAGTAACGCGAGTGAAAGGTGAAAAGAACCCCCGTAGGGGAGTGAAATAGAACATGAAACCGTAAGCTGACAAGCAGTGGGAGGGTTTGTTATAAGCCTGACCGCGTGCCTGTTGAAGAATGAGCCGGCGACTTAGAGGAAGTGGCAATAGGTTAAGGAGTTATATCCGGAGCCAATGCGAAAGCGAGTCTGAATAGGGCGTAAATGTCATTTCTTCTGGACCCGAACCCGGGTGATCTAACCATGACCAGGCTGAAGCTTGGGTAACACTAAGTGGAGGGCCGAACCGACCGATGTTGAAAAATCGGCGGATGAGTTGTGGTTATGCGGAGAAATTCCAATCGAACTCGGAGCTAGCTGGATCTCCCCGAAATGCGTTGAGGCGCAGCGGCAACGATGAGCTATCATGGGGTAAAGCGACTGTTTCGATGCGGGCTGCGAAAGCGGTACCAAGTCGTGGCAAACTCAGAATACATGGTAATGCTTTCCGTTAGCCAGTGAGACGGAGGGGGATAAGCTCCTACGTCAAGAGGGAAACAGCCCAGATCACCAGCTAAGGCCCCTAAATGGTCACTAAGTGGAAAAGGATGTGAGAATGCTGAAACAACCAGGAGGTTTGCTTAGAAGCAGCCACCCTTGAAAGAGTGCGTAATAGCTCACTGGTAAAGCGTTTTTGCGCCGATAATGGCCGGGACTAAGTGACCTGCCGAAGCTGTGAGATTTCTATAAAGAAATCGGTAGGGGAGCGTTCCGTATTTGGGTGAAGTTTTCATGTAAATGGGAATGGACAATTCGGAAGTGAGAATGTCGGCTTGAGTAACGAAAACATTGGTGTGAATCCAATGCCCCGAAAACCGTTGGGTTCCTCCACTAGGTTCGTCCATGGGGGGTGAGTCAGGTCCTAAGGCTAGGCCGAAAGGCGTCGTCGATGGCAAACAGGTTAATATTCCTGTACTAATTCTATTGGGAACCAAGGGACGAAGAAGACTAAACTGAAACTGCTTTTGGATTTCAGTGGAAGCGTTTAGGTGTTGAGAGTTAGAATAAAAACTATACTTGAGCTAAGGCGTTATCCCGATATAACTCCTCGTGAGTTATGTCGTCAGTGATGTCATACTTCCTAGAAAAGCTTGAACACCATTAACAATAGAATTACCTGTACCTAAAACCGACACAGGTAGGTTGGTAGAGAATACCAAGGGGCGCGAGAGAACTCTCTCTAAGGAACTCGGCAAACTGGCCCCGTAACTTCGGAAGAAGGGGTGTATGTTTTATACATATCGCAGTGACCAGGCCCTTGCAACTGTTTATCAAAAACACAGGTCTCCGCAAAGTCGAAAGACAACATATGGGGGCTGACGCCTGCCCAGTGCCGGAAGGTTAAGGAAGTTGGTTATTCTTTATTAGAAAAAGCTGACGACCGAAGCCCCGGTGAACGGCGGTCGTAACTATAACGATCCTAAGGTAGCGAAATTCATTGTCGAGTAAGTTTCGACCTGCACGAAAGGCGTAATGATAAGGGCGCTGTCTCGGAGAGAGACTCGGTGAAATAGACTTGTCCGTGAAGATGCGGACTACCTGTACCTGGACAGAAAGACCCTATGAAGCTTGACTGTATCCTGGAATTGGGTTCGGGCTTTTCTTGCGCAGCCTAGGTGGGAGGCGTTGATGGTTTCCTTCCGGGGAAATCGGAGCCGTCATTGAGAGACCACTCTGGAAGAGCTAGAATCCTAATGGTGATCTTTGAATCAAGACACTTGACAGTTTCAGGTGGGCAGTTTATCTGGGGCGGATGCCTCCTAAAAGGTAACGGAGGCGTGCAAAGGTTCCCTCAGTCTGGACGGAAATCAGACATTGAGTGTAAAGGCAAAAGGGAGCTTGACTGCAAGACCTACAAGTCGAGCAGGGGCGAAAGCCGGCCTTAGTGATCCGACGGTGCCGTGTGGAAGGGCCGTCGCTCAACGGATAAAAGTTACTCTAGGGATAACAGGCTGATCTTCCCCAAGAGTTCACATCGACGGGAAGGTTTGGCACCTCGATGTCGGCTCATCACATCCTGGAGCGGCAGTACGTTCCAAGGGTTGGGCTGTTCGCCCATTAAAGTGGTACGTGAGCTGGGTTCAGAACGTCGTGAGACAGTTCGGTCCATATCCGGTATAGGCGTTAGAGCATTGAGAGGAACCCTTTTTAGTACGAGAGGATTGAAAGGGACGTGTCAATGGTGTACCAGTTCTCACTCCAGTGGGAAACGCTGGGTAGCTATACACGGAGACGATAAAAGCTGACAGCATCTAAGTTTGAAGCTCACCTCAAGATGAGTGCTCTCCATTAGACCACGGGAAGATAACCCGGTTAATAGGATTCAAGTGCACAGTCCGTAATGGCTTTAGCTGAGAATTACTAAGAGTCGATTGATTTTGATCTTATTATTATCTTTTTCAATCTCTGCGCTTGCACCTTACGCACCTTACGCACCTTTGGTGCGAGTGCGAGTGCATGCGCAGAGATTGAAAAACAAATCATATCTATATACATCTATGTGTTTTTCTTTACAAAAACACATAGATTTCATTTTTTCATAAGCCTTGGTGCTCATCGCTCAACTGGAACCACGCCAATCCATCCCGAACTTGGCTGTGAAAAAGTTGAGGGGATATAGCTACTAGATGGGAGCCTGTCTGGAATCTATACCCTAGTGCCAGGGAACACTTATTTTAAAAAGCAAACGTCTCTTTCTTCAAAAGGAAGTTCTTTCAAAAAAAACGTCGTTTTTTTTCAAAGAACCTAAGGTTATCAAAAAAAACTACGTTTTTTTCAAAGAACCTACGGTTATCAAAAAAAACGTAGTTTTTTTTGAAAGAACAAAAAAGCTTTGCTTATCAAAAAAAAAAAAACAAAGTTTTTTTTTTTTTTAAAGACTTGAAAGAACAAAAAAGCTTTGCTTTTTGAAGAAAGAGACTTGACATTTTTTACTTTGTAAAAAATGTAGTCGCTTATCAAAAAAAAAACGTAGTTTTTTTTTTTGAAAGAGTTCAAAAACCGATTCTTCCTGTTATCAAAAAAAACGCCGTTTTTTTGAAGAGAACGTAGTTTTTTTTTTTGATAAACCGTAGGTTTGCATGCACCGTTACAAAAATCGGGAGTTCAAAAAGCGAAGCTTATCAAAGGAAGTTCTTTAAAAAAAACTACGTTTTTTTGGTGCTGACAAAAATCGAAGATTATCAAGTCTTTCAAAACCCAAAGGGTTTTGATAAGCAAAGCTTTTTGTTCAAAGAACCGTAGGTTCTTTGAAAAAAACGTAGTTTTTTTTGAAAGTACCGCTTCTTCTCAAAAAACCGAAGGTTTTATCAAGGAAGAAGCGCTTTGCTTTTTGAAGAAAGAGACTTGACATTTTTTTACTTTGTAAAAAAATGTAAAGCCTTCGGCGAAAAAACCTTCGGTTTTTGAACAGGCGAGGACAGGCGAAAAGTCAAAAATGTCAAGTCTCTTTAAAAAAACCGTAGGTTTTACGCCGAAGGCGAGAAGAAGAAGCTGTCAAAAACCTTCGGTTGTCAAAGGAAGAAGTTATTGAATTTCTTTTTAAGAAATTCAAGACGCCGTTTTTTTTGAAGAAACGCTTTATCAAAAACCTTTGGTTTTTGAAGAACTTCTCAAAAAAACTACGTTTTTTTCAAAGAACCGATTCTTGCACTTCAAAACCCAAAGGGTTTTGTGCGTCTCTTCAAAAAAAACGCCGTTTTTTTTGGTTCTTTCAATTCTTTCAAAAAAACGGCGTTTTTTTGAGAAGTTCTTTCAAAAAAAACTACGTTTTTTTTGAGAAGTTCAAAAAGCGAAGCGCTTCTTCTCAAAAAACCTATGGTTTTTTGAAAGAGACGCTTCGCTTTGTCAAAAACCAAAGGTTTTTGAAGAGACTACACATTTTTTTACTTTGTAAAAAAATGTATTTGCTTTGTCTTCGTTCAAAAAAACGTAGTTGTCAAAAAGCAAAGCTTTTTGAATTGATAAGCAAAGCTTTTTGACAAAAACCTTTGGTTTTTTTTGAAGACAAACTTTGTTTTTTTGAAAACCTTCGGTGCATGCACCGACGCGCGAAGCGCACCCTTCGGGAGTGCAAGCAAGCGCTTCTTTGAAAAAGCTTTGCTTATCAAAAAAACCTACGGTTTTTTTGAAAGAACGCTACTTTCAAAAAAAACTACGTTTTTTTTGATAATCGTCGATTTTTGTAAAGGTGCATAAAAACCTCCGGTTATCTTCAAGGAAGTTCAAAAAGCTTCGCTTTGTCTTCAAAAAAAACGTAGTTTTTTTTGACAACCAAAGGTTTTTTTCCTACGGAGAGACTTGACATTTTTTTACTTTGTAAAAAAATGTATTTGCTTTGTCAAAAAAAACCTTTGGTTTTTTTTGAAGACAAAAACGTAGTTTTTTTGAAAGAACCGGTTATCTTCAAAAAACTTTGCTTTTTGATAAAAACGCCGTTTTTTTTGAAAGAACAAGGAAGTTCAAAAAGCTTCGCTTTGTCAAAAACCAAAGGTTTTTGAAGAGACGCTTTGCTTTTTGAAGAAAGAACTTCCTTTGGAGAAGAAGCGAGACTTGACATTTTTTTACTTTGTAAAAAAATGTATTTGCTTTTTGAAGAAAGAACTTCTTCAAAAAAAACTACGTTTTTTTGAAAGAACTCCCTTTACAAAAATCGAAGATTTTTGTAGCGCTTCTTCTTTGAAGAAGAACAAAGTTTTTTTTTTGAAGAAGAAGAAGACAGCAGAAAATAAATTCGATAAAAAAAATCATACATCTGAATTTAACAGATGTATGATTTAAATTTAAAACACCCTATTAGTTAATAGAAGGAGCTTCAACAGAAGCTAAGTCTAGAGGGAAATTATGCGCGTTTCTTTCGTGCATTACTTCCATACCTAAGTTAGCACGGTTGATGATGTCTGCCCAAGTGTTTAATACACGACCTTGTGAATCTACAACTGATTGGTTAAAGTTGAAACCGTTTAGGTTGAAAGCCATAGTTGATAAACCTAAAGCTGTGAACCAAATCATTTATGTTCAAGATAAGTCGCTAGCTTATCTTCGACGCTTTAATACTAAAGCATCAGCTTTACATTTCTGTAAAGATCAGACTATATCATTATCCTACTAAAAAATATTAACTACACATTTTTTACAAAGTAAAAAATGTATTTTATAGATAGGATACTCGCCGTTTCGGTGCGCTTGCACCTACTCCCTTTCGGGATAGTCGTTAGACGTTCCAGAATTAAGACTATAGAATTTGTGTGCTTATGCTGAAGGCTAAAAGCACACAAGTAAAAACAAAATTGGTTTTACTTTAATCTTTAATTAAGGCTTCGTAAGGGATTTTCTCCATTTTTCAGTTCCTTCACGAATTAATGATGTTCGTTGTTCATTAATAATGAAGTCACCAAATAAACTGGTAAGAGGTCCCCCTTGTAGACGAGTGCTTATTAGTGGTTACCCACTAACAGGGCATTTGTTAAATACCTACAACTGGCCAAATAGCTAAGAAGAAGTGTAATGAACGTGAGTTGTTAAAAGATGCGTATTGGAAGATTAAACGACCGAAGTAACCCTTTTATTTGATAAAAAAAAAGCAAAGCGCTTATTCTTTTAGGTCGTTTCCCATTTTTTTCAAAATGGATTGGACTATCTCATCATCTCTCTTGAATTGTATGACTAGTTGTATAATCGTTGCTTTTATTTAATTGTTTACAATTCGCTTTTTCTTCAATTCTTTAAAAAAAACTTGACATTTTTTACAAAGTAAAAAATGGATTCGCTTTTTGAACTTCTCAAAAAACCATAGGTTATCAAAAAGCGAAGCGTCTCTTTCAAAAAACCGTAGGTTTTTTGAGAAGAAGCGCGAAGCTTATCAAAAAAAAACGTAGTTTTTTTTGAAAGAACTTCTCAAAAAAACGTACATTTTTTACAAAGTAAAAAATGTCAAGTTTGTCTTCAAAAAAAACCAAAGGTTTTTGTCAAGGAAGTTCAAAAAGCGAAGCTTTTTGAGACGCTTTGCTTTTTGAAGACAAAGCAAAGCGCTTCTTCTCAAATGCCTTGCCTTGCGCTTCTTGCACCGTTACAAAAATCGACGATTTTTGTAGCGTAGCGCAAGTGCATGCATGGCAAGGCAACCAAAGGGTTTTGAAAGAATTGAAAGACTTGAAAGAGGCGGTTTTTTGATATAACGCACATTTTTTACAAAGTAAAAATGTGGAAAAAAAGCGTTTTATCAAAAAAACGGCGTTTTTTTGAAAGAATTGAAGAATAAGCTGAATTTCGATTTCGAAATTCAGAGAGATGCTGGGCGCTAGTGAGCTATTATTGTTGGGACTCAAGCTCTAGTCTCTGAACGTTTCAAGGACACATAAGCCCATCCTTGACTTCGCTGCGGATTGCCATACTCTTTATTTAATAGAAAATTTCGATTTGATTTTTCGATTTTATTCCTATTTTCATTTCTTTTCCATTAAAGATAAAGAGGTTAGGTTTCCCGTCAATTCACCCAGTTTTCGAATATCCTCACGGATATAAGTCACAGTTACTATTTATGAGCTGCAACGATGTTGTAAGTTTCTTCCTCTTGTCCAAACTTGTAACCAGCGTTAGCTGATTCGTTTTCAGTTGTTTCACGGATTAATGATGAAGTAACTAACGAACCGTGCATAGCTGAGAATAATGAACCACCGAATACACCTGCAACACCTAACATGTGGAATGGGTGCATAAGGATGTTGTGTTCAGCTTGGAATACGATCATGAAGTTGAAAGTTCCAGAAATACCTAAAGGCATCATATTATTCAAGAGAAGTCGCTAATTTCTCCCCGTTACTTCTTATTTTTTTCTTAAAATAAGTTAACTGCTTTACATCACTGTAAAGATTAGACCATATCTTGACCCTTCCTAAAATAAAGGGTCTCTACCGTTTCGGTGCGCTTGCACCTACTCCCCTGCGGGATGGTCGTTAGACATTTAGATAATAAGTTAATGGAGAAATTTAAATATTCGAATTATTCATTCCATTCAGGAAAAGGAATAACTTGGCCTTTAACAATATTATTATCATTTAGTAAGGAATTGTCTCTACTTTCTTTGTCATCATCATTGTTATTTGGTTGTGGCGTTGAGCTTTTTTGAGCTTCTTGCACCGTTTCAAAACCCTTGGGTTTTGAACCGAAGGGAGTGCATAAAAACCTCCGGTTATCTTCGTTCAAAAAAACGTAGTTTTTTTGAAGAAGTTCTTTCAAGTCTTTCAAAAAAACGGAGTTTTTTTGAAGAAGTTCAAAAAGCGAAGCGTCTCTTCAAAAACCTTTGGTTTTTGACAAAGCGAAGCGTCTCTTTCAAAAAACCATAGGTTTTTTGAGAAGAAGCGCTTCGCTTTTTGAACTTCTCAAAAAAAACGTAGTTTTTTTTGAAAGAACTTCTCAAAAAACCTATGGTTATCAAAAAGCAAAGCGTCTCTTCAAAAACCTTTGGTTTTTGACAAAGCGAAGCGCTTCTTCTTCAAAAAAACTACGTTTTTTTGAAAGAACTTCTTCAAAAAAACGTAGTTTTTTTGAAAGACTTGAAAGAGACTTGACATTTTTTTACTTTGTAAAAAAATGTATTTGCTTTTTGTTCAAAGAACCGTAGGTTCTTTGGTTCTTTCAAAAAAACGGAGTTTTTTTGATAAGCAAAGCTTTTTGATAAAACGTAGTTTTTTTTGAGAAGTTCTTCAAAAACCAAAGGTTTTTGATAAAGCGTTTCTTCAAAAAAAACGCCGTTTTTTGTCAAAGAACCTACGGTTCTTTGAACCAAAAAGCAAAGCTTTTTGAAGACAACCGAAGGTTTTTGACAGCTTCTTCTCAAAAAACCTACGGTTTTTTGAAAGAGACTTGACATTTTTTTACTTTGTAAAAAAATGTATTCGCTTTGTCTTAAAAAAAAACGTCGTTTTTTTTCAAAGAACCGTAGGTTTTCAAAAAAACTTCGTTTTTTTGAAAGAACAAAAAAGCAAAGCTTTTTGAAGACAACCAAAGGTTTTTTTCCTACGGAGAGACTTGACATTTTTTTACTTTGTAAAAAAATGTATTTGCTTATCAAAAAAACCTACGGTTTTTTTGAAAGAACGCTACAAAAATCGCGTCAAAAACCGAAGGTTATCAAAAAAAAAAAACTTTGTTTTTTTTTTTTTTAAAGAACTCCCGATTTTTGTAACGGTGCATGCATCGATGACTTATATCATAAAATGGGTTGTAGGAATGTAGAGAGTTTCTCCTTTTAGGTAGAATTCAAGCTTGAGATTACTCCAGTGCCTCGGAGGCACTCCTACGTAACTTGGATACTTAAATATTACTGTAAACCAGCAATAAAATAGTAACTTGTAGGCAAGTTGGGCTAGCTCTTAACCATCTGAGAATGAACCTTGACCGATTGGGTAAACTAAGAATACAGCTGAAGCAGCAGCTACTGGAGCTGAGTAAGCAACAGCGATCCATGGACGCATACCTAAACGGAATGATAGTTCCCACTCACGCAAAAAGAATCAACAATTTTCATTGTTGTTTAGACTATACCTTCAACTCGCTCCTTATCTTAGGTCTATGCTTTCAATGATTCTTGAAACATACAACCGTAATAAAGCTGAAACTTACGAGTGCTGACGTATTAGCTTAATGTACAAAGCACAGATGAACGTGCGAAGCACAGTTAAACTCTCTCCTTTCGGGTCAGTCGTTACAGGGTTACACAAAAGGTTTACAATCCTTTTCAGGATCGTAGAAGACTTAGCTAGCTTTCTCTAACTAAGTACTATTAGTTTCTACAATTTGTGAACTTCCCACGGTATTGCCATAGCTATTCTTTAAAAATCTTCTCTTTTTAAACAACACTTTTGTTGTTGTTTAAAAAGAGAAGATTTAGTAAAAATTAAAGTTAAAAGAACTAGCCTTAGGGTTCACCGTTACCTACGAATTACGTTTTTCTTTTAAACCCAAGTTTTTGGCGAAGCACAAGAAGTTCTTCTTCTTTACCGTTGAAAAAGGTAGCAGCTTCTTTGTTAGAAATTCGAATTCCAGTAAAAGCTGTGTACTCTTCTGGTGAAATTTCTTTAACAATACCTGCGCCACGTTTTAATCGAATCATTTTTCGATCACAATCAAGACTTGTTGCAGCTGCTTTTACACTTTCCCAAGCATAGTTTTCAAAAGAAAGAGGTCTATCTTGTGTACCGCTTTGAGGTGCTCCACCATAAGTGTTTCCTTCTTGAAATTTACCAATAGTTTTAGTGTTATAAAAGTATTGTTGAATTTTTGAATCAACACCAATTAATTCCTCTAGCAGAAGGCTTTCAACTTCAGTATCTAAAAAAGACACAATTTCTTGATTAAGCGTGTGCGTTTGAGTTAAACCTAAAACGTTATTACGACTGAATCCAAGAAGCGGTACAAAACAAAAATCTTGAAAAGAACCTGAAGCTAAATCTTCACGTAGAGCAGGCGAAACTTTCTGTAGTCTACCTGGATCTGTAAAGTTTCTTTTATGATCACCCTTACGTTGCGCTAAATCCGAAGCACCACCTAAGTAAATTTTCATAGTTTTTTGATTTACGATCAAATAAACACCAGCTAAACCTGTTAAACCACTATTCATTACTTTTTCAAAAGGATAGTTGCTTGCAGGGAAAGTGCCCTGTTTCAATTGCTCAAGCACTGTTAAAACCTTAGGTTTGATTAAATCAGCTAACATTTTAGCAGTATCTTTTGCTTTTTCAGCTGAAATATCAACTTTACCTTTGAAAACAGTTAAGATAGATGACATACAGGCCCTCCTCTTTTTAATAAGTTAAAACAAACTTTAACTTTAAAGAAAAACGAAAAATACGTAAGCCTTTTAACCAACCTCTGTAAAAAAACAGAAATTAATTTAAAAGTTGAGTCAGTTTTTAATAACGATTGCTCGCGCGATCGCTGGGCCACGAATAGGAAACCCATGTAACAGCAAACACCTAATAAGAAGTGGCAAACGATTAATTGGTAAGGACCACCGTTGTATAACCACTCGTCAAGGCTAGCTGCTTCCCAAATTGGGTAGAAGTGTAAACCGATAGCGTTTGAAGTTGGAACTACAGCACCTGAGATGATGTTGTTACCGTATAATAATGAACCAGATACTGGTTCACGGATACCATCGATGTCAACTGGAGGAGCTGCAATGAATGCGATAATGAATACGCTAGTAGCAGTTAAAAGAGTTGGGATCATAATTACACCAAACCAACCGATGTAAATACGGTTTTCTGTTGAAGTGATCCACTCACAAAAACGAGCCCAAAGGCTAGTGCTTTCACGACGTTCTAAAATTGCTGTCATAATTTATTTTATTTTATATTTTTTGAGATGCTCTCCGTTGCGCTCGCTTCGCTAGAAGCAGTGAAAAATCAAGCTACGTTTATTCAAGCTTGGTAATAATATTATACCAGATTTTTAGTATGTGTAAAGAAAATTGTGTAAAGTTTATTCGCCTACCTTTTTTTCAAAAAACCGTAGGTTTGCATGCACCGATGCATGCACCAAAGGTGCAAGAAGCGCAACAAAAATCGTCGATTTTTGTCAGCTTGCACCTTTTCAAAAAACCTTTGGTTTTTTGAAGCACCTTACGCACCTTTTCAAAAAACCTTTGGTTTTTTGAAGCACCTTACGCACCTTACGCACCGGTGCACCTTACGCACCTTACGCGCCGGTGCACCAAAGGTGCGAGTGCGAGTGCGAGTGCGAGTGCATGCATGGGTGGCTTGCGCTGTCCTGTTCAAAAACCTTCGGTTTTTGAAAGGCGCTACAAAAATCGAAGATTTTTGTAAAGAAGCGCTACAAAAATCGAAGATTTTTGTATGCCTGTTCTTTCAAAAAAACATTGTTTTTATCAAAAAGCAAATCCATTTTTTTACAAAGTAAAAAAATGTCAAGTCTCTTTCTTCAAAAAGCAAAGCTTTTTGATAAAACCGTAGGTTTTTTGAGAAGAAGCGCGAAGCGTCTCTTCAAAAACCTTTGGTTTTTGACAAAGCGAAGCGTCTCTTTCAAAAAACCATAGGTTTTTTGAGAAGAAGCGCGAAGCTTATCAAAAAAAACTACGTTTTATCAAAAAGCAAAGCGCTTCTTCTTTCAAAAAAACGTAGTTTTTTTGAAAGACTTGAAAGAACTTCTCAAAAAAAACTACGTTTTATCAAAAAGCAAAGCGCTTCTTTTCAAAAAAACTTAGTTTTTTTGAAAGACTTGAAAGAACTTCTTCAAAAAAACGACGTTTTTTTGAAAGAACTTTCTTGAAGATAACCGAAGGTTTTTGAAAGGCTACAAAAATCGAAGATTATCAAAAAAAACGTCGTTTTTTTTGAAAGTAACGGTGCAAGAGACTTGACATTTTTACTTTGTAAAAAATGTACGTCGTTTTTTTGTTTAAAGAGACTTGACATTTTTTACAAAGTCAAAAATGTATTCGCCTTTTGGATGCGCTGCACTTGCCTTAGAGGTGCAAAGCGCTCCAACTTGGGCTTTGTGCAAATTGTATATAGCGCACGATTGTGATTGATCGCTGGCGCTCATTCATAGTTTAACGTTAAATCAACGTCTTGTAAAGAGGTCAAGAAAAGACACAGGGGCGAATTTAAAAAAAAGGCTAAAATATTACAAACTTGTCCCAATCTATTTAGACATCAAGTCTTTTAGATTTGGTGCATGTCTATCATGACCGCGAAATTTTCTTGAACTTCTTTAGAAGTTCAACAAAACAACCACACTTTCTAAAAAATCCTTCATACAATCAACGTAGTGCCAGAGCTTCCTTAACTGTTCCCGTTTCTTCTCAGAATTCTGAGAAGAAACGGGAAAGAGGTTTAAAGCTGCCTTTCCTTATTTCCCGTTTATTATCAGAATTCTGAGAAGAAACGGGAAAAGCGCAAGAGCTTTCTTTACCAAACCAATTTCTTCTCCTAATTCGGAGAAGAAACGATAGAAGCTTACTTTACTTTGCCAGTTTCTTCTCCTAATTAGGAGAAGAAACGAGAGACGCTTCCTTTACTTTGACTACTCGTCCACAGATGTCTAAACACCGATGGACACAAATTACGTGTAATTTGGTGCATGTCTGTCTTGCCGAAGGCAGACCAAGAAATTTTGCAACAATTTTAAATTTTATGACAAATCCTAAAATTTAGACGAAATCCCTCAATTCACTTTCCCAGTTTCTTCTCAGCATTCTGAGAAGAAACTGGGAATCGGTTAAAACCTCTTTTCTTTTCTTTATTGCATAAAATAAAGATAAGAAACTGGAAATTGGGTGAGAGCGTGGGTTTCTGTTGAACTTCTAAAGAAGTTCAAGAGAAAATTTCAAAATCATTGAAAATTTTATGGACATCTGGACATAGTAAAATACCGACAGTAAAAAAGTGACTTGGACATAAAAGTCTTAACGTTTTGGTGCATGTCTAAAAGGATCAAATTTTGTCCTGAAAGGAATAGTCATTCAAGTTGCTCCTTTAACCTAAAGTAGATTCTCTTCATGAATGGTAGTGCGTAGTTAAGCCTTTGTGAATAAATAAAACAATATAATAAGAATGCAAATTAACAAATGACGGCTTCTAAGCCGTCATTTGTAAAAGATAAATAAACCAATAAACCCAAGAAAACCAATGGCACCAATAAACCACTTAGTTACCATTTGAACCGTTACCCCCGTTTCCATTGCCATTAGAACCATTACCGTTCGAACCGTTGCCGCCGTTACCGTTTCCATTAGTTTCACGTCCTTTAGCGCCAGCTAATGATGATAAACCTTCGAGTTGAACAGTTGAAAGCTCTCTTAATCTGCCAAACACGTGAACTAAGGGTTTAATAGTCACGCGTTTCTTCTCGTTCCCAACTTGAACGGGAAACTCTCGTTGGGAACCCAGCCAAATTTCGATCGCCGCTGCGTCTGTAGAAGCTAGAATATCCGAATTGCTTTGGAAATTCGTGCCTAAAACAATGAAACGCGATGGTTTATCGTATTCGCTGCTTAAGCCTCTTCCGTACATTAAATAAGACAGTGCACGGTCGCTTACGTGAGCACCAGCTTCTAATGTCCCAACCAGCGCTGAACCGCATTTGTAAAGATGTTTAGCATAAAGGTAACGTTTGGATTCATCCTTGCTAAAACCATTTTAACTATCCCATACAATTCCTTGATTAATTAAGACTTTCACTTTGCGATAACGCACTTCCGAAGACTGCATTTGAGTCATGTGCATAACAACACTGTTTAAAAGAAAAGTGCCAAATTCAGCAGCGTTCCAGACAAAAGCTAAGTTTTCTTTTTTATCGAAAAGGTTTGTTTGTAAAATGACGTCGAAACCATTACAACGTGCCTTTTTATCTGGCATCTTCTTGACTTCATCTACCGTGATATCTGTGCGCTGCAAAAGTCTTAGGGAAGTAGTGGAATTACGTTTGCGCCCGGAGGCCCGAAGGGTAGGCGCAAAAAATGTCAACAATAAATTTCTTTCAAAATCAAACTTATTTTGATAAACTAAGTTATAAGGAAGTTCTTCAAAAACCAAAGGTTTTTGGTGCTAACAAAAATCTTCGATTTTTGTATTGCTTCTTTCAAAACCCTTTGGTTGCCTTGCCTTGCGCTTCTTGCACCGTTACAAAAATAGGAGATTTTTGTAGCGTTCAAAAAGCGAAGCGCTTCTTCTTCAAAAAAAAACGCCGTTTTTTTTTGAAGAGACGCAACAAAAATCGACGATTATCAAAAAAAACTACGTTTTTTTTGAAAGTAGCGTTCAAAAAGCGAAGCGCTTCTTCTTCAAAAAAAAACGCCGTTTTTTTTTGAAGAGACGCAACAAAAATCGACGATTTTTGTAGCGTAGCGCAAGTGCATGCATGGCAGGGCATTTGATAAGCTTTGCTTTTTGATAAAAGCGAATACATTTTTTACAAAGTAAAAAATGTCAAGTCTCTTTCTTCAAAAAGCAAAGCGCTTACATTTTTTACAAAGTAAAAAAACGTCAACTCTACATTTTTGACAAAGTCAAAAATGTCAACAGAGCCTTCGGCAAGGCGCTGCAGCGCCGAAGTGCGAGTAGGCGAAGAAGTTCAACAAACCTGCATCGACTTAAAGCTTACCCTCCCTGGCGCTTGCACCTTTGGTGCATGCGCAAGCCTGTTCTTTCAAAAAAACATTGTTTTTGTCAAAGAACCGATTCTTCCGGTTATCAAAAAAAACTACGTTTTTTTCAAAGAACCTTCGGTTCTTTGAACCAAAAAGCTTTGCTTTTTGACTTGAAAGAACAAAAAGCAAAGCGCTTCTTCCTTGAAGATAACCGAAGGTTTTTGAAAGGCGAAGGTTGCGCTATTCAATCTCCTATGGAGATTGAAGAGGGGTGCAGTGGTCGCTTCTCGCACTCCCTTTTCAAAAAACCGTAGGTTTTTTGACAGAAGGCAGGGGCCGGTGCGAAGTAGGCGATAGCGAGAGAAGCGAAAAATTTCACTTTTAGTTTTATTTATGAATAAAAATGATGCGCTTCTTCAAAAAACACTCCATTTTTGACAAAGTCAAAAATGTCAACGTCTCTTTCAAGTCAAAAAGAAGAAGAAGTTCTTTCTTCAAAAAGCTTTGCTTTTTTGTTCAAAGAACCTTAGGTTCTTTGAAAAAAAACGACGTTTTTTTGATAAGCGAATCCATTTTTTACAAAGTAAAAAATGTCAAGTCTCTTCAAAAACCAAAGGTTGTCTTCGTTCAATTCTTTCAAAAAAACTCCGTTTTTTTGAGAAGTTCTTTCAAAAAAAACTACGTTTTTTTTGAGAAGTTCAAAAAGCTTCGCTTATCAAAAAAAACTACGTTTTTTTTGAAAGAGACTTGACATTTTTTTACTTTGTAAAAAAATGTATTCGCTTTGTCAAAAACCTTTGGTTTTTGAAGAGACGCTTTGCTTTGTCAAAAAAAACCTTTGGTTTTTTTTGAAGACAACTTGACATTTTTTACAAAGTAAAAAATGTACGTTTTTTTGATAAGCGGTTCTTTCAAAAAGCTTTGCTTTTTGATAACCTCCGGTTTTTGACGAAGCGCTTTTTGAATTGAAAGAACTTCTCAAAAAAACCTACGGTTTTTTTGAAAGAACTTTTCAAAAAAAAACGTAGTTTTTTTTTGAAAGAGAACGTAGTTTTTTTTTGGCTGCGGCGATTTGGCGTAGCTGAAGCGTTGTTTTTTGATAAAATGAAGGAACGCGTATCGAAGGAAAAATAAAAAATATGAATATCGAATTAGTTTTACAATTAGCATCTTTACTTCTTATTGTAGCTGCAGGTCCTCTTGTTGTTGTTTTATTATCACTACGTGGTGGTAACTTTTAGCCTTAGACAATAAAAAAGAAAAATAGTAAACATTCTTTTCATAAACTGTCGTTGAATATTGCTACTCTCGCCTCGCCTTCTCGCACCTTCGTTAGCGCTTGCACCTTTGGTGCATAGAGCAAGCCTGTCCGTAGGAAAAAACCTTCGGTTTTTTGAAAGGCGTACCAAAATTGTCGATTTTTGTAGCGAAGCTGGCTAAAATATTCAAATATTTGTTTAAAAAATAAAAACTGTTAATACATATAAAACAATGTGTTGATTTAAATAGAACGCTATTGACATTTGTGACTTTGTCACAAATGTAGCAGTTACGTTTTATAAAAGCAAGAATCCTAAAACTGTGAATATTAAAGAGCTTTGTTTTCGTTTACGTCAGTATCTGTGAGCCTTTCTTGTAAAAGGCTGATAGATGCAGCAAATAATAGCAATTTTTAGAAATGCAAAAAAAAAAAAGTTAACGTGTTCAAATCACGTTATTCACCTTTATAGTTTATTATCTATCTCAGCTTCTTTCCCACCTTTGTTTGCACTATTTAAATCTTCAAAGGAGCTACGCTGTTTGAATCTCCTACGAAGGCCTTCACATCTCCTAAGGAGATGTGAACACCCAAGCGCAAGCAAACCAAACCAACAAAGAACAATGAATTCGTTGCACTTGCGTTTGGCTTCTTTTATAACTGTATCATAGTTGTAGTTATGAACTTGTGAACAAAAGTGCGAGTTGTTCTCTTCTTTTTGCCATATATATATATTTTTTTTAAAGTTATTTTGAATTCTAGCCTGCCTTCTCTTCTTTCAGATGAGTCAACAGGTATTTGTATTGGTCTTTATGGTTTTATCGATTCAAGTTTTAATGCGTTGCGCGAGGGCCCTGTGAAGGGCTCGAGCGCGCTACGCGCTTGCACGCGAGGGCCCTGTGAAGGGCTCGAGCGCGCTACGCGCTTGCGCGAAGACCTTCACAGGTCTTCGCGCAAGTGAAAGTAGATGCTTGAATTCGATATTTAACTACTGTTTCTAAAAAAGTTATTTCTTTCTATTCAAGGAAGTTCAAAAAGCGAATACATTTTTTACAAAGTAAAAAATGTCAAGTCTCTTTCAAGTCAAAAAGCAAAGCTTTTTGTTCTTTCAAAGGAAGAAGCAACGTAGTTTTTTTTGATAACCGGAAGAATCGGTTCTTTGACAACGGTAGATTTTTTGAGAAGAAGCGCGAATGTCAAGTCTCTTTCTTCAAAAAGCAAAGCGTCTCTTTCAAAAAACCGTAGGTTTTTTGATAAGCGAAGCTTTTTGAACTTCCTTGTTCAAAGAACCGACGGTTCTTTGACAAAAACGTCGTTTTTTTGATAAGCGAAGCGTCTCTTCAAAAACCTTTGGTTTTTGACAAAGCGAAGCGTCTCTTTCAAAAAACCGTAGGTTTTTTGATAAGCTTCGCTTTTTGAACTTCTTAAAAAAAAAACTACGTTGCTTCTTCCTTTGAAAGAACTTCTTCAAAAAAACGTAGTTTGTCTTCAAAAAAAACCTTTGGTTTTTTTGACAAAGCAAATACATTTTTTTACTTTGTAAAAAAATGTCAAGTCTCTTCAAAAACCAAAGGTTTTTGATAAAGCGAATCCATTTTTTTACAAAGTAAAAAAATGTCAAGTCTCTTTCAAAAAACCATAGGTTTTTTGAGAAGTTCAAAAAGCTTCGCTTATCAAAAAACCTACGGTTTTTTGAAAGAGACGCTTCGCTTTTTGAACTTCTTCAAAAAAAACGACGTTGCTTCTTCCTTTGAAAGAACTTCTTCAAAAAAACATAGTTTTTTTGAAAGAATTGAAAGAACTTCTTTGAACTTCTCAAAAAACCGTAGGTTTTTTGAAAGAGACAACGTACATTTTTTACTTTGTAAAAATGTCAAGTTTTTTTAATTAACAGAAGGCGTAAGAAAGAATTGATAGCTTGTTTTAATAGCCTTAATTCAAACTAGCTGTTAATAAAATTAAGCAAAAAAAAGGAAAATAAAAAGATAAAAATAAATAGGATTTATGCTACGCCGTAGAAGTTTCCTTTTTTTTTTAGGAATAGCATAATAATGGCAAAGGGAAAAGAAAAGCTACTATTTTTAGTTTACTTTTTCAGAAAGAGTTGGTATTAAAAACATAAGCGAGAAGTTCAAAAAGCAAATACATTTTTTTACTTTGTAAAAAAATGTCAAGTCTCTTTCAAGTCAAAAAGCAAAGCTTTTTTATAACCGTAGGTTTTTTTAGAAGTTCTTTCAAAAAAACGTTGTTTTTTTTGAAGAAGTTCAAAAAGCGAAGCGTCTCTTTCAAAAAACCGTAGGTTTTTTGATAAGCGAAGCTTTTTGAACTTCTCAAAAAACCTATGGTTTTTTGAAAGAGACTTGACATTTTTTTACTTTGTAAAAAAATGGATTCGCTTTATCAAAAACCTTTGGTTTTTGAAGAGACTTGACATTTTTTTACTTTGTAAAAAAATGTATTTGCTTTTTGAACTTCTCAAAAAACCGTAGGTTTTTTGAAAGAGACGAGGCGGGTTATCAAAAAACCTGAAGAAGCGAGTTTTGTGCAGAAGCTAAGCGAAGCGCACAAAACCCGCTTCTGCCGGGTTTTGAAGAAGAGAAGAAGCGCTTTTTTTTTTAAGAGTAGACGTACTTTGATAACAACAAGAAAGAACTACTAAGAAAAATTATAGACCTTCACGTTTAGGGCTAAATTCTGTAAATCTTGAAACATAGAAATTATTAACAACAACATGGTAAGACGAGTCTAAGCCACGACTTAATCTTTCGCGAACACGGTTCATAATACGCGATACAACATATAAGTAAGCTTCTTTAAAAGCTTTTTGTTGATAGAATTGTACAGTTTCATTTTTAAACTCATCTAATTTAGCAAGACGAATTTCATGTTGACTAACAACTGTATTCATTTCACTTGTAGCACGTGTAATACCCTCTTCACGAATTTCTTGTGCTTTTTTCTTAGCTGCTTCTAATTGCTCCTTAGCTTTATTCAGTTTTTCTTGAGCGTCAAGAGCACGTTGGTTAGCTTCTTCTAAATTTGATAAAATTGTTTTTTTACGCTCATCTAGTAAAGCGCTTAAATTGTTTCCAACAAAAGTAACTACAATACCAACAACAGCTGCTAAGTTAATAATATTTGTTTCGAAAATATTTGTATTAATACCGAAACCACCATGTGCTAAAGATAAAATTTCCATAACTATAAAGTTATAAATTTAAAGAAAGTGAAATACAAAAAATAATCAATGCTTTTTTTGCCTTCCCTTTGTTCTTCTCACCTACCTTTGGTTCGCCTATTCGCCGTAGGCGAAACGTAGGAAAAAACCGAAGGTTTTTGAAAGGCTTGCGCTATGCACCAAAGGTGCAAGCACCAAGGCGTAAGCAGTTCAAAAGGTAAAGCGTCTAGCTTCTTCTCCAAAAGGGAAGAAGCGGTTCTTTCAAAAGGGACGAAGCGATTCAAAAAGCGAAGCGCTACAAAAATCTTCGATTTTTGTACGCATCAAAAACCGAAGGTTTTTGAACTGCCCTTGAGACAACTTCGTGTTTTTTTTAGAGAGCGGAGATTTTCTAGAAAAAAGTATATCACTTTTTTATTTAGGATTACAGTATGCAACATACTATAATTTTATAAAGTCTTTTTTGATTTACGCCTACGCCATATGCGCAGGCTACATACAACGCTTTCTTTCAAAAAGGAAGTTCTTTCAAATTTTTCAATTCTTTAAAAAAAAAAAAAAAACAAAGTTTTTTTTTTTTTTTGGTGCTAACAAAAATCGAAGATTTTTGTACTGCGCTTCTCCCAAAAAGCGAAGCTTTTTGAAAAACCTTCGGTTCTTTGAAAAAACTACGTTTTTTTGAAGAAGAAGCGCGGTTCTTTCAAAAAAACGTAGTTTTTTTGATAACCGGAGGTTTTTATGCACCTATGCATGCACCGGTCCCTTCGGGAGTGCAAGAAGTGCAAGTGCAAGAAGCGCTTTTCGGTTCTTTGAACAAAGAAGAAGCGCTTTGCTTTTTGAAGAAAGAGACTTGACATTTTTTACTTTGTAAAAAATGTCAAGTTTACATATTTTGCGTCTCGCCTCTTGGCTTTGCCTTAGGAAAGGCGAAGCGGCGAAAAGGAAATATGTAACTTTGAAAGAATTGAAAGAAAGCGATGCAATGGTTAAACTTAAACAACCTACAATTTAAATAAGCCTTTAAAAAGTTTAACAGTGGTTATTGTATATAAATCAACATGCTTTTCCGCTAAAGCGGGCCTTTGTTGGCATCAAAAAATTCTAAAAACTATATTTCTTTATTTCTTTTTTAATAATTTTTCTTAAAAAAAAAGTTGTCTTAAAAAGCCCAAGTTTTCTTAAAAAGCCCAAGTGCTAGTTTATTTATTATTTTTTTTTAATGAAGAAGCGAATAATAAAGGCTTTTTATTGTTTTGATGGTTTGCATAAAAAGCAGCGCTGTATTTGGGGAACAATTTCGAAACCAAACGATATAAAGAAGCGCTCGTTTTTTCAAAATCCGTAGGATTTTGAAGAGAAGCATGTTTGATTTCGAAATTGTTTTAATATTTTAAAGCAAAAGCTATTAACCTGCGAATGGGTTAGCGAATAATAAAGCTAAAGCTACAACTAGACCATAAATAGTTAAAGATTCCATGAAAGCAAAGCTTAATAATAAAGCACCACGGATTTTACCTTCAGCTTCAGGTTGACGAGCAATACCTTCAACAGCGTAACCAGCAGCTGTACCTTGACCCATACCAGGACCAATAGCAGCTAAACCAACAGCTAAACCAGCAGATACAACAGAAGCAGCAGCAACGATAGGGTTCATAATAATTCCTCCATAAAAAAATCAATAAAATTATAACAACCAAATGTATTATAACATTTTTATTTTTTTTAATAAACGTAATTTGCTTTGTCTTCAAAAAGCAAAGCTTTTTGACAAAAACCTTTTGTTTTTTTTGAAGACAAACTCCGTTTTTTGATAAGCAAATACATTTTTTTTACAAAGTAAAAAAATGTCAAGTCTCTTGCACCGTTTCAAAACCCTTGGGTTTTGAACCGAAGGGAGTGCATATCAAAAACCGTCTCTTCAAAAAAAACTCCGTTTTTTTTTTGTTCAAAGAACCGAAGGTTCTTTGAAAAAGCTTCGCTTTTTGAACTCCGGCATGCACCGTTACAAAAATCTTCTATTTTTGTAGCGATACAAAAATCGACGGTTTTTTTCAGCACCCTTCGGTATTCAATCTCCTATGGAGATTGAAGAAGTGCAAGAAGCGCAAGCCTGTTCAAAAAAGAGTTCTTTCAATTCTTTCAATTCTTTCAAAACCCTTTGGTTGCCTTGCCTTGCGCTTCTTGCACTTCAAATGCCTTGCCATGCGCAAAGCGCAAGGCAAGGCAACTAAAGGGTTTTGAACCGAAGGGACTGGTGCATGCATGGCAGGGCATTTGAGAAGTTCTTTCAAAAAAAACGTAGTTTTTTTTGAAGAAGAAGCGCTTCGCTTTGTCTTCAAAAAAACGTAGTTTTTTTGAAAGACTTGAAAGAGACTTGACATTTTTTACAAAGTCAAAAATGTATTCGCGCTTCTTCTCAAAAAACACGTAGTTTTTGTCAAAGAACCTTCGGTTCTTTGAACAAAGAAGAAGCGCTTTGCTTTTTGAAGAAAGAGACTTGACATTTTTTTACAAAGTAAAAAAATGTATTTGCTTTTTGATAAAAACTACGTTTTTTGCAAAGAACCGTTGGTTATCAAAAAAACGTAGTTTTTTTTGAAAGAACAAAAAAGCTTTGCTTATCAAAAAAACGTAGTTTTTTTGAAAGAACTGCCTTTGAAGATAACAGCTCCATTTTTTACTTTGTCAAAAATGTCAACAGCTGTTTTTTGAAAGGGCAGGCTTTCAAAACCGAAGGTTTTGAAGAAACGGTTCCATTTTTTACAAAGTAAAAAATGTCAAGTAGAAGGCGTAAGAAGCGAAGGCGAACAAGGAAGAAGAAGCAAATATTTTTTAGAAAAAAAGAAAAAAAAAATAAAATAAAGACACATTCACGATTTTCTTTTAAAATCGTGAATGTGTCTTTAAAAAAAATTATACAGCTTTTAGAGCTGTAGTGTAAAGGTAAAAATTATAGTTTGTCGATTGTATCGAATTCAAACTTAATTTCTTTCCATACTTCACAAGCAGCTGCTAATTCTGGAGACCACTTACAAGCAGAACGAATTACGTCACCACCCTCACGAGCAAGGTCACGACCTTCGTTACGAGCTTGAGTACAAGCTTCTAAAGCAACACGGTTAGCAACAGCACCAGGTGCGTTACCCCATGGGTGGCCTAGAGTACCACCACCGAATTGTAAACAAGCGTCATCGCCGAAAATTTCAACTAAAGCTGGCATGTGCCATACGTGAATACCACCAGAAGCTACTGGCATAACACCTGACATTGAACACCAGTCTTGAGTGAAGTAAACACCACGGCTACGATCTTTTTCGATGTAGTCGTCACGCATTAAGTCTACGAAACCTAAAGTAACTTCACGTTCACCTTCTAATTTACCTACAACAGTACCTGAGTGAAGGTGGTCACCACCAGACATACGTAAAGCTTTAGCTAAAACACGGAAGTGAATACCGTGGTTTCTTTGACGGTCAATTACAGCGTGCATAGCACGGTGAATGTGTAATAATAGACCGTGGTCACGACAGTAGTGAGATAAAGAAGTGTTAGCAGTGAAACCACCCGTAAGGTAGTCATGCATAATAATAGGTACACCTAATTCCTTAGCACATTGTGCACGTTTTAACATTTCTTCAGCAGTACCAGCAGTAGCGTTTAAATAGTGGCCTTTAACCTCACCAGTTTCCGCTTGTGCTTTGTAAATAGCTTCAGCTACGAATAGGAAACGGTCTCTCCAACGCATGAATGGTTGTGAGTTTACGTTTTCGTCGTCCTTAGTAAAGTCTAAACCACCACGTAAACACTCATAAACAGCACGACCGTAGTTTTTAGCTGATAAACCTAATTTTGGTTTAATTGTACAACCTAAAAGACCACGACCATATTTGTTAATTTTGTCACGTTCAACTTGAATACCGTGTGGAGGACCTTCAAATGTTTTAACGTAAGCTGGAGGAATACGAAGGTCTTCAAGACGTAGTGCACGTAAAGCTTTGAAACCAAATACGTTACCTACAATTGAAGTAAATAAGTTAGTTACTGAACCTTCTTCGAATAAGTCGATTGGGTAAGCAACGTAAGCGATGTACTGGTTGTCTTCGCCCGGAACTGGTTCGATATCGTAACAACGACCTTTGTAACGGTCTAAGCTAGTTAAACCATCAGTCCATACAGTTGTCCAAGTACCAGTAGAAGATTCAGCAGCTACAGCAGCACCACATTCTTCAGGTGGAACACCTGGTTGTGGAGTCATACGGAATGCAGCTAAGATATCAGTATCTTTTACAACGTAGTCTGGAGTGTAGTATGTTAAACGGTAGTCTTTTACACCTGCTTTGAAGCCAGCACCTGCTCTCGTTTCAGTTTGTGGAACCATTATTATTAAAAATGAAACATTTTTGTCGATCCTAAAATAATCTATCCGAGGAAATATACGCTCCCTTTCGCTTCTAAAAAAAAAACAACGCAGGGAGTTCGCTTCGCTACAAAAATAGGTTCTCTCAAACTTTTTTTTTTTAAGTTTGAATAATTGCTATTTTATTTATTTATTAGTTAATTATAACATATTTTTAAAATAGGGTTATAGATTATTTATTAATCTATGGATTTTATAAAATCTTTACGTTTTTATTCAATTGTATTTTAAATTTTAACAATAGCGCTCACACTCCCTGTACTGTCTTCTATCAATTCAAAAGCAGAAGTTGACATATTTGACTTTATTCAATCTGTCAAAAAAACCTACGTTTTTTTGGAGTTCAAAAAGCGAATACATTTTTTACAAAGTAAAAAATGTCAAGTCTCGCTTCTTGCACCAAAGGTGCATAAAAACAGCTTCTCCGGCTTGCGTCTCTTTCAAAAAACCTTCGGTTTTTTGAGAAGTTCTTTCAATTCTTTTAAAAAAAAAAAACTTTGTTTTTTTTTTTTTTGATAAGCTTTGCTTTGTCAAAAAAAAAAAGGTTTTTTTTGAAGACAAACTTGACATTTTTTACTTTGTAAAAAATGTACGTTTTTTTGAAAAGAAGCGCTTCGCTTTATCAAAAACCTTTGGTTTTTGAAGAGACGCTTTGCTTATCAAAAACGTAGTTTTTTTCAAAGAACCGAAGGTTATCAAAAAAAACGTAGTTTTTTTTGAAAGAACAAAAAGCAAAGCGCTTCTTTTAAAAAACTACGTTTTTTTGAAAGACTTGAAAGAACGCTACAAAAATCGTCGATTTTTGTAACGGTGCAAGCACATTTTTTTTTTAAACACATTGTTTCACAAATGTTTTATGTGCTATAGCAATTTCGAAATTTGTGTGCTATAATTTATATATAATAAAAGAAGGGGATATGGCGGAATGGTAGACGCTACGGACTTAAAATCCGTTGATTTGCGAAAATCGTGAGGGTTCAAGTCCCTCTTTCCCCAATAAGAAAGAGATAAAAAAAAAACAATAGAAAAAATAAAAGGGTAACATATATAGAAATAGCAAAATGCTATTTTTATATATGTTATTAATAGAAAAGGGAAGTTCTTCAAAAACCTTTGGTTTTTGGTGCTAACAAAAATCTTCTATTTTTGTATTGCTTCTTTCAAAAAAACGTAGTTTTTTTGAGAAGTTCAAAAAGCTTCGCTTTGTCAAAAACCTTTGGTTTTTGAAGAGACGCTTTGCTTTTTGATAAAAGCGAATACATTTTTTTTACTTTGTAAAAAAATGTATTTGCTTTTTGAAGAAAGAACTTCTTCAAAAAACCATAGGTTTTCAAAGAACCTTTGGTTCTTTGAACAAAAAGCGAATACATTTTTTTACAAAGTAAAAAAATGTCAAGTCTCTTTCAAGTCAAAAAAACTACGTTTTTTTGATAACCTACGGTTTTTTGATAAGCGAAGCGTCTCTCCGTAGGAAAAAAACCTTTGGTTGTAAAAAAAAACGTAGTTTTTTTTGAAGACAAAGCGAATACATTTTTTTACAAAGTAAAAAAATGTCAAGTCTCTTTCAAGTCAAAAAAACTACGTTTTTTTGATAACCATAGGTTTTTTGAGAAGAAGCGCGAAGCTTTTTGAACTTCTCAAAAAAACGGAGTTTGTCTTCAAAAAAAACCAAAGGTTTTTTTTGACAAAGCAAAGCTTTTTGAATTGAAAGAACTTCTCAAAAAAACGGAGTTTTTTGAAAGACTTGAAAGAGACGTTGAATTATAGACTTTATTTTAGAAGCTAGCTGAAGGGCCTGTCCAACGTCCAGTCATTTTTAACCAGTTTTGCGCCTCAATATAATTTGTAGGTGCAAGTCGAATAGCTTCTTTCCAGTAATCCGCTGCTTTTTCAAATAGAATTTGAGAAATTTCGGATTGACCGTTTTCAATAGCTTGTTCACCGCGATAATGATAAATAACAGCAATATTATTTAAAGCACTTGGTAAAGATGGGTTTCTTTCCAGAGCTTGATAATAATATTCTAATGCTCGTCCATGTTCACCATTACTTGTATGAATTAAACCAATGTTATATAGAATATAACTTCTATCATAAGCATCAATTTCTAAGCGCATAGCTTCATAATAGTTTTGAAGTGCTTCAGCATATTCACCTTCAGCTTGGGCTGACATTCCATTTCTATAATAAGAAAAAGCTTGTTTTTCTCTTTGTGATGTTGGTAAAACTTTTAATAAAATGTCAGCAACAACTGTAAACGTTTTATCAATAAAATTATCGTTTCTTTGAGTACGTGGCATTTTTCTTTTTATTATTTTCAAAAACAATTCATCAATTCTTCACCTTCTACGCACCTCTCTTCTGTTTAACAATCTCTCGTCTGTTCTTTCAATTTAAGCTTTTTCCTGCCAATTCTCGCCTCTTCGCTTTGCCTAAGGCGTACAAAAATTAAAAATTTTTGTAGCGAAGAGGCTTAAAACCGGAAGAAGCTTTTTTTTGAAGAAGGCAGTTCGCTTCTGCTCACAAAGTCTTCGATTTTGTAACGCGCAACTCTTTAAAAAAAAACGTAGTTTTTTTCAAAGAAGCGCCTCTTTCAAAAAAACTACGTTTTTTTGAGAAGTTCTTTCAAAAAAACCGTAGGTTTTTTTGAGAAGTTCAAAAAGCTTCGCTTTTTCAAAGAACCTTCGGTTATCAAAAACTGTAGGTTTTTGAAAGAACCAAAAAAAACTACGTTTTTTTCAAAGAACCGTAGGTTCTTTGAACAAAGAAGAAGCGCTTTGCTTTTTGAAGAAAGAGAAGCTTTGCTTTTTGAAGCGCTACAAAAATCGAAGATTATCAAGTCTTTCAAAAAAACGCCGTTTTTTTGAGTTCAAAAACCGAAGGTTTTTGATGAAGCGCTTTGCTTTTTGAATTGAAAGTAACCGAAGTTTTTCAAAAAAACTAAGTTTTTTTGAAAGAACCAAAAAGCAAAGCGCTTCTTCTCAAAACCCTTTGGTTGCCGAAGGCATTTGAAAGAATTGAAAGAGCCGGAGGTTTTTTACTTTGTGGCGCGCCTTTCAAAAACCGAAGGTTTTTGAACAGGACAGCGCAAACCTGTCCTCTCGCTTCGCGACTGTTCAAAAACCGAAGGTTTTTTCTCGCACTTCAAAACCCGAAGGGTTTTGAAAAGGTGAGAAAAAAACCATAGGTTTTTTGACAGAAGGCTACAAAAATCTTCGATTTTTGTAAAGGCGCAGGAAAAAAACCTTCGGTTTTTTCGCCGAAGGCGTAAGGCGGAGGGCCCGAAGGGCGTTCAAAACGACGTTTTTTTTGGTGCTAACAAAAATAGAAGATTATCAAGTCTTTAAAAAAAAACGGCGTTTTTATCAAAAAGCAAATACATTTTTTTACAAAGTAAAAAAATGTCAAGTCTCTTTCAAAAAAAACTACGTTTTTTTTGGTTCTTTCAAAAACCTACGGTTTTTGATAACCGAAGGTTCTTTGAAAAAGCGAAGCGCTTCTTTTCAAAAAAACGTACATTTTTTACAAAGTAAAAAATGTCAAGTTTGTCTTCAAAAAAAACCAAAGGTTTTTTTTGACAAAGCAAAGCTTTTTGAATTGAAAGAACTTCTCAAAACCCAAAGGGTTTTGAAAGAAGATAAGCAAAGCTTTTTTGTTCTTTCAAGTCTTTCAAAAAAACTAAGTTTTTTTGAAAAGAAGCGCTTTGCTTTTTGTTCTTTCAAAGGAAGAAGCAACGTCGTTTTTTTTGATAACCGGAAGAATCGGTTCTTTGACAAAAACGTAGTTTTTTTTTATAACCGTAGGTTCTTTGGTTCTTTCAAAAAAACGGAGTTGTCAAAAAGGAAAGCTTTTTGAATTGATAAGCAAAGCTTTTTTGTTCTTTCAAAAAAACGTAGTTTTTTTGATAACCGTAGGTTCTTTGAAAAAAACGTAGTTTTTTTTGAAAGTACCGCGCATCTCCCAAAAAGCGACGCTTTTTGAAAAACCTACGGTTTTTGAAATCCATAGGCGAGTCCTGTTTCCCTTTCTTAAAAGAAAGGGAAAAGAAGAGCAGGATAAAGTTAATCTTTAAACAGGGAGTATGATAAAAGAAAACCTAATGAAAGATTTAAACAGTCTGTTTGTAAATATTCAAACATATTCATTTAAGTAAATAAATAATGTTTTTTCCTTCTACGCACGCCCTGCCCTGCCTTCTGTCAATTCTTACACCTCTCGCTTCTCGCTACTCTCGCTTCTTCAAAATCCTACAGATTTTGAAGAGAAGCGAGAGACTGTTCTTTCAAAGCCGTTTTTTTTTATAACCGGTTCTTTCAGTTCAAGGGGAGTTCAAAAACCGAAGGTTTTTTTTCCTTCGTTAGCGCTTGCACTCCCTGCCCTACCTTCGGCAAGGCAAGGGTGCTGACAAAAATCGTCGATTTTTGTAAAGGTGCATAGCGCAAGCCTGCTTCGCGTTCGCCTTTCAAACCCTTCGGTTTTTGAACAGGCGAAACGAAGGTGCGAGAAGGCGAGGCGTACAAAAATCGAAGATTTTTGTAGCGTTCTTTCAAAAAAACCGTAGGTTTTTTTTATAAGCGGAGCTTATCAAAAAAAACGTAGTTTTTTTTAAAAGAGACGCGTTATTTTTTATAACCGTAGGTTTTTTTGAAGAAGAAGCGGCGCAAAATATGTCAACTTCTGCTTTTTAAGCAAGCGCAGCGCTTTTTTATTGCGGAGTTGTGGCTCGCCCTTGGAGCAAAGCCAAAGCGAAGCACAAACATTAGCTAGTCTTCGCCATAAGCAGGCCCTATTTCCCTTTTGAAAAAAGGATAAAGAAGGACAGACCTTTAGCCGTAGGCCAAGCGGAGCACTAAAAATATTGTGAAAGAAAGAACACCGCTTCTTCTAAAAGGCATAAGTATTACAAAACTTAAAATAGAGACAGTTTAACAAATAAAAATTTTTAAAATTATTGAATTCTTTTTATTTTCGAATTTTTTTCTGCTTTTCCTCCTGAGCTTGTTTAAAACCCGTAGGTTTATCAAAAAGCAAATACATTTTTTTACAAAGTAAAAAAATGTCAAGTCTCTTTCAAGTCAAAAAGCAAATCCATTTTTTTACAAAGTAAAAAAATGTCAAGTCTCTCCGTAGGAAAAAAACCTTTGGTTGTCAAAAAAAACTACGTTTTTTTTGAAGACAAAGCGAATCCATTTTTTTACAAAGTAAAAAAATGTCAAGTCTCTTTCAAGTCAAAAAAACGTAGTTTTTTTGATAACCATAGGTTTTTTGAGAAGAAGCGCGAAGCTTTTTGAACTTCTCAAAAAAACGTAGTTTGTCTTCAAAAAAAACCAAAGGTTTTTTTTGACAAAGCAAAGCTTTTTGAATTGAAAGAACTTCTTTGTTCTTTCAAAGGAAGAAGCAACGCCGTTTTTTTTGGTGCGCTCCTTGCACCGGTGCGCGTAGCGCAAGTGCATGCAAACCTTCGGTTCTTTGACAACCGTAGGTTTTTTGAGAAGAAGCGCGAAGCTTTTTGAACTTCTCAAAAAAACGCCGTTTTTTTGAAAGAATTGAAAGAACTTCTTAAAAAAAACGGCGTTTTTTTTGGAGTTCAAAAACCGAAGGTTTTTTTTCCTACGGCCCTTGCGCTTCTTGCACTCCTTACAAAAATCTCCGATTTTTGTAGCGCTTCGCTACAAAATCTTCGATTTTGTAACGGTGCGCGAAGCGCAAGTGCATGCATGGGTGCTGACAAAAATCGTCGATTTTTGTATCGCTACAAAATCTTCGATTTTGTAACGGTGCATGCAAGGGCGAAGCGAATTGAAAGAACTTCTAAAAAAAACAGCGTTTTTCTTTTAAAAGAAAGAAGACAGCAGGTTTTTTAAAGAAAACACATTAAGCACCAAAAAACCTCGTTTTTTTTTTTGAATATCTAATAGCCAATTATTATAGACCTTCAAGAGAAACTTGAAGGAAATTAGCTAATTCAGATGCTTGTTTTTCAATTTCTTTTAATGTAAGAGGCTCTCCAATTCCAGTTAAAGGAATTTCGCGTTTTCCTTTTAATTTTAAATAAATGGTTCTTTGTGGGTCTAATCCTTGTTTTAATTCAACTTTGATAGCTTCAACTTCTTTTAAAGAATAAGATAAATCAATTCGACGGTTTTTTCCTGGATAACCCCATCTAAAAATGCGAATTAGACCTTCTTTTTTATTGAATTCATTAAATCCCCCACCTACATTCCAAAAAATATTAAACCACCAATAAAAACTTAAAAGAAAGCCTAAGCTTCCATAAAAAGACATTAATAATCCTTGAGGGAAAAAAGAAACATCTTTTCCTTTTAAAAAAGGAACAATGTCAAACTCATTGTAAGAAGAAATACCGGTTAATAAAAAACCACACGAACCTAAAAAAATGATGAAAGCCCATACATAATTGCTAGTACGTCTTTCACCTAAAATCATGTAACGTCTAATTAAATTTTGACCCAATTTTTCTTTTAAAGCACTTTGCTCATTATTAATCATAAAATTCTCCTATATATTTATTTTTTTTATTTTATTAATTATTTTCCTTTTTACCCTTTTTCACAGCTGCTTGCACTCACCCCTGTTGTTTTTTTTACTTTTGAAAGTAAAAGAAGAGATCCGTTTTTTAAAGGCAGTTCAAAAGCAGTTCGCGCTTCTTGCACTCCTTACAAAAATCTCCGATTTTTGTAGCGCTTCGCTTCTCGCACTTCAAAACCAAAAGGTTTTGAACTGGTGCGGAGTAGGCGAAAGGGTTACATTTTTTACAAAGTAAAAAATGTCAAGTCTCTTTCAAGTCAAAAAGCAAATCCATTTTTTTACAAAGTAAAAAAATGTCAAGTCTCTCCGTAGGAAAAAAACCTTTGGTTGTCAAAAAAAACTACGTTTTTTTTGAAGACAAAGCGAATCCATTTTTTTACAAAGTAAAAAAATGTCAAGTCTCTTTCAAGTCAAAAAAACGTAGTTTTTTTGATAACCATAGGTTTTTTGAGAAGAAGCGCGAAGCTTTTTGAACTTCTCAAAAAAACGTAGTTTGTCTTCAAAAAAAACCAAAGGTTTTTTTTGACAAAGCAAAGCTTTTTGAATTGAAAGAACTTCTTTGTTCTTTCAAAGGAAGAAGCAACGCCGTTTTTTTTGGTGCGCTCCTTGCACCGGTGCGCGTAGCGCAAGTGCATGCAAACCTTCGGTTCTTTGACAACCATAGGTTTTTTGAGAAGAAGCGCTTCGCTTTTTGAACGCTACAAAAATCTTCTATTTTTGTAACGGTGCATAAAAATCTTCGATTTTTGAACGCCTTTCTTCAAAAAAAACGCCGTTTTTTTTTGTTCAAAGAACCTTCGGTTCTTTGAAAAACCTTCGGTTCTCTTTTTTGAACAGGCGAATCCATATTCAATCTCCTATGGAGATTGAAGAAGGGCCGTTGGAAAAAAAACCGAAGGTTTTTGAACTCCAAAAAAACAACGTTTTTTTGAAGAAGTTCTTTCAAAAAAACGTTGTTTTTTTTTATAAGCGAATACATTTTTTACTTTGTAAAAAATGTCAAGTCTCTTTCTTCGTTCAAAAAAACTACGTTTTTTTGAAGAAGTTCAAAAAGCGAAGCGCTTCTTCTTCAAAAAACCTACGGTTTTTTGAAAGAGACGCTTTGCTTTTTGATAAAAACGTAGTTTTTTTTGGTTCAAAGAACCGAAGGTTCTTTGAAAAAGCGAAGCTTTTTGAACTTCTCCTCGCCTTCGGCGTAAAACCTACGGTTTTTTGGAGGCAGAAGCGAAGCGAGACGCGGTTCTTTCAAAAGGAAGTTCTTTCTTCAAAAAGCAAATACATTTTTTTACTTTGTAAAAAAAATGTCAAGCCTCTTTCAATTCAAAAAGCAAATACATTTTTTTACAAAGTAAAAAAATGTCAAGTCTCTTTCTTCAAAAAGCAAAGCTTTTTGTTCAAAGAACCGAAGGTTCTTTGAAAAAAACGTCGTTTTTTTGGTTCTTTCAAAAAAAAACGCTTCTTCGTTTTTTTTTATAACCGAAGGTTCTTTGAAAAAGCTTCGCTTTATAAAAAACCTTTGGTTTTTGAAGAACTTCTCAAACTGCTTTTGAAAGAAAGGACAGGGTTTTAAAGAAGAAGAAAGTGAAAAGTCAAAATTAACGTTTGTTATATTGTGTAGCTTTACGTGCTTTCTTTAAACCATATTTTCTACGTTCTTTTACGCGTGAATCTTGTGTTAAATAACCTTTATCTTTTAATTGTTTACGAATTTCTTCAGTACTTAAATTACTAGTTTCATTAGGTAGTTCACAAAGAGCACGAGCTAATCCTAATTTGATAGCTTCTGCTTGTCCAATTAAACCACCGCCTTTTACTTTTACAATAGTATCCATATTTTCAAAATAACTTAAAGAGTTGTCTAAAAACGCTGTTTTTTGAAGAGCCGGTTTTTCCTCTGTTGTATTTGAAGCAACAACGTTATTATCAGTATGAGGCGTTGTTGTATTTAAAACAGTTAAAGGTGATTTAACTGAAAGAATTGAACAAGTGTTATTATGTAAATATTGTTGTGCTGGAATATTATTAATTACAAATTGACCTGTTCCTTTCACAATTTGAACCTGAGCAACTGCTTCTTTTCTTCGACCAACACCGCGTGCTAAAATTTCCATTTTGAAATAAATAAAACCATCTATTAAATTCCTTCTATATTATTAACTTTCATCAAAAAAAAAATAATATTTGTCTATAGAGGTTAAGTTGTTAGCCCAATTGTTTTTAAGAATAACTTTTAAATAGGTACTTTTTATAGCTAAATAAGCTATTTATTCCTTTCTTTGCTTTCTTTTCAAAAAACAGGAGTTCTTTCAAAAGGGAGTTCTTTCAAAAAAACGTAGTTTTTTTTTTGAAAGAGTTCAAAAACCTTTGGTTTTGAAGAGACTTGACATTTTTTACTTTGTAAAAAATGTATTCGCTTTTTGAACTCCCTTTGAGACGTTGACATATTTTGCGCAAGCCTATTTGCTTTGCTTAACGCAAAGCGAAGAGGCGCTAAAAATGTAGCGGAATAAAAAAAGAAAATATTTAAAAATTCCATTAGCGCTTTAAAAAAGTGCTGAAACTAACTAACCAAAACAAAATACTTTCATATATATTTTCCAGTCAATTGAACTTCTAAAGAAGTTCAAGAGCCTTGCTTGTTCTTTCATAAAAAAAACGCTTATCTACATTTTTTTGCCTTCCCTTTTCTTTTAAAAGGAAGAAGTTATTGAATTTCTTAAAAAGAAATTCAAGACGTTGTTTTTTTTTATAACCGTTGGTTATCTTCAAAGGCAGTTCGTTCAATTAAAAAAGCGAAGCAGTTCTTTCAAAAAAAACGTCTCTGCGCTATTCAATCTCCATAGGAGATTGAAGAACTCTTTCAAAAAAAACGTAGTTTTTTTGATAACCGGAGGTTTTGACGAGGCGTCTCAAAAGCGAAGCGCTTCATCAAAAACCTTCGGTTTTTGAACTCCAAAAAACGTACATTTTTTACAAAGTAAAAAATGTCAAGTTGTCTTCAAAAAAAACCGTGTTTTTTTTTACAAAGCTTTGCTTATCAAAAAAAAAAAAAGTTTTTTTTTTTTTTTAAAGAATCAAAGAACCTTCGGTTATCTTCAAGGAAGTTCTTTCAAAAAAACGTAGTTTTATCAAAAAGCAAAGCGTCTCTTCAAAAACCTTTGGTTTTTGACAAAGCGAATACATTTTTTTACAAAGTAAAAAAATGTCAAGTCTCTTTCTTCAAAAAGCTTTGCTTTTTGATAAAAACGTAGTTTTTTTTGATAAGCGAAGCTTTTTGAACTTCTCAAAAAAAAACGTAGTTTTTTTTAAAAGAACTTCTCAAAAAAACTCCGTTTTTTTGAAAGACTTGAAAGAACTTCTCAAAAAAACAGAGTTTGTCTTCAAAAAAAACCAAAGGTTTTTGTCAAGGAAGTTCAAAAAGCGAAGCTTTTTGAGACGCTTTGCGCTTCTCCTCAAAAAAACTACGTTTTTTTGAACGAAGACAAAGCAAAGCGCTTCTTCTCAAATGCCCTGCCATGCATGCACCATTTCAAAACCCTTTGGTTGCCTTGCCTTGCGCTTTGCGCATGGCAAGGCATTTGAAGTGCAAGAAGCGCAAGGCAAGGCAACCAAAGGGTTTTGAAAGAATTGAAAGAATTGAAAGAACCAAAAAGCTTTGCTTATCAAAAAAACTACGTTTTTTGAAAGAATTGAAAGAACTTCTTTGATGCGGGATATTTTTTAAGAACGCAGAGATGTGAATAGGAAACACTTATAGAAGAATAAGCCTCGCTTTTTTAAAAGCGACCTTCCCTTAGAGGACACGTCTTATAACCCTTGGACCAAAGAAGATGCATGAAGATAAAAATCACAAACAAAACTATTGTTTAGCGAAGCGCACAAAACAATATAAAAAACGAAAAAGAGAAGTCTATTATTGTTTAAAACAATAATAGACTTCTCTTTTGATTAAACTATAACTTAGCAACCCTGCCCTTCGAGCAGGGTTGCTTGCACTTGGTTTTCTCGCGACGTCCCTACCTTTCGGGCAAGGCCGCAGGGATAATAACTTAGTTGTAAATAGCGAATACATTTTTTACAAAGTAAAAAAATGTATTCGCTTTTTGAATTGAAAGAGTTCTTCAATCTCCTATGGAGATTGAATAGCGCAGACACGCTATTTTTGTACGCCTGCTACCTTCGGCAGACGGCAGACATAAAAATGAATTCGAAATTAAGAAGCAGATAATTTTTTAACTTGTTCTAATGCGCTGAAACGGTCAGTAATTAAAGGAGCATCTTGACGTGTTTCTGTAAAATATTCATTTGGACGAGGGCTTCCAAATACGTCATATGCTAAACCTGTACTTACAAAAAGCCAGCCTGCAATAAATAAAGCAGGTACTGTGATACTATGAATAACCCAGTAACGAATACTTGTTAAAATATCTGAGAAAGGACGTTCTACTGGTTTACCAGCCATAATGTATACTCCTTGGGTTTTTACCCATTATATTTTTAACTATTTGTGTGCTCTGTTATTTTGAATAATACCATTTTTTTATTAAAATTTCAACATTCTTCTTTTTCGGCCCCTCGTACCGACTCAAATTCCTTCGGCAACCAAAGGGTTATCAAAAAGCTTCTTACGCCCAAAAGCGAAAACCGAAGGTTATCTTTAAAAAGAGAGAAGTTCTTTCAAAAAAACGTAGTTTTTTTGAAGAAGTTCAAAAAGCGCTTCGCCCATATTCAATCTCCTATGGAGATTGAAGAAGGGCCGTAGGAAAAAAACTCCGGTTTATCAAAAAGCGCTTCTTGCACCGATGCATGCACCAAAGGTGCAAGAAGCGCAACAAAAATCGACGATTATCAAAAAAAACGTAGTTTTTTTTGAAAGTAGCGTTCTTTCAGTTCTTTAAAAAAAAAAAAACAAAGTTTTTTTTTTTGATAAGCTTTGCTTTTTGTTCAAAGAACCGTAGGTTTTTTTGATAAGCAAAGCTTTTTCAAAGAACCTTCGGTTATCAAAAACCGTAGGTTTTTGAAAGAACCAAAAAAAACGTAGTTTTTTTTGAAAGTAGCGTTCTTTCAAAAAAACCGTAGGTTTTTTTTGATAAGCAGAGCTTTTTCAAAGAACCTTCGGTTCTTTGAACCAAAAAAAACGTAGTTTTTTTTGAAGAGACGCACCTTTGCGCTTCGCGCATGGGAGTGCATAAAAACCTCCGGTTTTTCAAAAAGCTCCGCGCTTCTTCTCAAAAAACCTAAGGTTTTTTGAAAGAAGCGGTACAAAAAATCTTCGATTTTTGTCAGCACCAAAAAAACTACGTTTTTTTGAAAGAACCGCGTCTCTTTCAAAAAACTGTTGGTTTTTTGAGAAGTTCTTTCAAAAAAAACTACGTTTTTTTTTGAAGAAGTTCAAAAAGCTTCGCTTTTTGAGACGCTTCGCTTTGTCTTCAAAAAAAAAACGCCGTTTTTTTTGACAACCTTTGGTTTTTGAAGAGACGCTTCGCTTTTTGAACTTCTTCAAAAAAACGTACATTTTTTACAAAGTAAAAAATGTCAAGTTTGTCTTCAAAAAAAACCAAAGGTTTTTGTCAAGGAAGTTCAAAAAGCGAAGCTTTTTGAGACGCTTTGCGCTTCTCCTCAAAAAAACTACGTTTTTTTGAACGAAGACAAAGCAAATACATTTTTTTACAAAGTAAAAAAATGTCAAGTCTCTTTCAAGTCAAAAAAACTAAGTTTTTTTGATAACCGTTGGTTTTTTGATAAGCGAAGCGTCTCAAAAAGCGAAGCGTCTCAAAAAGCGAAGCTTTTTGAACTTCTTCAAAAAAAACTACGTTTTTTTTGAAAGAACTTCTTCAAAAAAAAACTACGTTTTTTTCAAAGAACCGTAGGTTTTCAAAAAAAACGAAGTTTTTTTTGAAAGAACCAAAAAGCAAAGCTTATCAAAAAAAAAAAACTTTGTTTTTTTTTTTTTTAAAGACTTGAAAGAACTTCTCAAAAAAACGCCGTTTTTTTGAAAGAATTGAAAGAATTGAAAGAACTTCTCCAAAAAAAACTACGTTTTTTTTTTAAAGAGAAAAGAGTTGCGCGTTACAAAATCGGGAGTTCTTTCAAAAAAACGGCGTTTTTTTATAACCTTCGGTTTTTGACGCGATTTTGTGAGCAGAGACGTTTTTGATAAGTTATTCCTTCTATATTATACCCCCAGGGGAATTCGAATCCCCGTTTCCTCCGTGAAAGGGAGATGTCCTAGGCCTCTAGACGATGGGGGCCTTTCTTTTATTTTATAATAAGATAAAAGAAGAAGATTGTCAATACAATTCTATCTATTTTATATTATAGCGTTACCTTTTGCCCGCCCTTTTTGAAGGCGAAGAAGGCAGTATGTGTTATTCTTCCTCCCTATTTTTGGCGGCCTTTGGTGCGCCAAAAATAGCGAGAAGCTATTTTGGCAAAGAGTTCAAAAAGCGAAGCGCACTTCTGCTCACAAAATCGCGTCAAAAACCGAAAGTTTTTGAACTCCCTCCCGATTTTGTACTGCTTCTTTCAAGTAGCTTCTTGCACCAAAGGTGCATAAAAACCTAAGGTTATCAAAAAAACGTACATTTTTTACAAAGTAAAAAATTTCAAGTTGTCTTCAAAAAAAACCGTAGGTTTTTGAACTACATTCAAAAAACCGTAGGTTTTTTTTGAATTGACAGAAGGCGGGGCAGGCTAGCGCTATGCACCATCTCAAAAAGAGAACCAACAGTTTTGAACCAGAGGGAGTGCAAGCACGCTGCAGCAGTCAAAAATTTAACCGGAGGTTTTTGATAGAAAGCGCTAAAGCAAGGTAGGAACTGGTACAAAGCGGTGCAAGTAGCACATTGAATTATTAGAAATTCAGTGTTTATTTTTTACAACGCGCTACGTTTTTACAAAGTAAAAAACGAGAAGAAGCGTATCAAGGGGAGTTCAAAAAAAAGAACCGAAGGTTTTTTTCCTTCGTGGCGCTTGCACCTTTGGTGCATAGCGCAAGTCTGTTCTTTAAAAAAAAAAAAACTTTGTTTTTTTGATAACCTTCGGTTTTTGAAAGGCGAATAGGCGAGGAGCGTACAAAAATAGCTTCTCCCTATTTTTGTAGCGTTTCGCTTATCAAAAAAACGTAGTTTTTTGAAAGAACTGCCTTTGATATGCACTCCCTTGCCCTGCCTTCGGCAGGGCAAGGGAGTGCAAGCGGTTTTATTTTAATAAACACTGAATTTTTAATAATATTATTATTTTGCTAATGATTGCCAGCTGTTTGTTACGCCATCTAATAATAATGAGCCATTATAGATTTCTAGAATGATTAATAAAAACGCAGCAAAAAGAAGAATGAAAACGCCCATAAGAACTGTTGTACCCCAACCAGGTAAAACTTTACCAGCTTCTGAGTTTAGAGGACGTAATAAAGTACCTAAAGGAGTTACAATACCTGGTTCTTGTAAAGAAGAATCAGCTGCACGTTGAGTTTTTGAAGTAGCCATAATATGTAATAATCTGTTAATTTTTTTTTACTTTCTGTAATGTATAATTAATATGGAGAATAATTTTGTTTAAAATTTTTTGATTTATGGAAAGTCCGGCATTTTTCTTTACCTTTTTCTTATGGTTTCTTTTATTAAGTGCTACTGGTTACTCTGTTTATGTTAGTTTTGGTCCTCCTTCACGTAAATTAAGAGATCCTTTTGAAGAACATGAAGATTAATTTACCTTATCCTTAAGCGGCTGTCGCTGACCCTACCCTACCTTCTACCGCGTCCCTTGCGCTTCTTCAAAATCCGTAGGATTTTGAAGAAGCGCAAGGGACGCGGTGTAAGAGTAAGAGCGAGGCTTGCGCTGCCTGCTACGTACCGCTCCATTTTTTACTTTAGCGTCTCTTTCAAAAAAAACTACGTTTTTTTTTCAAAGAACCTACGGTTCTTTGAACCAAAAAGCTTTGCTTATCAATTCAAAAAGCTTTGCTTTGTCTTCAAAAAGCTTTGCTTTTTGACAAAAACCTTTGGTTTTTTTTGAAGACAACTCCGTTTTTTTGAAAGAACCAAAGAACCTTCGGTTATCTTCAAAAAGCTTTGCTTTTTGACTTGAAAGAACCAAAAAGCTTTGCTTATCAAAAAAACGTAGTTGTCAAAAAGCTTTGCTTTTTGAATCAAAGAACCGAAGGTTATCAAAAAAAACTACGTTTTTTTCAAAGAACCTTCGGTTATCAAAAAAACTACGTTTTTTTGAAAGAACCAAAAAGCTTTGCTTTTTGAACCAAAGAACCGAAGGTTCTTTGAACAAAAAAGCTTTGCTTATCAAAAAAAAAAAAAACAAAGTTTTTTTTTTTTTAAAGACTTGAAAGAACCAAAAAGCTTTGCTTATCAAAACCCAAAGGGTTTTGAAAGAATTGAAAGACTTGAAAGAAACTTGACATTTTTTTACTTTGTAAAAAAATGTATTTTCTTTTTGAAGAAAGAACTCTTTTATAAAAAAACCACAGGTTTTTTTAAGAGAAGGTGCAAGCGCTAAAGTAAAAAATGAAGCGAGAAAAATGAAATAATTTTCTATAGGGTTATGATGCCCTTAATAAAAAATTATTTTGCGATACGTGGAGGTTCTCTGAAAAAGATTGAAAAGAAAATAATCCCTAACGTACCAATTAATAAGAAAGTGTAAACTAAAGCTTCCATAAAAGGGTGTTAATAAATTTGTTGAAGAATTTTCTTCAAATAGGAACATATAACCAAAATTAAGACAGTTTCTCACCTTCTCACCTTTTCCTCGTAGGTGTTCGCTTCTGCTTAAAACAAAAACGTCTTTCATTTTTCCTTTAGGAAAATGAAATCCTTAAAAGGATAATTAATAAGTAAATAAAACTAACTTAATTTCTTTTGCTCAGAATATGTCTAAGCCCACCTTAATTCATATGTAATGAATTTCTTTATTTTTTTTTTTCCTTTTTATTAAAAAGTTTATGCCTTTTCGCTATTAATATTTCCAAAGGAGATATTAATAGCGGAAGACCTGACGTTTTTTACAAAGTAAAAAACGTAGCGCGCTCTATGCACCGTTACAAAAATCGACGATTTTTGTAGCCTTTCTTCAAAAAAACGCCGTTTTTTTCAAAGAACCGTAGGTTCTTTGAACCAAAAAGCTTTGCTTTTTGACTTGACAACCTTCGGTTATCTTCAAGGAAGTTCTGTCAAAAAAACGTAGTTTTTTTGAGAAGTTCAAGGAAGAAGCGCTTCGCTTATCAAAAAAAACTACGTTTTTTTTTAAAGAGACTTGACATTTTTTTACTTTGTAAAAAAATGTATTCGCTTTGTCTTCAAAAAAAACGTAGTTTTTTTTGACAACCAAAGGTTTTTTTCCTACGGAGAGACTTGACATTTTTTTACAAAGTAAAAAAATGGATTTGCTTTTTGATAAAAACAATGTTTTTTTGAAAGAACAGGCTTGCGCATGCACCAAAGATGCAAGCGCACCTATGCATGCACCGTTACAAAAATCGTCGATTTTTGTCAGCTTGCACCTTACGCACCTTTGGTGCGAGTGCATGCGCACAAATGCCCTGCCATGCATGCACTTACGCTACGCTACAAAAATAGAAGATTTTTGTTGCGCCTCTTCAAAAAAAACTCCGTTTTTTTTGACAAGCTTTGCTTATCAAAAAAACCTACGGTTTTTTTGAAAGAACGCTACAAAAATCGCGTCAAAAACCGAAGGTTTTTGAACTCCCTATTTTTGTTGCGCTTCTTGCACTTCAAAACCCTTTGGGTTTTGAAACGGTGCATGCATCGGTGCAAGAAGCGCAAGGCAAGGCAACCAAAGGGTTTTGAAGTGCAAGAAGCGCAAGTGCAAGAAGCGCTTTTTGGTTCTTTCAAAAAAAACTACGTTTTTTTTGAAGAGACTTGACATTTTTTACAAAGTAAAAATGTAAGCGCTTCGCTTTTTGAACTCCCATCCAAAACCTTCGGTTATCTTCAAAGAAGAAGCGCCTTGCGCTTCTTCTTTGAAGATAACCGAAGGTTTTGGATGGGAGAAGCGCGAACTGCTTTTGAATTAACAGAAGGCAGGGTAAGCTTGCGCTATGCACCTGTTTCTTCGCCTATTCGTCTTGCCTAAGGCGTACAAAAATCGAAGATTTTTGTAGCGAATAGGCGAAGAAACGGTGCAAGCGCTCCATTTTTGACTTTGTCAAAATGTATGCAGCAGTCAAAAATGTAGAAGCGTTGCTTCTTCTTTTAAAGAGCCTGTGCGCAGGCAGAAGCGAAGCGACGAGAAGAAGCGACCCATAAAAGAAGAAGCAGAAGCTTTTTTGAAATGTTTAAATGATTAGAAAGCTTCACGTAGAGATGAAGTATCACCAAGTTTTTTGTATTTACCGAATTCAACTTGATCGTTAAGATCTTCGTCAATACCAGCGAATACGTCACGGAAGATAGTTCTCGCACCGTGCCAGATGTGTCCAAAGAAGAAGATTAAAGCTAAGAATAAGTGGCCGAAAGTGAACCAACCACGAGGGCTACTACGGAATACACCATCAGATTGTAAAGTAGAACGGTCAAATTCGAAAATTTCACCTAATTGAGCTTTTCTTGCATATTTTTTAACAGTAGCTGGATCAGTAAATGTTAAACCATTTAATTCACCACCGTAGAATGTTACAGAAACACCAACTTGTTCAATAGAGTACTTAGATTCAGCTTTACGGAATGGAACGTCAGCACGTACAACACCATCTTTATCAAGTAAAATAACAGGGAAAGTTTCGAAGAATGTAGGCATACGACGAACAGAAAGTTCACGACCTTCTTGATCTTTGAAAACAGCATGGCCTAACCAACCTACAGCGATACCATCACCACTGTTCATAGCACCAGTACGGAAAAGACCACCTTTAGCTGGGTTGTTTCCAATGTAATCGTAGAAAGCTAATTTTTCAGGGATTCTTGACCAAGCGTCAGATAAAGAAGCGCCTTCTGCTGTACTTTGTGCTACTCGTTTTTGGATTTCTTCTTCAAAGAAACCTTTATCCCACTGGTAACGTGTTGGACCGAATAATTCAATTGGAGTTGCTGCTGAACCATACCACATAGTACCTGCTACAACGAAAGCTGCCCAGAAAACAGCTGCAATACTACTTGATAATACTGATTCAATTGAACCCATTGAAAGACCGAAGTATAGACGAATAGAAGGACGTACACATAAGTGGAATAAACCTGCTAATACACCTAAAATACCTGCTGCAATGTGGTGTGCTGGAATACCGCCTGGGTTGTAAGGGTCGAAACCATCAGCGCCCCATGAAGGAGCTACTGGTTGAACACTTCCTGTTAAACCGTAAGGGTCAGATACCCAGATACCAGGACCAAATACACCAGTTACGTGGAATGCACCAAAACCAAAACATAAAAGTCCTGATAAGAATAAGTGAATACCAAAAATCTTAGGTAAGTCTAAAGCTGTTTTACCTGTACGTGGGTCACGGAATAATTCTAAATCCCAGTATACCCAGTGCCATACAGAAGCTAAGAATAATAAACCTGATAGAACAATGTGAGCTGCTGCAACACCTTCATAACTCCAGATACCTGGGTTATTAGCTGTTTCACCACTAATTGTCCAACCACCCCATGATTGTGTTACACCTAAACGTGTTAAGAAAGGAAGTACAAACATCCCTTGACGCCACATTGGGTTTAAAACAGGATCTGAAGGGTCGAAAACAGCAATTTCAAATAATGTCATTGAACCTGCCCAACCTGCTACTAACGCTGTGTGCATTAAGTGCACAGAGATTAAACGGCCTGGGTCATTGATTACAACAGTATGTACACGATACCAAGGTAAGCCCATAAATACGAATTTTATTAAATTTTTGTTTACTTAATTATTTGGTTTAAATTTATTTCTGTCTTGTCTGAAGACAAGGGTTAAGTACTTGACATTTTTAAGAAAAGTCAAGTAAAATAGAGAATTTTCAAAAAGAAAAAAGAAAGATTATTTACTCTGCCTACCAAAGAGACGTTGACATTTTTTACAAAGTAAAAAATGGAGTGTTTTCTTTTTATTTTATACACACACAATAGGCAGCCCCCTTTTTTCTCTTTTTTATAGAAACACGTATTATAGATATAATATAGATTTGGATAAAAATTCGATTTAATAATAAATATTATAACATATTTTTAAATTTACGCTTATACTTCCCTTTTAAAAAAGCCGAAGATTTCTTTAAAATGCTTTTTTTCTCTTCAGCGCGCCTTGGCTTTACATTTTTTTACAAAGTAAAAAAATGTCAAGTCTCTTTCAAGTCAAAAAGCAAAGCTTTTTGTTCTTTCAAAGGAAGAAGCAACGTCGTTTTTTTTTATAACCTTCGGTTCTTTGAACCAAAAAAACTACGTTTTTTTTTTAAAAGAACGCTACAAAAATCGAAGATTTTTGTAAAGCCAAGGCGCGCTAGAAAGCGGGAGTCTCTCAAAAACAAGTTCGGGATTGACGGGGCTCGAACCCGCAACTTCCGCCGTGACAGGGCGGTGCTCTAACCAATTGAACTACAATCCCAATTCGATTTTTAACTTCAGTGCTAGCACTCCCTGCCTTCGACAAGGGGTCGGTGTAGCGCAAGCCAAAAATTATTAATGTTTTAACTATAACATAATAAAAAAGAAGTGTCTAGATCTCGCCTGTCCGTAGGAAAAAAACCGAAGGTTGTCTTCGTTCAATTCAAAAAGCAAAGCTTTTTGGTTCTTTAAAAAAAAACTACGTTTTTGTCAAAAAGCAAAGCGTCTCAAAAAACGAAGCGTCTCAAAAAGCTTCGCTTTTTGAACTTCTCAAAAAAAACTACGTTTTTTTTGAAAGAACTTCTTCAAAAAAACTACGTTTTTTTGAACGAAGATAACCGAAGGTTCTTTGATTCAAAAAGCAAAGCTTTGTCAAAAAAAACACGGTTTTTTTTGAAGACAACTTGACATTTTTTACTTTGTAAAAAATGTACGTTTTTTTTTTGAAGAAGTTCTTTCAATTCTTTCAAAACCTTTGGTTGCCTTGCCTTGCGCTTTTTGCACTTCAAATGCCTTGCCATGCGCAAAGCGCAAGGCAAGGCAACCAAAGGGTTTTGAAATGGTGCATGCATGGCAGGGCATTTGAGAAGAAGCGCTTTGCTTTTTGACAAACTACGTTTTTTTTGAAAGAGACGCTTCGCTTATCAAAAACCAAAGGTTTTTGAAGAGACTATACATTTTTTTACTTTGTAAAAAAATGTATTCGCTTATCAAAAACCTTTGGTTTTTGAAGAGACTATACATTTTTTACTTTGTAAAAAATGTATTCGCTTTTTGAACTTCTCAAAAAAACGGAGTTTGTCTTCAAAAAAAACCAAAGGTTTTTGTCAAGGAAGTTCAAAAAGCGAAGCTTTTTGAGACGCTTTGCTTTTTGAAGACAAAGCAAAGCTTTTTGAATTGAAAGAACTTTAAGTTTTACGTCAAATCGACTTGTTAAAAAACATGGGCGATTTTTTAGGCAATTACTCTTCCGAGCTAGTGGAAGCTTTATTGGATCCCGCAGCACGTGAAGAAGCTATGGCGAGTGTTCAAGCGAATGGGGGCGCAAATTCTTTTCAATTGAAAGTAGGTTCCATCGTAAAATGGACCGCACATTTTGAATGTGATTCTCCGGGCTGGGTTCCACAAAGCATAGAAGATTGCTTAAAAGATTCTATGTCTTTAAACTTTAGAATCGTAAAAACTGAACGAAAAACGCTTCCTAAAACTCTTTTAGGAGAGCTCACTCAGTTATTGTATTCAAGATCTATTCAACCGACTCAAGGGCCATACGTAAAATTACGCGCTTCTCAACTTAAGTTAATTGCTCCTTTCCATGTAGGAAATACTTTAATCACAAATAATCGTGTACAATTTGGAAAGCATACACAAGCTGAATTAAGTGACGTTATCACGCTTACTTCTTTTCTTATTGCCATGACCAGTGATTTTTTAAAATCGTCTCGAAACGACGGTTCAATCTTAATTCCTTTTGTTACAAGCGAACTGAAGCGTTACGCACCTGACCGCACAGACTCAGCGAGCGCATCCGTTGATCATTTAGTCGAAACTCTACGCAATCCTATTGTATTACCGTGTGGCGTTCATGTTACGGTAAGCATGGAAACTTCATCATCAAATAGCGTAGAACGTTTTTTAACACCTACAACGATCGATGCCATTGGATTCACGAAAAACAAAAAAACGAAACGTATTTATGAAGCTGTAAAATCAAATAACACGAACTAAAACAAGCACTCTATGTATAAAAACGAAGAAAAGCTTGTCGAAGCTTTGAATTTACCAGCAGTTCATAAAATTCAGCAAAAAACGGAGGCGTTCAAAACTAAAGATGCGAGACATTGGAAAACAAAGCTACAGGAACTATATAACAGTACCTGTCTTTTAACAGGTATCAGAGCTGAAAAAAACGACGGGGTGCTAGTAGCTCACCACCTTTACAGTAAAACAGCATATCCTTCTCTTTCAAAAAACTTGTTTAATGGAATTCTTATCGAAAAGGACTTGCACAACTTATACCATAAAGATTTTAACAAAAATCTTTACGGTGTAACACCTGAAACTTTTCTTTCTTTTATAGAAAATATAGAAAAAACCGAAGGTTTTTATGTAAAAAAACCTTAGGTTTGGGTCGAAAAATTTAACCTCGAAAAAGGTACAGTGCAACTGGAATTGGTCGAAAAAAACCATTCTAAAAAAGGCTTTGAAAATTCCACATTTGTTACCTATTCTAAACCTCGCTTGCATTTGGTTAAAAAACACATCTATTTGTTGAATTATTTCTTAACAAAAAATTATTTATGCTAATTCGAAAATTTAGCATAAATAATTTTAAAGCCCCTATGCGTTCTTAAAAATTATGTTGCAAAACAGCCCCTATTCTAAAAAAAAAAAGTTTAAAACACTATTATGCCTATTCTTAATATGGATAACATCCCTTATTTTTCTTTGACTTTGCGCACAACAAGTCCCGTAAATACTGCACATGCCCTAGGTTTTCTTTTTCTTAAAGCAATAAGTCTTGCATCCGTTTCGATAACCGAATCGCACAATTTTGCACCTCCGTGGGGTTTTGCAAAAGAAACTTTTGGATTTGAAGTGCACGCTCACCTTATTGAAACAAAACTAGGCTTGCAAACAGCGATGAACTACCCTGAGTGGGCAACTAAAGAAGATAAAGCTTTAGATCAAACAGGGATGGTGCCACCCAGTGCTATCCCAGGGTTCATCTACATCTTTAAATTTGTCATCACGAAAAACGAAATACTACCTTATTTATCCCAAACAGACACTATTAGCGATTTTTGTGACTTTTGGAGCGATTTCAAAGCCACAACAAAGCTTTTAAAAACTGGGGATTATGAATTACGACGCGAACTCGACCAAGCAATTGCCAAAAGTTGCATTGAAGAAGATTTTAAAATTCGACTGTTTTTTAAAACTCGTTCACCTGATGGCACTGGCTTATCAGCGATTCAGGTAGGAACATACAACGAACCACTCATGAAAATTGCAAATCCTTTGCGTGGCGTCGCTCCAGAAGAGACGGAAGAACTCTTGGAATTAGAAACTTTATTAACAAGCGCTTCGCTGCAGTATCAAAATAAACTGTCTGAGCATTTAAAACAGATTCTTCTTTAAAAAAAAAGAAAAAGCTTCTTTTTAGCCCCTATGCAACCATTATAATGTAAGAAAATAGCTTCTTTTTTCACAGCACCTCTGGTGCTGTAAAAGCTTAAGTACACAAATAAGAAAATAGCTTCTTTTTTCACAGCACCTCTGGTTCTGTAAAAGCTTAAGTACACAAAGAAGGTCCTTTTTTTACAAGCCCCCGTAGTTACAAAAACGGCTTTTAACCGTTTTTGAACTTGCCTTAAAAACTACAAAAAGAAAATTTCATGCAAACTTCGTTACTTTCGTGGGATGAAGAGTTATTTTATAAACTCCGAGAGAAAAAACAAAAAGATTTAGAGAACCTTTTTTCAAAAGGTGTTTTAAATCCTTTCGTCATTCATCTCTCTAATCCCTTTTCTTTTCTATTTACCTTTGCTCTTTTTTGCGTATCTGCGTCTGTTTTTGAGAAATCAAAAACAGAAGGCATTTACCTTGTTCCTTTCGTAAACAAAGTAGGTTTATTCGATATTTGCTTAATTTTAAGCAAAGAAGACTACGATAGCTTCGACGTTGAACGTTTCTTAGAACCTTCGCTTAAAAAAAAAGTGTTATTCATTCGTATCGGTTCAAAAGAGAACGTTCAAGACAAAGGCTACAAGTGCATTTTTCCAAATCACGTTTTGGAAGACGTTAAAACAAAAACGTCCAAAGAAAACGAAGCGTCTCCTCTTTTAGAACACGTGGGTGATTTAATCTTACCCTACCTGGAGGAGACTTATTTAGACAAAATGCACACGCCTTCTTATATTGAATCTTTCATGCTTCTTCATTGTCCTAATTTAAAGTTTAAAACGCCTTCTGTAAGCGTTTTATTGGTATTCGACCGCGCTTTTTTAGGTATGAAAAGTTTTTATTCGGTGTTCAATGAACACACGGTTACTTTTAACCGCAACAGCGATTCTTCTTTACAAGACCAAGGACTCGAGTATTTAGAAAAAACAGCTAACTTTCAAAAATCCCTACGCATTAAAAATCCAAGTCCTGTGCTTGCTTTTTTTAAAACAACTACACGAAAAGCTGACACGATAACGTGCAAGTATTTTCCTTCGGAAAATGACTGCCCTTATGATAGAACTGACGACGGCCTTAAATCAAAAGAACTTTCAGAGATTCTTTTTTACAAACCACATACTGCTTTTAATGAAGGAAGTTTTTAACGCCGAAGTGTTACTCCCTCAAAAGAATAGGAAAACATATCTTTTTTATTCTATTTATAATAGAATAAAATTGGTTATCAAAAAGCTTGCTTTTTGATTTCACGTGGTTTCGTTTTTTTAGACAAAAACGAAACGCTTTTAAAATGGACCGAATAGTAAGGAGCTTCATCCTAATACTGAAAAGAGGTTTAACAAAATAAAAATGGTTAATTGCCTTATGATTTACGCTTACATTTTATTCAACACTCTACCTAGAGCAGAGCGTTGAATAAAATGTAAGTTATATATTTTTTTATGATATTTCTAATTTTTAACACAAAAAAGAAGCGTTTAAAAAGGAAGAAGCTTTGAAAAAACCGAAGGTTTTTCAAAAAGCTTCGCTTATCAAAAAACCGTAGGTTTGCATGCACCGATGCATGCACCGGTCCCTTCGGTGCATGCACCGACGCGCGAAGCGCACCCTTCGGGAGTGCAAGAAGCGCAAGTGCAAGAAGCGCAACAAAAATCGGGAGAAGCGATTTTTGTCAGCTTGCACCTTACGCACCCGCACCAAAGGTGCGAGTGCGAGTGCATGCGCACAAATGCCTTGTCATGCATGCACTTGCGCCGCAAAAAGCTTTGCTTATCAAAAAAAACGTAGTTTTTTTTGAAAGAACGCTACAAAAATCGTCGATTTTTGTTGCGCTTCTTGCACTTCAAAACCCTTTGGTTGCCTTGCCTTGCGCTTTGCGCATGGCAGGGCATTTGTGCGCATGCACTCGCACCAAAGGTGCGTAAGGTGCAAGCTGACAAAAATCGGGAGTTCAAAAACCGAAGGTTTTTGACGCGATTTTTGTAACGGTGCATGCATCGGTGCAAGAAGCGCAAGGCAAGGCAACCAAAGGGTTTTGAAAGAAGAAAGAGACTTGACATTTTTTTACTTTGTAAAAAAATGGATTCGTTTTTTGAACTTCCTTGATAAAAACTACGTTTTTTTTCAAAGAACTGTAGGTTTTCAAAAAAAACGTCGTTTTTTTTGAAAGAATACTGCCTTTGAGACGTTGACATATTTTACTTTGTAAAATATGTCAACTCCGGTTTTTTTGATAATAGGCAGAAGCTATTTTTGAGCTGTTTGATTTCAAGTTATTTTGGAAGAAGACGTGAACGTAATTTTTGAGCTAAACGAATACGTGTGATAAATTTTGTTAAAATGTATTTAATAGAATTACGTGAATCATCATTTGCTGGAATTACGTGATCAGAAAGTGTAGGGTTACAGTTAGTATCTACAATAGTAAAAGTTTTAATACCAAGTTTATGACACTCGCGTACAGCGTTAATTTCTTCTTTTTGACCAATAATAATAGCAACATTGCGTGAAATTTGTGTTTTTGTTAATTTAGTCATATTTGCAATACCACCAAAATATTTTTCTAAACGTTGCCATTTTTTCTTACGAGCAGCAGCTAATTTTTTAGAACTAGTACTTAGTTTTTGATCGTAAATATTTTCAATAGGGTATTTTAATTTAGGGTCAACGATTCGTGATAATAAAATTTGAACAATTTCCGAAATTTTCGTTTGTGGAGTTGGTAGATATCTTAGACGTGGTAAAAATTTAATTAGTTTTTTATAAGCATCTAAAGATTGAAATTTACGTTTAACAATACGAATAACACTACGTTCATTTGTTAATTTCACTTTTAGTTGTTGTAATTCTGTAATGTATTTTTGTTTTAAAGTCAAGTAAGTTTTTAATGTAGCTTGAATTTGGTTTAAATCTGAAGAATATTTTTGAGATTGTTTTTCAAAAAGAAGCGATTGAATTGAATTAAGAAGTGTTTTAATAACTGTTTTAATATAAGAACTAAAACGACTAAATTTTGATAATAGTGTACTACATACTAGGATTTTTTTATTACCTGCTGTAGCACCAGCTGTAGATTTAGCTTCAATTAAAGAATCATTATCATACTGGTTCTTCATTGTTAAAACAATTCTATTTAAGATTTCTTTAGGTGGGTTTGGAACAAAAACAGAAGAATTAGATAACTGTTGATTTACTTCTTTGAATTTGTTGTATGAAACGGAAACTAATTGTGAAGATGAAGAGTTTTTAAGATTTTGAAGTTCAGTAGTTAAAATAAGTAAATATTTGTATTCACGTAATTTTTTAGCATAAATAGCTAATTGATTTAATAAAGCTTTATGTTTTGACGAAATTAATAAACCTTTTTCTTTTAATTGAAGAGTTTGATAGATTAATTCTCTACGTTTTTCAACTAATTTTTGACGTTTTTCTAGGTAGTTCATACCTTTTGTTAGTAATTCATTACGTAATGCTGTTAATTTTTGAGCACGTAATGTAATTTCTGCTCTTTTATTAGGATTTTTGAATGTTTCTAATAAAGAACGTCCTTTGCTTAAAATAATTTTGCTTTTCTTTCTTAATAATAAAGCTTTTTTAATTAAACGAGATTTAATACTTTGTCTTCTTTCTAAAATGTCACGAACTACTTTTTGTTTTTCTTTTAAAATTGGACGAATTTTTGAAATTGATTTACAAATTGTTTTCCAGTTTGTTAACATACCACCTAGCCATCTAGTATTTACGTAGAATGAGTTTTTTGTAAAGAAAGAAGCTCTTGCTACTAAACCAGCTGCTGGTTTTTTCGTACCAATAAATAAGAATGTTCTGCCTTTTAATGCATATTTTGTTAATTTATTTAACGCTTGGTTTAAACAACGACGTGTTTTTAATAAATTAATAATGTGACGGCCTTTTTTAATTAGCGGAAGCGGTCTATTTTTGTTTTGACCTTGTTTTTTTAACCAAATTGCATTTTTCATACGAGCATGACATTTTACTGCTTTTTCACCAAAATGCATACCGTGATTAATCATTTCACGAATACTATTAATTACTAAAGACGCCTTTTTACTTCTTGCGCTCGCTTCCACATTTTTAGCTGAACGAAGGGATAATGAGGCAGAAGTGAAGCGCGGTTTTTCAAAAACTGGATTTACTTTTAAAATTTTACCTACTGCACAATTTGACGATGTAGATGTTACCTTAATACGAACCTTATCGCCTAAATTTACGCCGCCTGCGCGAAGCGCAAGAGCCGAAAACCTTTGGTTGTCAAATTTTAAAAATAAAATTGAACCATTCACTTTAAATACTAAAAACTTACCATATTGTTTACTTTTAAGAGGTAATGTTGTTGTAAATTTTGAACCAAGAGCTAATTTGTTTTTTGGAGCTGTATGCGCCGTCTCAAAACCTGTTAATTCTCTTTTTTGAACCGTAGGAAGTGCAAGGCTTACAGAGTTATTTGATGGAGTTTCTTTTAAATCTCCTGTTTCGATTTTTGCAAAACCATACCCTGCTTTTACTCGTGTTACTGTCACTTTCACATTTTCTAGCGAAGATAAGGGGCGAGATGCACCGCTTTTTCTTTCTGGAAGAAGTGGTACAATTAAACGGAAATTATTTGGAAATTCAACAATACCTGCATTTTCCCCTAATTTTTTTGTAATAGAAACCGTTAAACTATCTCCTGGTCTTACTTGTTGCGCTGTTTCGTTCTCCGCAGGGAGAGGCGTTGCTAAGTTTTCAGTAGTATTTAATTCTTCAACTAATTGTGCAACAGCGTACGTAGAATCTTTTACTTGAATTTTTAAAATTTTTGCTTTAATTTCAGAACCGTATTTTGCATTTGGTACAAAAATTGCATATGGATAGCTGTATTCATCAATACCAATATTATTTGGTGCTAATGCAGAAATTTTTAAAACACAAATGTCACCTACTCGCGTAGCAAGTAATGTTTTTTTCTTCTTTTTTGAAGTTAACGTTTTTTCTGCTAAAGTACTTGCACGACCAGAAGTCGCGTTTCTTCTATTTACACCCGCTTCTGCTTCTTTTTTAGGAAGTTCCGAAAGCGAAGCGCTTCGCTTTTGCCCTTGCGCGAAGCGCAGAGACGCATTCGTTTTTTCTAAACTTTTTGCCATTTTTTTATTTTATAAGTGTCCCCCCTGTTGTACTGCTTCGCAGCGCTGAGGCAAGGGACGTTTTATTATTTTTTTTTCGATTTTTTTTCTATTTATTCTATAAATACTTATTTGCATATTTTGCTTAAAAAAAAGCGTAACTTTGAAAAGAACTGAAGGTTCTAAAAAACCTTCGGCTCTTCTTCTTTCAAAGGCAGTTCGCTTCTTCTCCAAAAAGGCAGTTCTTTCAGTTTTTTTGAAAGAAGTTCTTCAAAAACCAAAGGTTGTCTTCAAAAAGCTTTGCTTTTTGAAGAAAGAGACTTGACATTTTTTACTTTGTAAAAAATGGATTCGCGCTTCTTCTCAAAAAACTGTAGGTTTTTTGGGGAAGAAGCGAGACTTGACATTTTTTTACTTTGTAAAAAAATGTATTTGCTTTTTGATAAACCTTCGGTTTTTGAACTCAAAAAAAAACGTAGTTTTTTTTTTTTAAAGAGTTCTTCAATCTCCTATGGAGATTGAATAGCGCAGAGACGCTTTTCATTTTCTAAAGAAAATGTAAATAGTGGAGCCCCTAGGACTATAAGGAAATATCTTCGATTTTATTTCTAAATTATGTCTAAAAAAAATTTTGTTTTCCGCTTTTTGTAAAGAAAAAAGAAAAGCGCAGCGCCTCTTAAAAAAAAACGCGCTACATATTTTTGCGCCTTACGCCTTCGGCTAAAAAAACGAAGGTTTGCGCGCCTTTCAAAAACCGAAGGTTTTTAAAAAAAACCTTCGCTTATCAAAAAACCTATGGTTTGCATGCACCGGTCCCTTCGGTGCATGCACCGGTGCGCGAAGCGCACAAAACCCTTTGGGTTTTGAAGTGCAAGAAGCGCAAGTGCAAGGAGCGCACCAAAAAGCAAATCCATTTTTTTACTTTGTAAAAAAATGGATTTGCTTTTTGTTCAAAGAACCTTTGGTTCTTTGAAAACCTACGGTTTTTTGGTGTGCTTCTTGCACTTGCGTCTCTTTCAAAAAACCTTCGGTTTTTTGAGAAGAAGCGCTTTGCTTATCAAAAAAACCTACGGTTTTTTTGAAAGAACGCTACAAAAATCGCGTCAAAAACCGAAGGTTATCAAAAAAACGGCGTTTTTTTGAAAGAACTCCCTATTTTTGTAACGGTGCATGCAAACCTACGGTTCTTTGAAAAAACCACGTTTTTTTTGAAAGAGACTTGACATTTTTTTACTTTGTAAAAAAATGGATTTGCTTTTTAAAGCTTTATCTAAAAAAGCCTTTTTCTTTACTAACAAAAGGTAAAAGCCCCATGATTCTTGCACTTTTAATTGTCTTAGCAATATAACGTTGTTGTTTAGCTGTTAAGCGTGTTTGTCTTCTCGGTAAAATTTTACCTCCTAGACCAATATAACGTTGTAATAAAGCACAGTGCTTATAATCAATAATACGTCTGTTATAAAGAATTTTTTCTGGTTTTTCTTTTAAAATAATTACTAACGATTTAGGTGGAATAATTGGTTTAATTGGCTTTTGACGTTTTTGTTGCTCTACTTTTTGTTGACGTTGTTTTCTAATACGTCCTAATAATTGTGTTAAAGATAAAACACGATTACGTGTTTTTCCCTGTTGTGCTTGATTTGTGTTTTTAAAATTTTTGGATTTTGTTTTGTCCATTTTCAAAATTTGATTTATTTATATATCCTTTTATCTTATAAAGATAAAAAAACATTCCTTTCTTTCTATTCTTTCAATTTGTTCAAAGAACCAAAGGTTCTTTGGTGCGCACCAAGGTCCGCTTCTTCAAAACCCGAATACATTTTTTACTTTGTAAAAAAGGTCAAGTCTCTCTTTCTAAAAACCTTAGTTTGTCTTCAAAAAAAACCAAAGGTTTTTTTTGACAAAGCAAAGCTTTAAAAAAAAACTACGTTTTTTTTTTAAAGAATTGAAGAAGTTCTTTCAAAAACCTACTAATGCCTATTCAGCACGTTGATTGTTTTTTTTTACGGCAGCGAACCAAGGAAAGCACAAATATAAAGACGTTTTTTTTTCACTATCCAAAAGGTAAAGACCAAACCCTAGCGCGCCGAAGGACAGCGCAAGGGAGGGGGAAAAAAAAATGAAAGTATGAAAAAAGAGATAATTTTATCTATAAAATTTTCTTAAGAAGAAGCGGCTAATTTTCCATAAAAAAAGGAATAAAAATCCTTTTTTATATTTTTCTGTAATTATAAGTTAATTATAGCTAAAAAATAAAAACTGTCTATCCAATTATTAAATGCTTTCTTTCAATTCGCGCTTCTCCCTGCCAACTCGCGCTTCTCCCTGCCAATTCGAGCCTGCTACGTACCAACCCTTGCCTTTTCAAAAAAACCTACGGTTTTTTGAGAAGTACCGCTTCTTTCAAAAAACCTAAGGTTGTCAAAGAACCGAAGGTTCTTTGAACAAAAAGCTTTGCTTATCAAAAAAAAAAAAACAAAGTTTTTTTTTTTTTTAAAGACTTGAAAGAAGCGCTTTGCTTTTTGATAAACCGGAGGTTTTTATGCACTTGCGTCTCTTAAAAAAAAAAAGCCGTTTTTTTTTGTTCAAAGAACCCAAGGTTCTTTGAAAAAGCTTTGCTTATCAAAAAAACCTACGGTTTTTTTGAAAGAACGCTACAAAAATCGACGATTTTTGTAACGGTGCAAGAAGCGCTTTTTGTTCAAAGAACCAAAGGTTCTTTGAACAAAAAGCGAATCCATTTTTTACAAAGTAAAAAATGTCAAGTCTCTTTCTTCGTTCAAAAAAACTACGTTTTTTTGAGAAGTTCAAAAAGCGAATACATTTTTTTACAAAGTAAAAAAATGTATTTGCTTTTTGATAAAACCGTAGGTTTTTTGATAAGTGGTTCTTTCAAAAAAACGTAGTTTTTTTGATAACCGGAGGTTTTTTTCCTACGGAGAAGCGCTTTTTGAACTTCCTTTGGTGCGCTTCGCGCAAACCTCCGGTTTTTGACGACGCGCTTTTTGATAAAACTACGTTGCTTCTTCCTTTTGATAGCTGGCAGGGAGTTCAAAGAAGAAGCAACGTAGTTTTATCAAAGAAGTTCTTTCAGTTCTTTCAAAAAAAACTACGTTTTTTTTGAAAGAACTGAAAGATACTTGACATTTTTTACTTTGTAAAAAATGGATTTGCTTATCAAAAAAACGGCGTTTTTTTGAAAGAACTGAAAGAACAGGCTTGCGTCTCTTCAAAAAAAACGCCGTTGCTTCTTCCTTTGACAAGCTCTGCTTTTTCAAAGAACCGTCGGTTCTTTGAACCAAAAAAAACCTACGGTTTTTTTGAAAGAACGCTACAAAAATCTTCTATTTTTGTACGCCTGTCCGTAGGAAAAAAACCGAAGGTTGTCTTCGTTCAATTCTTTCAAAAAAACGCCGTTTTTTTGAAGAAGTTCAAAAAGCTTCGCTTATCAAAAAAAACTACGTTTTTTTTTAAAGAGACTTGACATTTTTTTACAAAGTAAAAAAATGTATTTGCTTTGTCAAAAAAAACCTTTGGTTTTTTTTGAAGACAACTTGACATTTTTTACAAAGTAAAAAATGTACGTTTTTTTGATAAGCAAAGCTTTTTGGTTCAAAGAACCGAAGGTTCTTTGAAAAAAAACGGCGTTTTTTTTGAAGAAAGGCGTTCAAAAATCGACGATTTTTTATGCACCGTTACAAAAATCGACGATTTTTGTAGCGTTCTTTCAAAAAAACCGTAGTTTTTTTTGATAAGCAAAGCTTTTTCAAAGAACCTTCGGTTCTTTGAACAAAAAACAACGGCGTTTTTTTTGAAGAGACGCAACAAAAATCGAAGATTTTTGTAGCGTTCAAAAAGCGAAGCGCTTCTTCTAAAAAAAACCATAGGTTTTTTGAAAGAGACTTGACATTTTTTACTTTGTAAAAAATGTAACCCTTCGGTTCAAAACCAAAGGGTTTTGAAGTGCAAGAAGCGCTTTGCTTTTTGATAAACTGCGCTTCTTGCACTCCCGAAGGGACCGATGCATCCATGCATGCACCAGTCCCTTCGGGAGTGCAAGAAGCGCAAGGACCCATCAAAAACATCCGGTTATCAAAAAAAACGCCGTTGCTTCTTCCTTTGAAAGAACCTATTCTTTCAAAAAAAAAAACGGCGTTTTTTTTTACTTGACAGATTGAAGAAAAATGGAGCGCTACAAAAATTGCAGCAGCTATTTTTGTGAGCACCAGAGGTGCAAGCGCAGCGCGTTATTTTTAAAAGAGGGTATGCAGAAGCGAAGATATTAAGGTAAATTGATTAAACTGTTAATTTCTCTTAAAGAAAATTTATTAAAATCGTTTCCCTTTCCTTGTTTAGCTGCTTCACTTCCTTCAGGGGCCGATAATTGCGGAGTTGCTGAAGGCGCATGAGACATAGGTTGAGAATAACGAAACAATCCAATGTCTAAACATAAAGCTTGCAACTCACAAACTAAAACTTTAAAAGACTCAGGAGTTCCAATAGCAATATCTTTATTCAAAATTAAATTTGACCATAATGTCATTCTTCCAGTCATATCATCAGATTTAATTGTTAACATTTCAAGTAAAGTAAAAGCTGCACCATATCCTTCTAAAGCCCAAACTTCCATTTCTCCTAGACGTTGTCCTCCTTGTTTTGATCGGCCACGTAAAGGTTGTTGAGTAACTAATGAGTAAGGTCCTGTTGAACGTGCGTGTATTTTGTCGTCAACCATATGTACAAGTCTTAAAATATAAGCTTGACCAACAGTAACTGGTTGTAAAAAACATTCCCCGTTACGTCCGTCATATAAACGCATTTTGCCAGGTGAATTTGGATCAAATAACCAATTTGCACCTGTTTGCATACGTGCTTGAAATAATTTATTAAAAACAAAGCTTCTACTTGCATCTGCACCATAAGCTTCATCAAAAGAAGGAATTTTATAGTTTTCACCTAAATATTTACCCGCCAATCCTAGCAAACATTCGTAAATTTGACCCACGTTCATACGAGAAGGAACACCTAAAGGGTTTAAAACCATATCAATAGGTGTACCATCTGGTAAATAAGGCATATCTTGGATAGGAAGAATTTGAGAAACAATTCCTTTATTACCATGACGCCCTGCCATTTTATCACCAACTTGAACTTTTCGTTTTTCTGCTAAATAAATATGAATAGTTTCAATATTTTGAATAATTTCCGATTTTCTTGCTCTTCTTTTTTCAACAATAACGCAATTCTTTTTGAATTGCTGTGCTTTTCGAATCTCCAAAGGAGATGCGAAGAAAGAAGGTGCAAGCGAAGCCCCACCGAAGGCAAAAGCGCTACTCTTCGAATAGCCTTTGCGCTTGTTACCTGAACCAGAAATAAGGGATAATATTGGAAGTTTGCCTTTTTTCCCAAATTTTGGGCTTGGTCGCTCTGTTTGTTTTCTTTCAAAAAACGTTGTTTTTTTGCGAAAAGCGAAGCGAAGCGCTTGCACCGGTCCCTTCGGGAGTGTAGAGCGCAGCGGCTTCTTCTTGAATTTCTTAAAGAAATTCAACAACACAAAATCCAATTTTTTATTGTTGTTCATTTTCTGTTTATATAAAAGAAACGCGCTTTTCCAAAATTGTCGATTTACGTGTGACTTTTGCACTCCTAACAAGTTAACAGTTGAAGATTTTGCAAGTGTTTTCAGCAGGGAGTTGATAAAGCGTTTCTTCAAGCTTTGCTTTTTGAACGCTACAAAAATCGTCGATTTTTGTACAGGAGCTGTTATTTGAAGGGTTGCGCTGCTTCGCGGCACTAGAAACGATTGTTTATTTTTTTTTTCAAAAAGCAGTTCGCTTCTCCCAAAAATCGTAGGTTTTTGATGAAGCGGTTTTTGATGAACAGAAGCGACGCTTGCGCTTCGCTTCTGCCCTTGAAGCGTTTCTTCAAAAAAAACGGCGTTGCTTCTTCCTTTGACAACCTTCGGTTTTTGACAGCTTCGCGTCTTCAAAAAAAACGCCGTTTTATCAAAAAGCTTTGCTTTTTGACTTGGTGCGCTTCTTGCACTTGCGCTTCTTGCACTCCTTACAAAAATCTCAGATTTTTGTAGCGCTTCTTGCACTCCCGAAGGGTGCGCTTCGCTACAAAATCTTCGATTTTGTAACGGTGCATGCATGGGTGCGCTTCGCGCGTCGGTGCATGCATCGGTGCATGCAAACCTTTGGTTTTTGAACTGCTCCTTTACTAGAGTTGTTCGGCTTTGTGATGTAGTACTTTTTGTTAAATTGCGCATTGGTTCTCTTCTTTTGCGTAAAAAATATTTAATATCGACTACTTTAGCTTTAATACCCTTAGGTGCACGTAGTGAACTATCTTTAATAGGCTTTACTTGTTTTTCTAAAATAGTATAAAGTAACTTTTGATAAGGTGAGATGGTTTTTTTGTTTATAGGGGTGATTTTTCCAACTAAAATATCCCCTTCTTCTACCCATGAACCACGTTTGATAATACCATAAGAATCTAATTTTTGAATTTCTTTTTCTGAAACATCTGGAATATTACGTGTAATTTCTTCTGCACCGCTTCTTCCTTTTGTTTGTTGCTTCGACTCCGCCGAAGTCTTCGGTGGACGTAGTGTTTCAAGTTCGTAACGCTCAATATGAACCGATGTATATAAATCATCTCGAACTAAACGTTCACTAATTAAAATAGCATCTTCAAAATTATAACCTTCCCATGGCATATATGCAATTAAAAGGTTTTGACCTAAAGATAATTCACCTCCTACACTACTTGCGCAATCCGTTAATAAATCGCCTGATTGTACCCAAGTTCCTTCGAAAACAGATGGTTTATGAGTTAAACAAGTATCTTGATTTGAACGTTGAAAAGTTTCTAATGAATATTCCATTTGAACTAACTTAGAATCTTGTTCTGTGTTTCTCATATTTAAAATATTACTTGTAGTTTTTCTTTGAAAATTGTCACTTTTATCTAAAAAACCGCGCATCAAGGGGCTCGAAGGGCGAAGCGAAGCGCTATGCACCGATGCGCTTGCACTCCCTGCCATGTATGCACCAGTCCCTTCGGGAGTGCAAGAAGCGCAAGGCAAGGTTTCTTCAAAAAAAACGGAGTTGCTTCTTCCTTTGACAACCTTCGGTTTTTGACAGCTTCGCGCTTCTTCTTTGAACTCCCTGCTTTTCTCTTCCAAAATTAAAGATTGTTCAATAGCTTTCCCTTTGCCTTGAGTAAAGCTATAGCTCCCTTCTTGATCATTAATTTTAGTGCTAAGCTCCTTTGCTATAGGCTTTTCGAAGGCGGGAAGAAAGGAGAAGCGCAGTGGTGAAGAAAAATAAGACAGTTTTTTATTGAATAACGCTTTTTCTCTTTTTTTACTAAAATTCACTATTTTTTCATCATTTTGCTTTGCTGCCTTCTTCGCCTCCGGCGAAGAAGGCGCAGGCTGTGATGAATTAAGTAACTGCGTATTCGCTTTTGGCGAAGAAGGCAACCCGTTAACTTCTTCGGGCTGTACCGACTCGTTTTCCCCCTTCGGAAGACTTGCGAAGAAATCAAGCTGTTCAAAACTCGAAGAGTTTTGAAGAGGAAGCGCGCAGCACTTTGAAAAGGTCCAAAACGATCTTTCATTTTTGGCTTTCTTCACAGCTCCGTTAGAAATGTGAAGAAGCGCTGCGTTCGCACTCCCTTGCGCTTCTTGCACTCCCGAAGGGTGCGCTTCGCTACAAAATCTTCGATTTTGTAACGGTGCATGCATGGGTGCGCGGAGCGCACCGGTGCAAAGCGCAGAAAATGAAAAACGATGCAAAGCAAAAACTTTAAAACCTTCGATGTTCCAACTATTTATTAAACAATTCACTTTTTTGGCTTTGTTATAAGCGTGAAGCGAGTACAACATTTTCATTTTGCTGCAGCGTTTATTATTATAAAGTATATTTCAAATTCTAATCTTTTTCTTTATTTTTTTTTTACGTTGCTCTAGGCGCTTTTGATGTTGCGCTTGTCTTGGTGTACCTTAAAAAAAAAAAGAGGGTTCTCAAAAAAACCGCTATTCGCTTTGCCTAAGGCGTACTAAAATTGACGATTTTTGTAGCGAAGAGAAGAGAAGAGAAGAGGCGAAGCGCTTGCTTCAAAAGCAGGCAGTTCAAAGGCAGTTCGCTCCTCGCCTGTTCAAAAACCTTTGGTTTTTGAAAGGCGCAGGAAAAAAACCTTTGGTTTTTGAACTCCTCGCCTATTCGCCTTTCTTCAAAAAAAACGCCGTTTTTTTGGTGCTTTTCTCGCACTTCAAAACCCTTCGGGTTTTGAAAAGGTGCTTCAAGTCTTTTAAAAAAAAAAAACAAAGTTTTGTTTTTTTGATAAGCTTTGCTTTTTGATAACCTTCGGTTTTTTGACAGCAGGCTTGCGCTCCTTGCACCTTCGGTGCATGCCACGAAGGCAAAAATCGCTTCTGCCGATTATCAAAAAAAACGCCGTTTTTTTTTGAAAGTACCGCTTCTTTCAAAAAAACGCCGTTTTTTTGAAGAAGTTCAAAAAGCGCTTCTTGCACTTCAAAACCCAAAGGGTTTTGTGCGCTTCTTGCACCTTTGGTGCATGCATAGGTGCATAAAAACCGGAGGTTATCAAAAAAAAAAACTTTGTTTTTTTTTTTTAAAGAACCGCTTATAAAAAAAAACGTAGTTTTTATCAAAAAGCTTTGCTTTTTGAAGAAAGAGACTTGACATTTTTTTACTTTGTAAAAAAATGTATTTACTTTTTGATAAACCTTCGGTTCTCTTTTTTGAACAGGCATACAAAAATCGTCGATTTTTGTAGCGCTTCTTTACAAAAATCTTCGATTTTTGTAGCGCCTATTCGCCGTAGGCGAAACATAGGAAAAAAACCTTCGGTTTGCATGCACCGTTACAAAAATAGACGATTTTTGTAGCGTTCTTTCAAAAAAACCGTAGGTTTTTTTGATAAGCAAATACATTTTTTTACAAAGTAAAAAAATGTCAAGTCTCTTTCTTCAAAAAGCAAAGCTTTTTGATAAAACCGTAGGTTTTTTGAGAAGTTCAAAAAGCAAAGCTTTTTGAGACGCGAAGCGCTTCTTCTTCAAAAAAAACGTAGTTTTTTTTGAAAGAACTTCTCAAAAAACCGAAGGTTTTTTGAAAGAGACGCAAGTGCAAGGAGCGCACCAAAAAAACTTTTTTTTTTTTTTTAAAAGAACAGGACAGCGCTACAAAAATCGAAGATTTTTGTATGCCAACGTAGGAAAAAACCGAAGGTTTTTGAAAGGCTTCTTCAATCTCCATAGGAGATTGAACAAGCCAGGAGCGCAGCGCTTTTTTTATTTTATTTTACTTTTTGAAAGTACATACAACTATTTTGTCTGCACTTACATAAGTAACTAATCCACTATATTTTGATAAAAGGACATGACCTGAATCACTAATTGTACGCGCTTCTAGCCCTGTGCCAACGATAGGTCGGCCTGGTCTTATTAAAGGAACTGCTTGTCTTTGCATATTTGAACCCATTAAAGCACGGTTAGCATCATCATGTTCTAGAAAAGGAATTAAAGAAGTTGCAATAGAAATCATTTGAAGAGGAGAGGCTCCTATATATTGTGTTTGTAATCTTGAAATCTTTGTAAAATCTCCTGTAATTCTAGCAGGGACTAAAGCTTTAGGTAAAAATCCTATAGTATTAGTAGCGACGTCTGCTGAAGCTATTTTGATTTTTTCTTCTTGTTCAGCAGAGAAATAATACATTCCAGCATTTTTTTGAACCTGTCCTTTATAAACTTTATAAAAAGGACTTTCTATAATACCATTTGAATTAACTCTTGCATATGTTGTCATAGAATTTACTAACCCTGTATTTTTACCTTCAGGTGTTTCTATTGGACAAATACGACCATAATGTGTTGGGTGAATACCTCGAATTGCTAATGTTGCATTATCTCTTGTAACACCACCAGGACCCATTGAACTTAATCGACGTTTATGTGTAATTTCAGCTAATGGGTTAATTTGATCCATAAATTGTGAAAGGGGACTTGTACCAAAAAATTCACGAATAGCACTATTAAAAGCTTTACTATTGACTAAACTAGTTAAGTTTAAATTGCCTATAACCTTCTGCCCTTTCTTCGCCGTAGGCGAAAAAGAAGCGCGCTTCTCTTTTGTACCGCTTCTTCTCCCTACCTCACGCTTGCGTTTACTTTCAGAATCTTTAGTTTCTTTCACTTCTGCAATAGTAATCGGTGCGCTTTTTGTAAGAAGAAGCGGTGAAGAGAAGGAAGTTATAACTTCTTTTTTTCCTTTCATGTATGCTAGATTAGTTGATTTAAATGTTTTAAAATCGGATTTATATGGTGCACTAGCCTTGCTTGTAGGGTAAGATAGCGTAGAAATACGATTTGATGATGTTTTATTTAAGGCTTCACGAATAGCTTTTTCAAGCCTAACAAGGCCTACACCAATTTGTAGTTGAATTAACTCTCCAGAAGTTCGAACTCTACGATTTTTAAGATGGTCAATATCATCTATTTTTTTAAGCCCTTTTTCAACTTTAATTAAATAATCTGTTGCATATAAAACATCTAACCCTGTTAAAGTTAACTGATTTGTTGAAATATCTAGTCCTAATTTTTTATTAAATGCTATTCTTCCTTGTTTTCCTAAATCATATGAACGAGGATTCATAAATTTATTATATAACCATTTACGACCTTCTTCTTCTAAATCTATTTTAACATTTTTCTTATTCTGTGCTTCTTGAATCCCCTTTAAAGTTCCACCAGGGGTTTTCGCCGAAGACTTGCGTGAAGCATCGTCATCCAAATCCTTTTTCTCATGTTTATTTTTCTTTAAAGATATTAAAGAATAAATTTCTTTCCAAGCCTGAGGCGGATTTTTTAAGTAAGCATACTTCTTCTTTCTACTACGTTCTGAGGTTTCTTTATTTTCTTCAGCAGAAAGGGAGTTCAAAGGCAGTTCTTCAAAGGAAGAAGCAACTCCGTTGCTTCTTCCTTTGACAACCTTCTGTTTTTGAGGCTCTGTGCCTCGCTTTTTGATACGCGTGTTTTTTTCTTCATTTTCTAAATTGCCTAATAATTTATAAGAATCTGTTATCGTTTTTAAAATTGTCTTTTCTGATAGGCCCATTGCTAATAAAAACCAAAAAATTGGAATTTTTGGACCTTTTTTCATTTGTGCCCATATATTTTTTTCTTTATCCATTTCAATACGTAACCAAGTACCTCTCATACAAATTAAATCGACGTAATAACGTTTATAAGATTCTTCTGGATTTTGACTCCACTTTTCTTCATAAGTTTCATAAAATTTCTCTTGGTAATAAAGACCTGGACTACGTAAAATTTGATTAACTATAACACGAGCAGCACCATTTAAAATAAAATGACCACGTTTTGTCATTAAAGGAATATTTCCAATATAAACCCATTTTACTAATTTTACATTATTAACTTTGTCCGTTAATTGTGCTGGTACAAAAAGTTTACTTGTATAACTTTTGTTTTTAGAAATAGCCTCTTGAGGATTATATTCAGGGCGTGTTAAAATGTAATATTCAGGATAAAAAAACAATTCTAAATCACTTTTTTCGCTTGTTATTGGATTTCTTCTTGAAAACTCCTCTATTAAACCTGTTTCTAATAACTTTAAGAAACTTTGACGTTGTATAGATACAAAATCGGATAGAAAATATCGCTGAATTGGCATTTTCTCTTTTTTTGACTTGCCTCGCCTATCTTCCCTTGCTGAAGGCAGAGAAGGCCGGCACTGGCTAGCGTAACTTTTCTATAATTTTAATCAACAATTTTAATAACTAATCCTTTATTAAATAAATGAAGAAGCATTTGTTTTATTTTTCTTTCTTCTTCTTTTCGGCTCCTACGCACCGGAAAACCTTTGGTTTTTTGATAGGCAGATCTTCAAAAACCTACGGTTTTTGATAAAGCGAAGCGCTACAAAAATAGCTTCTCCCGATTTTTGTAAAGCCAAGGCGTGCTACAAAAATCTTCGATTTTTGTAGCGCTTCTTCTCCTGCCCTTGAGTTCTTTCCAAAAAACGTCGTTTTTTTTGGTGCTTTTCGCCTTTACAAAAATCAAAGATTTTTGTAGCGCCTTTCAAAAACCTTCGGTTCTCTTTTTTGAACAGGACAGCGCTACAAAAATCTTCGATTTTTGTATGCCTTCTGTCAAAAAACCAGAAGTTTTTTGAAGCACCATTTCAAAACCCAAAGGGTTTTGTGCGCTTCGCGCAGTGCGAGAAAAAAACCTTTGGTTCTCTTTTTTGAACAGGCTTGCGCTCCTTTACAAAAATCGACGATTTTTGTAGCGTTCTTTCAAAAAAACCGTAGGTTTTTTTGATAAGCAGAGCTTTTTCAAAGAACCTTCGGTTCTTTGAACCCAAAAAAACGCCGTTTTTTTTGAAGAGACTTGACATTTTTTTACTTTGTAAAAAAATGTAAAGCCACGAAGGAAAAAAATCGAAGATTATCAAGTCTTTCAAAAAAACGGCGTTTTTGTCAAAGAACCTTCGGTTCTTTGAACAAAAAGCAAAGCGTCTCTTCAAAAACCTTTGGTTTTTGACAAAGCGAAGCTTTTTGAACTTCTCAAAACCCAAAGGGTTTTGAAAGAAGATAAGCAAAGCTTTTTGGTTCTTTCAAGTCTTTCAAAAAAACTCCGTTTTTTTGAAAGACTTGAAAGAGACTTGACATTTTTTTACTTTGTAAAAAAATGTATTTGCTTTTTGATAAACCTTCGGTTTTTGATGCTTAAAAAAATCTTCGATTTTTGTAGCGTTTTTTTTTTTAAAGAAAGTAATCAAAATTATTTAAAACATTTAACCAAAGTTCAGATAACTGAAGGCAAGGGGTAAAATTACGCACACTTTATTACAGTTTATATAATCTTTTATAGTTCTGCTTCGCCTACCTTACCCTTTAGTCTTCAGACAAAGGACGGTGATCTGCACAGTCTCCGCAAAGGCACGGGCTTACTAACAATCTTCTTCCTTTTTTACGCACTTCGGCTTCTCGCACCGCTTCTTCGCCTGCCCTTCGGGAAGGCTTGCGCTATGCACCGTTACAAAAATCGACGATTTTTGTAACGGTGCATAGCGCTACAAAAATCGACGATTTTTGTATGCCTGTTCAAAAAAGAGAACCGAAGGTTTTTGAAAGGCGAAGGGCCCTTGCGCTGCGCGCAAGGGCGAAGCGCTATTTTGTGAGCAGAGAGCAGAGTTGACATTTTTACTTTTAGCCTATTCGCTTTGCCTAGGGCGTACAAAAATAGGGAGTTCAAAAAGCAAATCCATTTTTTTACAAAGTAAAAAAATGTCAAGTCTCTTTCAAGTCTTTAAAAAAAAAAAACAAAGTTTTTTTTTTTGTTCAAAGAACCGAAGGTTCTTTGAAAAAGCAAAGCTTTTTGTTCAAAGAACCGAAGGTTCTTTGACAACCGTAGGTTTTTTGAGAAGAAGCGCGAAGCGCTTCTTCTTCAAAAAAAACGTAGTTTTATCAAAAAGCAAAGCGCTTCTTCTTTCAAAAAAACTCCGTTTTTTTGAAAGACTTGAAAGAACTTCTCAAAAAAACGGAGTTTGTCTTCAAAAAAAACCAAAGGTTTTTTTTGACAAAGCAAAGCGCTTCTTTTCAAAAAAACTCTGTTTTTTTGAAAGAATTGAAAGAACTTCTCAAAAAAAACGGAGTTGCTTCTTCCTTTGAAGAGACTATTTTTGTAGCGTTCAAAAAGCAGAGCTTATCAAAAAACCGGAGGTTTTTTGAAAGAGAAGGCGAGGCGAAAAAAATGGAGCAAAATCAATTCTTTTTTAAGGCTTTTCAAAAAGCTTCGCTTATCAAAAACCGTAGGTTTTTTGAAAGAAGCGGTTTATGCTTGATAACGCGTTAAATATTAAACTAAGATAAGGTTTAGTTTTACTTGACATTTTTTTCGCCTTTTCTTAAACAACTCTTTCTCAAAAGGAAGTTCTTTTAAAAAAAAAAACTACGTTTTTTTTAGAAGTTCAAGGAAGTTCTTTCAAAAAAACTACGTTTTTTTGACTTGAAAGAGACTTGACATTTTTTACTTTGTCAAAAATGGAATCGCGCTTCTTGCACGAAAGGTGCATAAAAACAGAAGGTTTTTGAACTCCAAAAAAAACTACGTTTTATCAAGGAAGTTCTTTCAAAAAAACTCCGTTTTTTTGAGAAGTTCTTTCAAGTCTTTCAAAAAAACGGAGTTTTTTTGAAAGAAGAAGCGCTTTGCTTTTTGATAAAACTACGTTTTTTTTGAAGAAGAAGCGCTTCGCGCTTCTTCTCAAAAAACTGTAGGTTTGCATGCACTTGCGCTACGCGCACCGGTGCAAGGAGCGCACCAAAGAACCGAAGGTTTTCAAAAAAAACGACGTTGCTTCTTCCTTTGAAAGAACAAAGAAGTTCTTTCAAAAAAACGTAGTTTTTTTGAAGAAGTTCAAAAAGCTTCGCTTTTTGAGACGCTTCGCTTTGTCAAAAACCTTTGGTTTTTGAAGAGACGCTTTGCTTATCAAAAAAAAAACAAAGTTTTTTTTTTTTTAAAGACTTGAAAGAGACTTGACATTTTGTTACTTTGTAAAAAAATGGATTTGCTTTTTGACTTGAAAGAGACTTGACATTTTTTTACAAAGTAAAAAAATGGATTCGCTTTTTTGAGTTCTTTCAAAAAAACATAGTTTTTTTGTGCTTTTCTCGCACCTTCGGTGCGGAGCAGGCGAACGAAGGAAAAAATCGTCGATTTTTGTACCGCTTCTTTCAAAAAACCTATGGTTTTTTGAGAAGAAGCGCTTTGCTTTTTGATAAACCATTCGGTTTTTGAACTCTTTTTTGAACAGTCTTGCGCTTCGCGCAAGAAGCGAGAGGACAGGCTTGCGCTATGCACCGTTACAAAAATCGGGAGAAGCGATTTTTGTAGCGTTCTTTCAAGTCTTTCAAAAAAACGACGTTTTTTTGAGTTCTTTAAAAAAAAAACGTCGTTTTTTTTGATAACCGAAGGTTTTTATGCATCTTTTCCAAACCCTTTGGGTTTTGAAGTGCAAGAAGCGCTTTGCTTTTTGTTCAAAGAACCGAAGGTTCTTTGAAAAAAACGTAGTTTTTTTTGATAAGCAAAGCTTTTTTAAAGAAGCGCTTGCTTGCACTTGCGCTTCTTGCACTCCTTACAAAAATCTCCGATTTTTGTAGCGCTTCTTGCACTTCAAAACCCTTTGGGTTTTGAAACGGTGCATGCATGGGTGCGTCTCAAAAAGCTTCGCTTTTTGAACGCTACAAAATCTTCGATTTTGTAACGGTGCATGCACCGAAGGGTGCTGACAAAAATAGCGTCAAAAACCGAAGGTTATCAAAAAAACGGCGTTTTTTTGAAAGAACTCCCGATTTTTGTATCGCTACAAAATCTTCGATTTTGTAACAGTGCATGCACCGAAGGTTTTCAAAAAAACAAAGTTTGTCTTCAAAAAAAACCTTTGGTTTTTTGACAAAGCAAAGCGCTTCTTTTCAAAAAAACAGAGTTTTTTTGAAAGAATTGAAAGAACAAAAAAAAACGGCGTTTTTTTTTTAAAGACTTGACATTTTTACTTTGTAAAAAATGTAACCCATGCGCTAAGCGCAAGGGAGTGCAAGCGCCGGAGTTCAAAAACCTTTGGTTTTTGATGCGAACTGCCTTTTGAAAGAACTGCCTGCTTTTAAAAGGCGAAAAAAAAGTCAACAGCGCGCTTCTGCGCTATTCAATCTCCATAGGAGATTGAAGAACTCTTAAAAAAAAAACTCCGTTTTTTTTTTACAACCTTCGGTTTTTGAACTGCCTAACTGTTATGAAATTTTTCTATCTAACCGCTTCTTCTTTTAGCACGCGCCTTTTCGATTAAGGGCAAGGCAAAAAGGAGATCTGTGTTAAATGCATTTATTAGATATTTACGCAAAAGAAAAAGAAAAACAACAAAAAGAATAAGAAGAACACAGATAATAGAAACAGCACTAGTAACATAACTATAATCTAGGTAAAAACGCTGCAGCGGTAAAATAAGATCGCCTTGTCTTTTTTTTATAAATTTTTTTGGTATACTACTATATATCACTATAATAATTTTACTTGTAATTTGCGCTGCTTTCTTATTCTGTGCTTATTTTTTAGTGCGCTTTTAAACCTCTTTGCTCACAAAAACCGGAAGGGAGTTCAAGGGCAGTTCTTTAAAAAAAAACGTCGTTTTTTTTGGTGCTGAAAAAAAATCTTCGTGGCTTTACATTTTTTTACAAAGTAAAAAAATGTCAAGTCTCTTCAAAAAAAACGGCGTTTTTTTGGGTTCAAAGAACCGAAGGTTCTTTGAAAAAGCTCTGCTTATCAAAAAAACCTACGGTTTTTTTGAAAGAACGCTACAAAAATCATCGATTTTTGTAAAGGAGCGCAAGCCTGTCCTCTCGCTTCTTGCGCGAAGCGCAAGACTGTTCAAAAAAGAGAACCAAAGGTTTTTTTCTCGCACTGCGCGAAGCGCACAAAACCCTTTGGTTGCCTTGCCTTGCGCTTCTTGCACCGATGCATGCACCGTTACAAAATCGAAGATTTTGTAGCGATACAAAAATCGGGAGTTCTTTAAAAAAAAAAAACAAAGTTTTTTTTTTTTGATAACCTTCGGTTTTTGACGCGATTTTTGTCAGCACCCTTCGGTTCAAATGCCCTGCCATGCGCAAAGCGCAAGGCAAGGCAACCAAAGGGTTTTAAAGTGCAAGAAGCGCAACAAAAATCGACGATTTTTGTAGCGTAGCGCAAGTGCATGCATGGCAGGGCATTTGAAAAGGTGCTTCAAAAAACCTCTGGTTTTTTTTACAGAAGGCATACAAAAATCGAAGATTTTTGTAGCGCTGTCCTGTTCAAAAAAGAGAACCGAAGGTTTTTAAAAGGCGCTACAAAAATCTTCGATTTTTGTAAAGGCGAAAAGCACCAAAAAAACGACGTTTTTGTCAAAGAACCTTCGGTTCTTTGAACAAAAAGCTTTGCTTTTTGAAGAAAGAACTCTTTTTTTTCGCCGAAGGCTTGCGTCTCTTCAAAAAAAACGGCGTTTTTTTTGGTTCTTTCAAAAAAACTTTGTTTTTTTGAAAACCTTCGGTGCATGCACCGACGCGCGAAGCGCACCCTTCGGGAGTGCAAGCAAGCGCTTCTTTGAAAAAGCTTTGCTTATCAAAAAAACCTACGGTTTTTTTGAAAGAACGCTACAAAAATCGCGTCAAAAACCGAAGGTTTTTGAACTCCCGATTTTTGTAAAGGCGCAGGAAAAAAACCGTCGGTTATAAAAAAAAACTACGTTTTTTTCAAAGAACCTACGGTTCTTTGAACCAAAAAGCTTTGCTTTTTGAACCAAAGAACCTTCGGTTCTTTGAACAAAAAGCAAAGCTTTTTGAAGAAAGAACTCCAAAAAAACTAAGTTTTTTTTTTTGAAAGAGTTGCGCGTTACAAAGTCTAAGATTTTGTGAGCAGAGACGTTTTTTTTGAAGAAAGCTATATAAAATTTACGTTTATTTTCCTTTTTTAACATCTAAATTCTATATACTTGTTATATAGTTTAAAAGTAGAATGACAAAATAGGAATTTGTTTTTAGATCCTCCCTTTTTAAGGGTCCGTCATTATACGGATATATATTATTTATATTTAAGGCTTATTGAAAGCTTTTATTGAGTTAAAAGTCTTTAGACTTTTAAAACTCTTGCACCGCCTTTCACGATTGCTCGGTTCACTTCCTTCGCTGAGTTAAAAGGTGCAGGAGATCGTGAACTGTAAGGCACGCAGAAGGTGAAGAGACGTAAAAGTTTTTTCAATTTACAAGAATTCTATAGCAATATGTTCTTTTTTTCAAGTTCAAAAATCAAAAACTTTTAGGCTTGTGCTCGCATCGATCCCTTAGCGCCTGACTTCGCTCTTCTTCTTAAAAAAACTTTTTTATCAATTAAAAGAATTGATAAAAACACTTTTCTTTTTCTTCAAAAAACCTTTGGTTCTCTTTTTATCAAAAGCAGTTCTTTCAGTTCAAAAAGCAAAGCTTTTTGGTTCAAAGAACCGTAGGTTCTTTGAAAAAAACGTAGTTTTTTTTTCAAAGAACCTACGGTTCTTTGAACAAAGGAAGTTCAAAAAGCAAATACATTTTTTTACTTTGTAAAAAAATGTCAAGTCTCGCTTCTTCCCCAAAAAAACCTACTGTTTTTTTGGAGAAGAAGCGCGGTTCTTTCAAAAAAACGTCGTTTTTTTTGATAACCTCCGGTTTTTATGCACCTATGCATGCACCAAAGGTGCAAGAAGCGCACAAAACCCTTTGGGTTTTGAAGTGCAAGAAGCGCTTTTTGAACTTCTCAAAAAAAACATAGTTTTTTTTTTAAAGAGACGGTTTTGTTTATAAAACTACGTTTTGGAGATAGGAAAAGAAGGCAGGAAGCGCAGCGATAAAACACCTATTAAAGTGTTATTTGTTAAACTTAAAAAAAAAAACGCTTTGTCTATTTACACACAAACCCTGATTCATTATGACAACAAGAAAATCAGCTGAAGTTAACACATACCCTATTTTTACTGTTCGTTGGTTAGCTATTCACGGTTTAGCTGTTCCTACAATTTTCTTCCTAGGTTCAATTACAGCTATGCAATTCATCCAACGTTAATTTGCTTCTACCTTCGTTAACCGAAGGTAAGTTAAATTCGAATTTTTCAATTGCTGCGGCGCTTTATGCTTGCTCATTTCACCTTTGTGATTTTGCTGTACCCTATTTCATGGTGCTATGCACCGTCAAAGAAGGGAAAACGTGTAAACGTTGGAAAAGGCAAAGAAGAAGCGAGGTGAAAGGGTAAACAAAAAGCAATAGTATTTCTCTAGCAATTTAGTGTTTTTAAAGTCTTCCCACTTTCGCCAAAGGCAACCTTTGGGTTTGAAGAAGTGAGCACCAATTCAAAAAACCGTGAGAAGTTCAAAAAGCGAAACATCTCTTTCAAAAAACCGCAGGTTTTTTGAGAAGAAGCGCGAAGCTTTTTGAACTTCTCAAAAAAAAACTACGTTTTTTTTAAAAGAGTTGCGCAAAGCGCAGAGACGTTGACATTTTTGGCTTTCGCCTATTCGCTTTGACTTAGTCAAAGCGAATAGGCGAGGCGCAAAAAATGTAGCGCGTTTCTTTTTAATTGTTGCTTTTCGGCTTCTCGCGCCACTGCAGCTGTGTGTCGAACTGCAGCAAAGAAACCCCTCGCCCGTCCGTAGGAAAAAACCTTCGGTTCTCTTTTTTGAAAGGCGCAGGAAATGCAAATAGCAGTAAATAAAAGTGTGTAAATATTTAAAATATTTCAAAAGTCACTAAACTTTATGTAAAAGGGTAATTACTATAATTTTTTATTTATTTTATAAGTAATAATAATGTGGGCTAACTTAGTGGTTAGACTTAAAATGTTAAGCACTTACCTCTAAGATTTCTTTCAAATAAAATTAGACCTACCTAATTTAAAATTATCGTATTTTTATGGCAAGACCTAATCCAAACAAACAAACAGTTGAATTAAACCGTACAAGTTTATACTGGGGATTATTATTAATCTTTGTTTTAGCAGTTTTATTCTCTAGTTATATTTTCAACTAATAACTAATTAGAATACGCGCTTTGCTTTTGACGCTTGCTGCACTCCGCCCTGCCTTGCCTTCAGCAAGGCAAGGGACAGCTCTTTAAAAAAAAAAAGTTTATACCCCCTACCCTGCCTTCGGCAAGGCAAGGGAGGGTTTTGAGCTGTTGCACCAAAGGTACAGCAGTGCGCAAGCTGTAAAAACTTTTTTTTTGTACGCCTGTCCGTAGGAAAAAAACCTTCGGTTTTTTCCTACGGACAGGCGTACAAAAAATCGGGAGTTCAAAAAGCGAAGCTTATCAAAGGAAGTTCTTTAAAAAAAACTACGTTTTTTTGGTGCTTACAAAAATCGCTTCTCCCGATTATCAAAAAAAACTACGTTGCTTCTTCCTTTGAAAGTACCGCGCTTCTCCCAAAAAGCTTTGCTTTTTGATAAACCTTCGGTTGTCTTCGTTCAATTCTTTCAAAAAAACTCCGTTTTTTTGAAGAAGTTCTTTCAATTCAAAAAGCTTTGCTTTTTGGTTCAAAGAACCGTAGGTTCTTTGAAAAAAACGTAGTTTTTTTTGAGAAGTTCAAAAAGCTTCGCTTTTTGAGACGCTTCGCTTTATCAAAAACCTTTGGTTTTTTTCCTACGGAGAGACTTGACATTTTTTTACTTTGTAAAAAAATGTATTTGCTTTGTCAAAAAAACCTTTGGTTTTTTTTGAAGACAACTTGACATTTTTTACTTTGTAAAAAATGTACGTTTTTTTGATAAGCAAAGCTTTTTGGTTCTTTCAAGTCTTTCAAAAAAACGGAGTTTTTTTGAGAAGTTCAAAAAGCGAAGCTTTTTGAGACGCTTTGCTTTTTGATAAAACGTAGTTTTTTTTGATAACCGAAGGTTCTTTGAAAAAAAACTACGTTTTTTTTGAAGAGAACGTAGTTTTTTTTTGAAAGAGACTATTTTTGTAGCGTTCTTTCAAAAAAACCGTAGGTTTTTTTGATAAGCAGAGCGTCTCAAAAAGCGAAGCGTCTCAAAAAGCGAAGCTTTTTGAACTTCTCAAAAAAAACGTAGTTTTTTTTGAAAGAACTTCTCAAAAAACCGAAGGTTTTTTGAAAGAGACGCAAGCCTTCTCGCTTCTCGCCTACCCTTCCCGAAGGCGTAAGCAGGCAGTTCAAAAAGCGGTTCTTTCTAAAAAAACCGCTTTTTGAACTGCCTGCTTTTGTTAAAGAACAAAGTGTTTTTTTTTTTCAGAAGCGATGATGGCAAGAAATAGTAAATAATCTTTATTTTTGATTTTATTTTCTTTTTATTTTTTTTTTAATATTTCATTGAAATTAACCGTTCACCTATGCGTGTTTTGTCTTTTCCTTCTCCAGCGCTTATTTTTTTTTTAAAACGCAGCTCTTCTTTTTTCTTAAAAAAAAAATAACGCTTCTTGCACCGTTAAAAAAATCTTCGATTTTTTTAGCGATACAAAAATCGGGAGAAGCGATTTTTGTCAGCACCCATGCATGCACCTGTCCCTTCGGTTCAAATGCCCTGCCATGCGCAAAGCGCAAGGCAAGGCAACCAAAGGGTTTTGAAGTGCAAGAAGCGCAAGGCAAGGCATTTGTGCGCATGCACTCGCACTCGCACTCGCACTCGCACCTTTGGTGTGTAAGGTGCGTAAGGTGCGTAAGGTGCAAGCGCAAAGCTTTGCTTTGTCAAAAAAACCTTTTGTTTTTTTGAAGACAAACTTGACATTTTTTACTTTGTAAAAAATGTACGTTTTTTTGAAAGACTTGATAATCTTCGATTTTTGTTAGCACCAAAAAAAACGACGTTTTTTTTAAAGAACTCAAGGGCAGAAGCGAAGCGCGCTTATCAAAGGCAGTTCTTTTAAAAAAACAACGTTTTTTTGATAAGCGAAGCTTTTTGATGCGCTACGTTTTTGACTTTGTCAAAAACGTCAACTCTACATTTTTGACTTTGTCAAAAATGTCAACTCGCGCTCCTGGCTTGCACTATTCAATCTCCATAGGAGATTGAAAAAGAAGCGCTACAAAAATCTTCGATTTTTGTACGCCTTTCTTAAAAAAAAACGGCGTTTTTTTTGACAACCTTCGGTTCTCTTTTTTGAATAGCACAAGCCAGAGACGAAGGGTTTTGAAGCGAAATGCAAGCCTTCAAGGATAAGACGAAGAAAGGAAGTAAAAACATTAAACTTTAAAAATGGAAATTATATGTTATAATTTCTATAAATTATGGAAGTGAATAATACTCCTACAAAAAAAAAAGAGTTAAGGAGATCTTTTTTGAAAGTTTTATATTAATGACATTCAGTAAAATGTTAAGAATTAAACATTCTACATAACAAAACCGAATTTTATTGAAAATTTTCCATTAATTAATGAAATATTCTGTTTCGCTACACCTGCCTTTACCTTTGCTGAAAACAGGAAAAGGGTGGCTTGCGCTATGCACCGTTACAAAAATTGAAGATTTTTGTAGCCTTTCTTAAAAAAAAAAACGCCGTTTTTTTTTGTTCAAAGAACCTTCGGTTCTTTGAAAAACCTTCGGTTCTCTTTTTTGAACAGGCGAACCTATATTCAATCTCCTATGGAGATCGAACCCATATTCAATCTCCTATGGAGATTGAAGAAGGGAGTGCAAGCGCATTACTTTATTTACATTTAATATAAACTTTCTTATAAATTTATTATTGAAATATATATGGTTGAACCTTTATTATCAGGAATTGTACTAGGGCTTGTTCCTGTAACAATCGCTGGATTATTTGTAACTGCTTACTTACAATATCGTAGAGGCGATTTAGCTAATTTCTAAAATGAAAATAATGGAAATTTTTTATTCAAACCGCTTCTTCTTTTATCTTTATTCGCCTTAGGCGTACAAAAATCGAAGATTTTTGTAGCGGAGCGCAAGTCGCGCTTCTTATAAAAACACAGAAAACGCTACAAAAATCTTCGATTTTTTTCCTGCGCCTTGGCTTGCGCTGTCCTGTTCTTTCAAAAAAAAAAACGTAGTTTTTTTTTTGAAAGAACAGGCATACAAAAATCTTCGATTTTTGTAGCGCTTCTTCTTCAATCTCCTATGGAGATTGAATAGCGCAAGCCGGAGTTCAAAAACCTTTGGTTTTTGATATGCACTCCCTTGCCCTGCCTTCGGCAAGGCAAGGGTGCGCTGTCCTGTTCAAAAACCGAAGGTTTTTAAAAGGCGCTACAAAAATCTTTGATTTTTGTAACGGTACAAGATACTTGACATTTTTTACAAAGTAAAAAATGTACGTAGTTTTTTTTGGTGCGCTCCTTGCACTCCCGAAGGGACCGGTGCATGCAAACCTTAGGTTCTTTGAAAAAAAAAACTACGTTTTTTTGACTTGTGCGCTTCTTGCACTTCTTCAATCTCCATAGGAGATTGAATACCGAAGGGTGCTGACAAAAATCGTCGATTTTTGTAGCGATACAAAAATCGACGATTTTTGTAACGGTGCATGCAGAGATTGAATAAAGTCAAAAACGTAGTTTTTAAAAGCAGCGGTACAACTCCTTGGAGATGTGAATAGGCGCTGCTCACCTCCTTCATCTACTTAACATCTCCTTTAAAAAACAAAACGAAGAGTTTTGGACAACGTTGCGTTGCGTTTCTTCGACGCCGCCGCAGCGAAGCAAGAGATGTGAAAAAAGCAACGCGCTGTACTTGCACCAGAGGTGCAAAGACACCTATGGTTTTCAAAACTTTTGGTGCAAAGCATAACTGTAGGTAGCGAAAAAAAAGAAAAATCCTCTAATATACCTTTATTCTCGTACCTTTTGAAAGTATAAGAATAGATAAAACTCTAAAAAAGTGAACCTTTTGCTTCTTCAATCTCTATAGGAGATTGAATAGCGCAAGCCACGCTATATTTAACAGGTTCCAAAAAAGTCAATTAAAGTTCTATTATTTCCTAAAGAAATAGGAAACGTAAATTTTCTTTTCCTTTTTAATAGAATTTATTGTTTAATAAAGCTTATTGCTGCTTCTTCTTTTATGACTGTACCTTCAACGTGCGTGATCGGCTTTCGCCTGCTCATTGACTTTGGAGCAGAAGTGCAAAGTAAAATCAAAAGAGCAAAAATAATAAAAAATCTTTAAAAGGCTTTTAAATCAAAAATTAATATTATGGGTCAAAAAGTACATCCTTTAGGTTTTCGTGTAGGTATTACAAAAAAACATCAGTCTCAATGGTTTGCGCGCTTCAATAAACATAAATATGCTCAAAGTGTATTAGAAGACCGCATGCTTAGAGAAACTTTAACAAAATTATTTCCACAATTATTAAACCCAGTTTTAAAGAAAGTACAGAAACGTGATGAAGAATCATCAATTGTACCAAAAATTACACAAATTAAAATTGAAAGAGGTTTAATTCCTTATGAAATCGGTATTCAAATTCATGCAGAAAATTGTGATTTAATTAAATCATCAATTGAAAACTTAAAAGTAAATCGTGATCTACTATGTAACTTACAAAAAACACGCCACTATTTACAACATTTACGTTCGAAATTGAATGATCTAAATACTATTTCCGAATCTAGTATTGGTGCATCGTCTCAAAAAGCGAAGCTTATCAAAAAAACGGACGTTTTTTTGAAAGAACTTCCAGATAAAAAAGAAGAATCAGTACAAGAAGGCAATTTCGCTAATAAAAAAACAAGAAATGGGAGAAATTCTGATGGTCTTCGCGCAGCAGCAAGAGGGGCAAAATTTCAAAAGAAAACATCAAAGTCGCAAGAAACGCAACTAACAAAGCAACAATTCCGTCAAGCACTTGCTCGAAAACGTTTAGTTTTAAAACGCCTAAAAAAACGTCAATCAATTAGAAGTCGTTACAAACAGTTAGTTTACGGTGGAAAAAACGGTGGATTATTTTTAACAAAAAAAGGGAATAAAGTTATTCAAAAAATGTCTCTTTCTTCTTTAACAAAGGGAAGAGGCGGTTTAACTTCGAAAACAGTTAATAGAAGAAGCGTTGATACAGTTAAAGGCCCTAAAAAAACATACACATCGCACCAAGGGCTGGAAGGGCAGAAGCGTAGCGCTTCGCTTTTTGAACAGCCTAATATCTTTAAATTACGTATTAAAAAGAAATTTGTTTCAGTGTTCGTTAATAGAATGAATAACAAATTTTTACAAGCTTTAAAAACGGCACTTCGCAATTGCTCTGAAACAATGGAGAAAACAGGAAAAGCATCGTTACAAAAACCTTCTGTTTTAGGTAACGCAGCGTTCGCTTTAGGTGTAGGTTGGAATAAAAAATGGGATTTTAAACGAGTACAAAAACATTTAGCTTTAAAATCAATTTATCAATTAACAAAATTAACAACTGTTTTAGAGAAAAAATCATTAAAGAAAATGGAATCTTTAAGAAAAGATTTTATTGCTTTAGGTTGTATTTCACAAACAGAAGCATTTAACTATTATCAAATTCTTTTCTTCTTAAAGCAGTTAAAAGAGTTTATTGCAGCACTACGTTCAAAACAACGTGTTTTAGAAAATCGCTTCGTCCCTTCAGGCCACACTTCTTCATCAAAGTCAAACGCAGCTTTAAGTGAAGCGCAAAAGAGAAACAAAAAATTAAAATCTACGCTTTCATCTTCTTCTCTTAATTCGAAACAAAATACTAGAGTAAGCAATGCTCTAGTTCAAAGATTACAAAGTAAGGGAAATGTTACAGAAGTAACAATGAATGTGTTATCTAAAAAATTAAATAACATTGACAACGAATGTCGTAAAATCAAATTTATTGAATATTTAAAACAATTAGTTAAAAAACATCGTACAGATAATATTTATTTATATTTATCTACAATTGCAGATGCGCGTAAAGATTTACGTAAACTTCAACAATTTACTAAAAAACACGCTTCTTTCTTATTTGGTTTAAATTTATCTTCTTTAAACTCTACTTCTCGCTTCGCAAGTAGCGAGACTGCAACAACTGATGCTACTTTATCACAAAAAGTTACAGAGCGTGTACAGAATGTTTTACAATCTTCATATTCTGCTCAAAGTAACAGTTTAACACAGTCCGATTTTGAAAAAACATTACCTGAGATCTTCTTAGAACAAATTGAAAAACAAAGAAAAATGTATAAAGATAATGTGCAATTAACTCCTAAAATTGCCATTAAGTTCTATTCGGTTAATTCTAAAGCTTTAAAAGCTAAAGCTTCTGTAGTAGCTGATTCTGTTGTTGATGCTTTAGAAAAACGTAAAGCCTTCCGTAAAGTTATTAAAGATGCAAAAGAAGAATTAATGCGTACACAAGGTATTAAAGGTGTTAAAATTCAATTATCTGGTCGTTTAAACGGTGCGGAAATCGCACGTAGTGAATGGGTACGTGCTGGACGTGTTCCACTACAAACATTACGCGCAAATTTAGATTATTCTTATAAAACAGCGAATACTATTTACGGTATTATCGGTGTTAAAGTTTGGATTTTTAAAGGTTATACTAAACTTATTTAATTTCTTTAAATTTCTTAAATTCTTTCTTTAAAAAAAAAAACGCCGTTTTTTCGTAAAACCCTTTGTCTCTTAAAAAAAAAACGGAGTTTTTTTTTGACACCCTTCGGCTCTTCAAAAAAAACGTCGTTTTTTTTGGTGCTTTTCGCCTTTCAAAAACCTTTGGTTCTCTTTTTTGAACAGGCTTGCGCTATGCACCGGTCCCTTCGGGAGTGCAAGCGCCACGAAGGAAAAAATCGAAGATTATCAAGTCTTTCAAAAAAACTCCGTTTTTGTCAAAGAACCGATTCTTCCGGTTATCAAAAAAAACTACGTTTTTTTCAAAGAACCTACGGTTCTTTGAACAAAAAGCTTTGCTTTTTTGACTTGAAAGAACAAAAAGCAAAGCTTTTTGAAGATAAGCAAAGCTTTTTGATAAAACTACGTTTTTTTTTTTAAAGTACCGCGTCTCTTTCAAAAACCTCCGGTTTTTTGATAAGCTCTGCTTTTTCAAAGAAGCGCATCAAAAAGCTTTGCTTTTTGAAGCGCTACAAAAATCGAAGATTTTTGTAACCGAAGGTTTTCAAAAAAACAAAGTTTGTCTTCAAAAAAAACCTTTGGTTTTTTTGACAAAGCAAAGCGCTTCTTCTCAAATGCCCTGCCATGCATGCACCATTTCAAAACCCTTTGGTTGCCTTGCCTTGCGCTTTGCGCATGGCAAGGCATTTGAAGTGCAAAAAGCGCAAGGCAAGGCAACCAAAGGGTTTTGAAAGAAGCGATACAAAAATCGAAGATTTTTGTTAGCACCAAAAAAAACATTGTTTTTTTTTAAAGAACAGGCATACAAAAATCGAAGATTTTTGTAGCGCTTCTTTACAAAAATCGAAGATTTTTGTAGCGCCTTTCAAAAACTTCGGTTCTCTTTTTTGAACAGGACAGCGCAAGCCACCCATATTAATCTCCTATGGAGATTTAAGAAGGGCCCAAAAAGCAAAGCTTTTTGAAAAACCTTCGGCTCAAAAACCTTCGGTTGTCAAAAAAAACTTTGTTTTTTTTGAAAGAACTCTTTTTTGAACTAAAAAAAAAACGTAGTTTTTGTTCAAAGAACCGGTTAAAAAACAGGTTCTTCAAAAAACTGTGTTTTTTGATAAACCGGCAGGGAGTTCGCTTCTTCTCCAAAAAACCGTAGGTTTTTTGAGGGAGTTTAAAAAAGAGAACCGAAGGTTATCAAAAAAAAAAAACGGCGTTTTTTTTTAAGAGACTTGACATTTTTTACAAAGTAAAAAATGTAAGCGCTTCGCTTTTTGAACTTATCAAAAAAAACGACGTCTTGAATTTCTTTTTAAGAAATTCAATAACTTCGCTTCGTCAAAAACCGGAGGTTTTTGAACCCCTTTTAAAAGAACCGCTTCATCAAAACCTTCGGTTATCTTCAAAGAAGAAGCGCGCGCTTCGCTTCTGCCCATCAAAAACCACGCTTCTTGCACTCCTTACAAAAATCTCCGATTTTTGTAGCGCTTCGCTTCTCGCACTTCAAATGCCTTGCCATGCATGCACCATTTCAAAACCCTTTGGTTGCCTTGCCTTGCGCTTTGCGCATGGCAAGGCATTTGAAGTGCAAGAAGCGCAAGGCAAGGCAACCAAAGGGTTTTGAACTGGTGCGGAGTAGGCGAAAGGGTGCGCTTCTCGCGTCGGTGCATCCATGCATGCACTTGCGCTACGCGCACCGGTGCAAGAAGCGCAAGGGCTCTCCGAAAGACAAAAAAACCTTCGGTTATCTTCAAAAAGCAAAGCGCTTCTTCCTTGATAAAAACTACGTTACATATTTTACTTTGTAAAATATGTACGGAGTTTTTGACTTGATAGATTGAATAAAAAATGTACGTGTTTTTTTGTAAGAAACCACTCCATTTTTTACAAAGTCAAAAATGTCAACGCTCGCTTCTCGCTACTCTAGAGTAGCGAGAGAAGCGAGAGAAGCTGTTTTTTTGACAATTCCGCCCTATCGCAAGTAGGGAAGGTTTTGATAAAAACAGCAAAATTCTCTAATTATTTTTTTTGTTTATTATTATTTAAATAAAACCCTTTTTTTCCTTTTTTTTTAGGATTTAGTTCGACACATATATGTTATGTGTTTCTCTTTTTTTCTTTGCTTATGCTTCCCCTTCTCGAACTGCGCTATTTGAATCTCTTAAGGAGTTACACCGTTACATTGCCTGCCTTTTCCGCTTCGACTTCTACTTTTGTTTCATGGCTGCGCTTCGCTTCTACGCCTTCTACGCATCGGACTCTTTTCTTAAAAACAAAAAACGCCTACATTTTTACTTTGTAAAAAATGTCAAGTCTCTTTCAAGTCTTTCAAAAAAACGTACATTTTTTACAAAGTAAAAAATGTCAAGTTTGTCTTCAAAAAAAACCAAAGGTTTGTCAAAAAGCTTTGCTTTTTGAAGACAAAGCAAAGCTTATCAAAAAAAAAACACAAAGTTTTTGTTTTTTTTAAAGAATTGAAGAAGTTCTTTCAAAAAAACCTACGTTTTTTTTTAGAAGTTCTTTCAAAAAAACCGTAGGTTTTTTTGATAAGCGACGCGCTTCTTCTCAAAAAACCTACGGTTTTTTGAAAGAGACTTGACATTTTTTACTTTGTAAAAAATGTCAAGTCTCGCTTCTTGCACTTGCGCTTCGCTACAAAAATCTTCGATTTTTGTAAAGGTGCATAAAAACTTTCGGTTTTTGAACTCCAAAAAACCGTAGGTTTTTTGATAAGCGAAGCGCTTCTTTCTTCAAAAAAACGCTTTGCTTTTTGAAGAAAGAACTTTTCAAAAAAAACTACTATATTTAATACATATTTCCTTTTTTTTCATTTTCTAAAGAAAAATGAAAGATTTATGGCAGCATTTCATTTTCATTTCAAAATGCCTTGTGCGCTAGTGAATCTTCGCTGGGATACAACTCCTACGAAGTTGGTTGCCGTATAGGAGATTCACCAAGCGCAAGCCTGCGTTTGTACGACCTACGCATTACGCGTAGGCAGTTCTTCAATCTCCTATGGAGATTGAATAGCGCAGAGTTGCGTTTGCACCTTTGGTGTTCTTATTCTTCAAAAGGGTTCAAAAAACCTCCGGTTTTTTTCCTTCGGAGTTCTTCAAAAAAACTAAGTTTTTTTGATAAAGCGAATCCATTTTTTACAAAGTAAAAAATGTCAAGTCTCTTTCAAAAAAAACGTCGTTTTTTTTTTGTTCAAAGAACCGAAGGTTCTTTGAAAAAGCGAATACATTTTTTTACAAAGTAAAAAAATGTCAAGTCTCTCCGTAGGAAAAAAACTAAAGGTTTTTCAAAGAACCGAAGGTTCTTTGAACAAAAAAAAACGTAGTTTTTTTTGAAGACAAAGCGAATACATTTTTTTACAAAGTAAAAAAATGTCAAGTCTCTTTCTTCAAAAAGCAAAGCTTTTTGATAAAAACTACGTTTTTTTTGAAGAAGTTCTTTAAAAAAAAAACTACGTTTTTTTTTGAAGAAGAAGCGCTTCGCTTTGTCAAAAACCAAAGGTTTTTGAAGAGACGCTTCGCTTTTTGAACTTCTTCAAAAAAACCTACGGTTTTTTTGAAAGAACTTCTTCAAAAAAACAGAGTTTGTCTTCAAAAAAAACCAAAGGTTTTTTTTGACAAAGCAAAGCGCTTCTTCTCAAATGCCTTCGGCAACCAAAGGGTTTTGAAAGAATTGAAAGAATTGAAAGAATTGAAAGAATTGAAAGAATTGAAAGAACTTCTCAAAAAACCTATGGTTTTTTGAAAGAGGAGGTTCTTTCAAAAAAAAACTACGTTTTTTTCAAAGAACCGTAGGTTCTTTGAAAAAAACGCAAAGCTTATCAAAAAAACGGCGTTTTTTTGAAAGACTTGAAGAAGTTCTTCAAAAACCAAAGGTTTTTGATAAAGCGCTTCGCTTATCAAAAAAAACTACGTTGTTTTTTTAAATAACTTTCTTTTGGAGAAGAAGCGAACTCCCATCAAAAACCGCTTCTCCTCGCCTGTTCAAAAACTTTAGGTTTTTTCTCGCACTGCGCGAAGCGCACAAAACCCAAAGGGTTTTGTGCGCATGCACTCGCACTCGCACCTTTGGTGCGTAAGGTGCGTAAGGTGCAAGCTGACAAAAATCGACGATTTTTGTAACGGTGCGTAGAAGGCATACAAAAATCGAAGATTTTTGTAGCGCTGTCCTGTTCAAAAACCGAAGGTTTTTGAAAGGCGCTACAAAAATCGAAGATTTTTGTAAAAGCGCAGGAAAAAAACCTCCGGTTATAAAAAAAAACGCCGTTTTTTTTTGAAAGAAACTGTTTTTGAACTCTTCCGGTTTTTTGTCCGAAGGCAGGGGGTTTTCAAGGGTGCAGAAAAGAGCGCAGAAAATAAAATTAAGAAAAAAAAAATGAACTGGAAAAATTCGATTTGTTTAAATTTAACGTTAGCAAAAGGGTTATCTACTCTACCTAGTTTTATAACCCTTAAATCTTCCCGTGCGCTTTGCTGTGCTTCTGCAGCAATCTTGAAGGAAGCGAGAACCTCTTCTTATTCACATCTGCGCTTCTCGAGAAGCGCAGATGTGAATAAGAACGGGTTGTTTCCTTTCAAAAGTCACCACGCGTCTCGCTTCTGCCCTTTCGCCTACTCCGCACCAGTTCAAAACCCTTTGGGTTTTGAAGTGCGAGAAGCGAAGCGCACTCGTGGTAACGTAATTATGTTAGCATCAAAGAGCAGAAGCGATGTGATTTTGTATAAAATGGAAAAAGAAATAATAGATGCGGGAAAACCAATGTTTTTTAATCAATGTTTTGATAAAGGCCGTCTTAAAAACTTTGTGTTATGGTTTTTATTAAATTATGGTGAAAGTAAAACGGTTCAATTAGTAGAGCAACTAAAAAATGTAGGTTTTCAGTATGCAAGTAAAGCTGGTATTTCTTTAGGTATTGATGATTTAAAAATTCCTCCGAAAAAAAACGATTTGATTTATGAAGCAGAAAAACTAACACAAGTAGCAGTAAACAAATATGCTAGTGGTGAAATTACAGGAGTAGAACGTTTTCAAAGTTTAATTGATATTTGGCACCGTACAAGTGAGTTTTTAAAACAAGAAGTAATTAGCTATTTTGAAGCAACTGATATTTTAAACCCAGTTTATATGATGGCTTTTTCTGGAGCGCGAGGAAATATCTCACAAGTTCGCCAGTTAGTAGGTATGAGAGGTTTAATGGCAGACCCTCAAGGTCAAATTATTGATTTTCCAATTCGAAGTAATTTCCGTGAAGGTTTAACTTTAACTGAATATATTATTTCAAGTTACGGTGCACGTAAAGGTATTGTAGATACTGCTTTACGTACCGCTAATGCTGGTTATTTAACGAGACGATTAGTTGATGTAGCACAACATGTTATTATTTCAAATTTTGATTGTGGTACTAGACGTGGTATTTTTTTAACAAATATGAAAGAAGGGAATAAAACAATTCATTCTGTATCTCAAAGAATCGTAGGAAGAATATTAGCTCGAGATCTTTTTAAAGATTCAGATTCTCCTAATCCAATTCAAATTGCTTCTCGTAATGATGAAGTAACATTAGATTTAGCATTTGAAATTGGAAAATATTTCTCTAAAGTTTTCGTTCGTTCCGCATTAACTTGTGAAACTTCAAAACAAATCTGTCAGTTATGTTATGGTTGGAGTTTAGCTCAAGGAAATTTAGTTTCTATTGGGGAAGCTGTTGGTGTTGTTGCTGCACAATCTATTGGTGAGCCTGGAACACAATTAACAATGAGAACATTCCACACAGGTGGTGTTTTTTCAGGGGATGTTAGTGACCAAATTAAAGCACCTTTTGATGGGATTGTAGAATATGAAGCAGCTATTCCAGGAACTTTAATTCGTACTCCTGAAGGCAGAATTGCTTTTTTAACAAAAGTTGAAGGCTATTTTTATGTACATAAACCTATTAACAATAAAGAAACGAGCCATTTTGGTAAAGAAGATATTTTTACAAATAATTCTGTCGCCTTCTCGCACCTTTGGCGCGGAGTAGGTGAAGACGCCTCTGTTTCGCCTACGGCGAACACAAAGCAGAGCCAAAAATTCAAAGAATCTTTATTTAGTGAATCCAAAAAATTTAAAATTCCTTCTCTAACACTCCTTTATATTAAAAATGGACAACGTGTATATGCAAAAGATGTTATTGCACAAATCTCTTCTATTAGTAGAAAAGCAAATGCAGCTGCTGGTTTAGCTGAAGAAGCTGAATTAACTATTAAATCCGAATGTGAAGGGCAGTTTTATTCGAAATCTTTAGTTTTAAATGAAAAAGAAATTGGTCCTTCTTCACCTTCAACATTAACAGACCTTGAGGCGTCTCAAAAAGCTTCGCTTATCAAAAAAACAGACGTTTTTTTGAAAGAACTTCCTTTTGACAACCCAAATGATTTTGAAGAACAAGAAGATTCTGAATCTATAGCTATTGATAAAATTTATCAATCGTGGACGTGGGGCTATGCCTGGATTTTATCAGGCAAAATTTATGAATATAAGCTACCATCTCTTTTCTTTCCAAAATTAGGTGATTTTATGAATTCAAAAAGTTATATAAGTCAAATTGAATGGAAACTTAATCCTAGTAATGGACATAACGTTTTTTATGACATTCATAAAAGAACGCCAGGTAATATCTTAAACAAAAAACACTATACACCTCTCTTACCTTCTGCGCTTTTTGCACCGGTTCAAGACGCACACCAAGAGAAAATGGGCGATTCATTCGCTTCTTCTACAGTAAAAAATGCAAAAAAAGGAATCGGTTTGAAATCTAACGAATCATTTAATGAAACTTTAATGTGCAAAGCACAGTCAAATTCAACACAAAAAAGAAGCGGTACAAAAATCGAAGATTTTTGTAAGCACGTAACGCAATGTGAGAATGTCAGCCCTATGCAAAGTTCACAAATATTATTTTTCGATCTTACAAAAATTCTTTATAAGAAGTATGGTTATGCATTTCAACTTCCTGAAAAAAACCAATTTTTCCAAAAATCAAAAAAGGGTAAGTCGAATAAACAAACACAAAGCAGAGAGTTCAAAGAAGAAGCGCGAAGCGCTTCGTCTCAAAAACCGAAGAGTTTTGAACTGCCCTTGACATGCACCGATGCGCGAAGCGCACCCATGCATGCACCGTTTCAAAACCCAAAGGGTTTTGAAGTGCAAGAAGCGCAAGGGAGTGCAAGCGATCTTTTATTTTTTATAAAATCATTAACAATGGTAAATACTTCAAATACCCGTACCGAACTTCCTTACTTTTTACAATGGTTCCCTAGTAAAAATCAAACATTAACAGGAGGTTATGTTTTATTGCCTTTGGGAGAAACAAATCCAACTATGGATTCGATCATTAGTCAAAAATCACATTTCCTACATAAATTTAACACTAGCTTTTTTAGCCTTTTCGGCGTAAGCTTGCGCTCTTCGCCTTCTACGCCTACAGCGGGAGTCCAAAAACCGAAGGTTTATCAAAAAGCAAAGCGCTTCTTCCTTGAAGCGGTACAAAAATCTTCGATTTTTGTTAGCACCAAAGAACAGAAGCAAAGCAACGGAGTTGCTTCTTCCTTTTTGACTTTGTCAAAAATGTCAAATTTCAATAAAAATTTCTATACAAAAGTCACTATTTCTACCTTTACTGGAGTTACACCAGCCGCTCAAGCGCAGAAGCGAAGCGCGCGCATCAAAGGCAGAAGCGAAGCTGTCAAAAACCGAAGGTTTTTGAATAGCGCTTCTTCTTTGAACTCCCGTCAAAAACCTCCGGTTTTTGAACCGCTTTTGGAGGAAGAAGCTGTGAAAATCTCTTATGGAGATTTTATGGAAGAAAATGAATTAAACACAAATAAAAACATTTCATTGAAATTACTTTCAACTCTTATTAAAAAAAATCAAAACAAAATAAAAACGCATCGTCTCAAAGAAGAAGCGCGAAGCTCGCTTCTTGCACTCCCTTGCGCTTCGCGCATGGGTGCGCTTCTTGCACCTTCGGTGCATGCATCGGTGCATAAAAAATCTTATATTTTTGAACCGCATCAAAAACCTTCGTTTTTTGAACTGCCTTTTAACAGCCCTTCCTCTTTGCATACCCTAAGCCGATTCAAAAAGCGCAAGCCTGTTCTGCCGAAGGCTAGGGCAACAGTGTCTTCTTATTCCCTTGAAGGACAAGGTCTACGCTCTGCACTTCCTACGGAATCAATGCAAGCACTGGAAATGAAAAAGACAGAAGCACTTGAATCAAGAGTTTTATGGGTTTCATCTACGTTTTTTAAAATCAAACTTTCTTCTTTAACAAATTGCAAAACTTCACTTCTTTTTAATACATCTAAAGATAGTCCCCTGCGCTTCTTCTTTTTAACACAGCCCTTTGAAAAGTCACATTTTTTCAATGAGCAAAACGAGCTTCGCTTCTGCCTGCCTACTTTAAGGGCAGCAGTTCCGCTTACTTCTGAACAAGATATTTCAACTCAAAGCAGAAGCTATGAACCGGTGCATGCACCGGTTACAAAAATCGACGATTTTTGTAGCGATACAAAAATCGGGAGAAGCGATTTTTGTCAGCACAAAAACTCAAAGGGTTTTGAAGTGCAAGAAGCGCAAGTGCAAGAAGAAGTACAAGAAACAAAAAACCAAAATTTAGAACTATCACAAGGAGTTCAAAAACCTTCGGTTTATCAAAAAGCAAAGCGCTTCTTCTTCAAAACCCAAAGGGTTTTGAAAGAAGCGGTACAAAAATCTTCGATTTTTGTTAGCACCAAAAAAAACGAAGTTGCTTCTTCCTTTGAAGAGACGCAGAGTTCTATTAAAAAATTAAATTTCGTGTTTTTTAATAAAAAAATGCCAATGTTTTTACAAACGAATCGTCAAGGTAATATAAGAAGGGAGTTCAAAAAGCGAAGCTGTCAAAAACCTTCGGTTTTTGAAACCTTGCCTTGCGCTTCTTGCACTCCCGAAGGGACAGGTGCATGCATGGCAGGGAGTGCATATCAAAAATACAATTTTGACTCACTATCTTGGGGATCAGCTAATAAGCACATACAAAATCCATTAGAAACAGAAGGGGCTTTATTGAAACTAAAGGTTTCAAATTTTTTAACTTCGTTTCTGCCCTCTGCACTACCTACACCTTCTTCTTCACATAGGAGAAGCGATTTTTTTAGCACTTCTTCCGCTTCTGCCCTTGAGGCGAAGCGATTTATTGATACTCCAATGAGTTTTGAGCCTTCGCCGAAGGCGCAGCAAGCGCTGGGAAATAATAAGACGATATGCATCAAAGGGACAAAGCGCATTAATGATAAAAAACGAAAACTTTCATTTTTTAAACAATTTGAATTTGCTAATTTAACAACTTATTGTCGTTTCGTTAATACTTCTCTTTCTTCTTTTGAGGGAGTTCAAAAAAGAGTTCAAAAACCTTCGGTTGTCTTCAAAAAGCAAAGCTTTTTTTATCAAAAAGCAAAGCTTTTTGATAAAAACGCCGTTTTTTTTGAAGAGCCGAAGGTTTTTGATGCGGAAGTTCTTCAAAAACCAAAGGTTTTTGATAAAGCGTTTCAAAAACCGAAGGTTTTTGACAGCTTCGCTTCTGCCCTTGAGACGCGCGAGCCTATAAAAGCAAAGACAAGAATTTATTTTGGAACTTTTAGTACCTTTACTACTCTTATAGATAATTCTTTTAACGACTCCACTATAACGGCGCTTCAAAGGCAGAAGCGAAGCGCTACCCTTGAGGCGCAACGCTCTTTATTTTTCAATTCTTTTGTATATTCACAAGAATCAAATTTCTTTGTATCAAATTATGTAGAAAAAGAATATAAGAGATTTAATAAAATTCAAAATAAAGAAAATTTTTATTCTTTTATGAATCAACGCGCTACGCATCAAAAACCAAAGGTTTTTGGGAGAAGCGAACTGCCTTTTCAATTAACGCCTTGTTTACAGATTCATTATATTAGAGATAACACTAATAGATACATAAAAGCCAATTTATTAAATACTTTACCTACAAGTATTGAAAAGGGCGCTACTCCATTGTTTTTTGGGCAGAATCGAAGCGAAGAAGATGCCTCTCCACAGCGTTGGACAATTAAAGCACGAAGCATTTCTAATAAAAAGGAATTAAGAAGAGTGGCAGAGAGGGAGAAACGCGCGGTTGTTAAAGCAGAAGCGAAAGCCCAAATTTCAAAAAGTCTTGTATTCCCGCCTTCGGCATATGGTGCACTTAAAAAAGGTTGGGTTGTAATTCCAGCATCTTCTAAGCTGGAACTATGGAAATTGCATAAAAAAACAATTAACCCTGGACACGTTCTAATGGATAAAATGATTTTTAATACGCCACTATTAACAGAATGCTTTTTATTTCGCGACATTTTTAATATTGAAAAAATATCTCTTCCTAAATCTTTTTCTTTTGGTAGCCCCACGCTTCTTGCGGAGAAACGCGACGTTAATGGGTTATATTGGGTAAAAAATAATAAATCACGTTATTTTATGCCTTCACCGCAACCGGTTCAGAAACCTTCGGTTTTTGATGAGCTCTTGCGCTCCGCGCATGGATGCACCGATGCGCGAAGCGCACCCATGCATGCACCTGTCCCTTCGGGAGTGCAAGAAGCGCTACAAAAATCGGAGATTTTTGTAAGGAGTGCAAGAAGCGCAAGTGCAAGAAGCGCGGTTTTGGATGGGCAGAAGCGCGTAAAAGCGCAAATTGAATCAAACTCTTTAATAAAAAACAATGTAAAAATAGGCCTATTTATTCAACCTGTAGAAGAATATAAAAAAATGAGCAATTTTGAATTTAAAAACTATGTATATGAATCAAATTCAAATACTTTAAAAAATTCATGTAAAAACATTGAGTCGCTACAAAAATCGAAGATTTTTGTACCGGTTGAAAAATTGAATATAACACGCTTCGCTTCTCCTTTGATGCGCGGTTTTTGTAATGATTGCTTCGCATCTCGCCCTCCCTTCGGAGCTCATGCGAGAGGGAGAAGCGCTACAAAAATCGAAGATTTTTGTAAAACGAGAAATTCAAATATGTCTAAAAAACGTTCTATGTTAAAAGCTATTAAAAATCCAGGCATTTATTGGCTTTCAGCAAAGCTTCGTGCTAAAGCAATACAATCAAGAGTTAATCAATCTTTCGATTCTTTATTAAATTGGCAAAAATATAAATATAACTTATATAATAAACAAAATAGAACACTTCAACCTTTAGCAAAATTTACACAAAAAGATTTTTCCGTTTTTAGCGTTGCTCTTTGGACAGAACGTACAAAAGTTTTATTCGAGAAATATTTAAGTTCTTTAAGAAATTTCAAAGGCAGAAGTGAAGCAGTTTCTGCCTCATTTGGTACTTCTTCGCCAAAGGCGCAAAAGTCGCAGGCTAAGAAGGTCAAAGAAAAAGCGGTGCCTAATACAACTAAAAAATCGAGTATGCGTGGCTCGCTTCTACAAAATCCTACGGATTTTGTTGAGAAGCGCACTGGACTAAAATCAAATTTACCAGTTCAAAAACTGGTTCAAAAACCTACGGTTTTTGGGAGAAGCGAACTGCTTGACAAACCGCTTCTTCCATATGTTGTAAGTAGAAAACCTTTAAACTTATCTCCTTTTTTAATAAGTTTTGACAATTTTTCGCTTCTGCTTGAAAATCAACGATTAAGTAACCTAAGCGAAGACATAACCAATCAAAAAGACTCACTATTTAAACCTGTTCGTTACCAAAAAGTTTCTTTGAAACAAACTTTTACAAATCCTATTATAAGAAGAAGCGGTGCGCTTCAAAATTCGGCAGGGCCTTTGCGCTTCGCGCATGGGCTTGCACTCTTGAAGGGTGCGTCTCAAAAAGCTTTGCTTTTTGAACGCTACAAAATCGAAGATTTTGTAGCGGTGCATAGCGCGAATTTTGATAAAAACAAAAAAACAGCATACATTTTTGACAAAGTCAAAAATGTTGCGCTTGCACCTCTGCGTAAGGCGCTTCAAAAACCTCCAGGCCTTAAGTCGAAGGGAGTACAGAGCTCACAAAAAAATTTACACCCTGTTTTTGGCAAGGGAAAAGAAGCGTTGAATTTTGCAAAAAATGCGAATCGAAAAGAACCAAGCACAAAGATAAATCCAAATAATCCTAATAAAGGGTATTTTAATTTGTCTTTATCATATCAAACTTATATGGTTTCATATCCACCTATTTCTAAATTTGATTCTTTATTAGACCCATCATTAAATCAAAATCTTAACTCAATATTAAGTTTTTACTTAAATAAGTTGTCTCTTCAAAAACCAAAGGTTGTCAAAGGAAGAAGCAACGGCGTTTTTTTTGAAGACAAAGCGAAGCTTATCAAAAAAACGGACGTTTATCAAAAAGCTTTGCTTTTTGACTTGAAAGAACTTCCTTTGAAGAGAAGAAGCGCTACAAAACTTGGGAGAAGCGAACTGCCTTTAAAAGAAGAGACAAATCGCTTTTATTTTAATAGAAATAATTTAATTCAAAACGTTTTTGAAAGCCCATGTTTTTCATATAATTTAGCTTACCCTATCGATAAATTTACTTTATATAAAAAGGCGCAAATTTCTGGCGCAGATGGTAAAATGCAAAATACTCAATTCTTTTATTCATTCCCTAATAATTCTCTTTCAGGGAGCCGTGAAGAAATCCAATCAAATAAACCGTTTGCGCAAACAAATTACGCTAGCCCATTTATTGGTGAAGTAGTTTATACAAATAAGAATCTGCTTAATTTACCGCTTCGTCTCAAAAACCGAAGCTGTCAAAAACCGATGGTTGTCTTCAAAAAGCAAAGCTTTTTGACAAAAAACGGCGTTTTTTTTGAAGAATCGCGCACTGCAGGAGTTTCGCTTGGAAGAAGCGAAAATACACTAGATTCTTTAAGTTCTGAGAAGGTACCGCCTTTAAGTTATAGTTGTATGTTTTTAACACAAAAAGATCTTATTAGTTTTTATTTACCATCAAATAACTTAAAACAAAGTTTAAATATAAATTATGGGCAAAATTATCAAATTAATGATATTTTAGTAAAATTTTTAAATATGACAGAAAATACGGATTCTGAAAACATTATTAAACAATTAGAGTCATTTGTCAGCATTACTTCAAAAGATAAAACAGTAGTAAATACATTTACTAAAATGTTATCTAAAAGAAAAGATAACTTCTTGATTAAAATTGACAAATTAGAAGCTGGATTACCGCTATTTGCTGCATCTTCTTTTTCAAAAACGCAAAGTATTAATAAAGAAATAAAAAACCTAGATAATAAAAAACGCTTTGCTACAAAAATCGACGATTTTTGTACTTCCCATATGTCTTTATTAGGCGATTTTATTATGTATGGTGATCCTATTAACAATAACAAAAACGCTTTTGATAAAGGCGAAGACTTGCGTGAAGCGTCAGGAGAAAGTTTAGCAGCTATTTGTGCAAACGGTCAAATTATCCATTATAATAATAAAAAAATTACATTAAGACGTGGTCAACCTATTTTTATTTCACCTAAGTCAATTTTACATAAAAATGATGGTGAATTTATTGATCCTAAAACACCTGTAATTACTTTATCTTATCAAAAGTTAAAAACAGGAGATATTATTCAAGGGATTCCAAAAGTAGAACAATTTTTGGAAGCTCGAACAACGAAACGAGGGCGTTTATTCCGTGATAGTTTACCTTCTTTATTAAAAGCTTTATTTAACCGTTATCAATCGAAACTTCCTTTCGAATTAGCAGTTCGTCAAAGTTTTTATAAGATTCAACAAATTATTGTTGATGGTGTACAAAGAGTTTATAAATCACAAGGTGTTACTATTGCAGACAAACATTTAGAAGTCATTGTTAAACAAATGACTTCTAAAGTCCGTATTATAGATGGAGCACAAACTGGGTTTTTCCCAGGTGAAATTGTGGATCTAAATTTCGTCGAAAAAATCAATAAATTTTTAATCAAAAAAATAACATACGAGCCTCTTGTTCTAGGTATTACTCGTGCATCATTAGAAGTTGACAGCTTTTTATCCGCATCCAGTTTCCAACAAACTACACGCATTTTGAGTGAAGCTGCTATTTACAAGAAGAAGGATTTTCTAAAAGGTTTAAAAGAAAATGTTATTCTAGGAAATTTAATTCCAGCTGGTACTGGATATTTAGTAAATCAAGACGACATCTATTCAAAAATATAAGATTGTCTTCTTCGCCTACTCGCACAAATTCAAAACCCTTCCTTTGTTCTCTCGCTTCTCGCTACTCTCGCTTTTCTCGCTTCTCTCGCTTCTCGAGAAGCGAGAGAAGCGAGAGACTGCTGTCAAAAAAACCTAGGTTCTCAAAAACCTTCGGTTATCTTCAAGGAAGTTCAAAAAGCTTCGCGCTTCTTCTCAAAAAACCTACGGTTTTTTGGGGAAGAAGCGAGACTTGACATTTTTTTACTTTGTAAAAAAATGGATTTGCTTTTTTGTTCTTTCAAAGGAAGAAGCAACGTCGTTTTTTTTGGTGCTAACAAAAATCGAAGATTATCAAGTCTTTCAAAACCCAAAGGGTTTTGATAAGCAAAGCTTTTTTGTTCTTTCAAAAAAACGTAGTTTTTTTGATAACCGTAGGTTCTTTGAAAAAAACTACGTTTTTTTTGAAAGTACCGCGCTTCTCCCAAAAAGCGAAGCTTTTTGAAAAACCTACGGTTCTTTGAAAAAAAACGACGTTTTTTTTCAAAGAACTCTACATTGTCTCTTTCAAAAAAAACTACGTTTTTTTTGATAAGCGAAGCTTATCAAGTCTTTAAAAAAAAAAAAACAAAGTTTTTTTTTTGGTTCAAAGAACCGAAGGTTCTTTGAAAAAGCAAAGCTTTTTGTTCTTTCAAGTCAAAAAGCAAAGCTTTTTGGTTCAAAGAACCGAAGGTTCTTTGAAAAAAACTACGTGTTTTTTGATAACCGGAAGAATCGGTTCTTTGGTGCGCTCCTTGCACTTCAAAACCCTTTGGTTGCCTTGCCTTGCGCTTTTTGCACTTCAAATGCCTTGCCATGCGCAAAGCGCAAGGCAAGGCAACCAAAGGGTTTTGAAATGGTGCATGCATGGCAGGGCATTTGTGCTGACAAAAATCGCGTCAAAAACCGAAGGTTTTTGACGCGATTTTTGTTGCGCTTCTTGCACTTCAAAACCCTTTGGGTTTTGTGCGCATGCACTCGCACTCGCACTCGCACTCGCACTCGCACCTTTGGTGCGTAAGGTGCGTAAGGTGCTTCAAAAAACCAAAGGTTTTTTGAAAAGGTGCGTAAGGTGCTTCAAAAAACCAAAGGTTTTTTGAAAAGGTGCAAGCTGACAAAAATCGGGAGTTCAAAAACCGAAGGTTTTTGACGCGATTTTTGTAACGGTGCATGCATCGATGCATGCAAACCTACGGTTTTTTTGAAAGAACTTCTCATTTTTTACAAAGTAAAAAATGTATTCGCTTATCTTCAAAAAGCTTTGCTTTTTTGTTCTTTCAAAAAAAACTATGTTTTTTTTGATAACCTACGGTTCTTTCAAAAAAAACGACGTTTTTTTTTGAAAGAACTGCGCTATGAAAGGACAGTCGCTTCTCGCACCTTCATTTCACCTGTTCAAAAAAGAGAACCGAAGGTTTTTTAAAGGCATACAAAAATCGAAGATTTTTGTAGCACTGTCCTGTTCAAAAAAGAGTTCTTTCTTCAAAAAGCTTTGCTTTTTGTTCAAAGAACCTACGGTTCTTTGGTTCTTTCAAAAAAACGTACATTTTTTACTTTGTAAAAAATGTCAAGTTGTCTTCAAAAAAAACCAAAGGTTTTTTTTGACAAAGCAAAGCGTCTCTTCAAAAACCAAAGGTTTTTGACAAAGCGAATACATTTTTTTACAAAGTAAAAAAATGTCAAGTCTCTTTCAAAAAAAACGTAGTTTTTTTTGAAGAAGAAGCGCTTCGCTTTTTGAACTTCTTCAAAAAAAACTACGTTTTTATCAAAAAGCAAAGCTTTTTGAAGAAAGAACTTCTTCAAAAAAAACGAAGTTTTTTTTGAAAGAATTGATAAGCAAAGCTTTTTGGTTCAAAGAACCGAAGGTTCTTTGAAAAAAACGTAGTTTTTGTCAAAAAAGCAAAGCTTTTTGAAGATAACCGAAGGTTTTTGAGCCGAAGGTTTTTTTCCTACGTTTCGCCTACAGCGAATAGGCGCTACAAAAATCTTCGATTTTTTTAAAGGCGTATTTTTGAAGCAGAAGCGAATTGAATATATTAAACTCTTCTTCGCTAATTGCACTCCCTATTATACTTTCCTTTGGAAAGTAAAAGAAGGAAAAGGTGCAAGCTCGTGAAAGGAAGGTAAAGAAGGAGAAAACAAAACTTTGAAGATTCCAATTTTTATTTATAAAGTGTACAACTGCTTTTTTTCAAAATTGTAGATAAAAGCATAAAGTTGTACACTTTATACAATTCTATTATACAGAGAATTTCTTCAAATTTTATTTGACAAGAAACAATATAAATTCTATTATAAATAAAAACGTATTGGGGCGTCGCCAAGTGGTAAGGCAGCGGGTTTTGGTTCCGCCATTCGTAGGTTCGAATCCTTCCGCCCCAGTTTTGACAAATTCAAAAAAAACTTGCGCTTTGAGCATCCCTGAGCTTTTTAAAACCCTACGTGTTCTAAAAACTCTTCGTATCTTAAAAAAACGACGTTTTTTTAAGATACGAAGAGTTTTTGAAAGAAAGCTACTCTTCAAAATAAAGACGCTACGCTTGCACCGCTGCAGCGGTGCTCACAAAAAAAGCGCATCAAAGGGAGTTCAAAGGCAGTTCTTTCAAAAGGGAAGTTCTTTCAAAAAAACTACGTCTTGAATTTCTTAAAAAGAAATTCAATAACTTCTTCCTTTGATAAGCGAAGCTTTTTGAACTTCTCCTCGCCTTCGGCGTAAAACCTACGGTTTTTTGGAGTTCTTTCAATTCTTTCAATTCTTTAAAAAAAAAAACAAAGTTTTTTTTTTTTGACAAAGCAAAGCTTATCAAAAAAACAGAGTTTTTTTGAAAGAATTGAAAGAATTGAAAGAATTGAAAGAGACGTTGACATTATTGACAAAGTCCAAAAATGTAGGGCTGCGCTTTTTAAAAGCGCTGTGGATTGTAGAAGGCAAGTAGCGCAAAAATTAAATTTATTGTATTATATATATATATAAATATTAAATGGGTCGATGCCCGAGTGGTTAATGGGGGTGGATTGTAAATCCGCTGACGACGTCTACGTTGGTTCGAATCCGACTCGGCCCAATTAGAGTAAAATATAAAAGTAAAATGGCATTTTTGCAAGCTCTTTAAAATTAGTGCCCCTTCGGTTCGCCTCTGCGCTTGCACGCCCTGCCTTCGTTAGGTTATTCGCTTGCCTACGGTAACTCCTAAGGAGATGCGAAGAGCGCACCTATTAAAAAACGAGAAGTTCTTTCAATTCTTTCCAAAAACGCCGTTTTTTTGATAAGCAAAGCTTTTTTGTTCTTTTAAAAAAAACGTAGTTTTTTTGGTGCGCTCCTTGCACCGAAGGTGCATGCAAACCTAAGGTTCTTTGAAAAAAACGTAGTTTTTTATAAGCGAAGCGCTACAAAAATCTTTGATTTTTGTAGCGAAGCGAACTGCCTTTTGAAAGAACTGGTTTTTTTGGAGTTCTTTCAAAAAAAAAAACTACGTTTTTTTTGAGAAGTTCTTCAAAAAACCTACGGTTGTCAAAGAACCTTCGGTTCTTTGAACAAGGAAGTTCTTTCAAAAAAACTACGTTTTTTTGAAGAAGAAGCGCTTCGCTTTGTCAAAAACCTTTGGTTTTTGAAGAGACGCTTTGCTTTTTGACTTGAAAGAGACTTGACATTTTTTACAAAGTAAAAAATGGATTCGCTTATCAAGTCTTTCAAAAAAACGGCGTTTTTTTTGATAAGCTTTGCTTTTTGTTCAAAGAACCAAAGGTTCTTTGGTGCTAACAAAAATCGTCGATTATCTTCAAGTAAGTTCTTTCAAAAAAACTACGTTTTTTTGAGAAGTTCAAAAAGCAAAGCGTCTCAAAAAGCGAAGCTTTTTGAACTTCTCAAAAAACCTACAGTTTTTTGAAAGAGACTTGACATTTTTTACAAAGTAAAAAATGTATTCGCTTATCAAAAAAAAAACGTCGTTTTTTTTGGAAGAAGAAGCGAGACTTGACATTTTTTTACAAAGTAAAAAAATGTATTTGCTTTGTCAAAAAAAACCTTTGGTTTTTTTTGAAGACAAAAACGTAGTTTTTTTTGAAAGTACCGCTTCTTTAAAAAAACCTATGGTTTTTTGAAGAAGTTCAAAAAGCGAATACATTTTTTTACAAAGTAAAAAAATGTCAAGTCTCTTTCAAAAAAAACGTAGTTTTTTTTGATAAGCGAAGCTTTTTGAACTTCTTCAAAAAACCGTAGGTTTTTTGAAAGAGACGCTTTGCTTTTTGTTCTTTCAAGTCTTTCAATTCTTTCAATTCTTTAAAAAAAAAAAAACTTTGTTTTTTTTTTTTTGATAAGCTTTGCTTTGTCTTCAAAAAGCAAAGCGTCTCAAAAAGCTTCGCTTTTTGAACTTCCTTGACAAAAACCTTTGGTTTTTTTTGAAGACAAACTCTGTTTTTTTGAGAAGTTCTTTCAAAAAAAACGTAGTTTTTTTTTTGATAAGCGAAGATTTTTGAACTTCTCAAAAAACCTATGGTTTTTTGAAAGAGACGCTTTGCTTTTTGATAACCTACGGTTTTTTGATAACCGGAAGAATCGGTTCTTTGGTGCTTACAAAAATCTTCGATTTTTGTACCGCACTTCGTCCCTGCGCAAAGCGCAAGGGCCCAAAAAGCTTTGCTTTTTGATAAACCTACGGTTTTTTGAAAGAGACGAACTGCTTTTGAATTGACAGAGTGCAGCAGAAGTTCAAGACAAGAAGAACGGCGCAGACAAGTACAGCTAAGGCAAGAAGCGTAAGCTTTGCTTTTTTAAAGCAATTTGCTAAAATAATAATAAAATTATCGCCCATCGGGTCCGTCAAAGACGGATATGAATCTATTTACATAGACGAACAACAGGTATAAGTCAAAGAAATTAAAAAGGGCAGCGTGTCTCACAGAAGAAGCGCTTTTTGGTTCAAAGAACCTTCGGTTCTTTGAAAAACCATAGGTTTTTTGAAGAAAAAGCGCGGTTCTTTCTAAAAAACGTAGGCATACAAAAATCGTCGATTTTTGTAGCGCTTCTTTACAAAAATCGACGATTTTTGTAGCGCCTTACGCCTTCTGTCAAAAAACCTATGGGTTGCATGCACCGGTTACAAAAATCGGGAGAAGCGATTTTTGTATCGCTACAAAAATCGGGAGAAGCTATTTTTGTCAGCACAAATGCCTTCGGCAACCAAAGGGTTTTGAAGTGCAAGGAGCGCACCAAAAAGCAAATCCATTTTTTTACAAAGTAAAAAAATATCAAGTCTCTCCGTAGGAAAAAAACCAAAGGTTTTTCAAAGAACCGAAGGTTCTTTGAACCAAAAAAAACGTAGTTTTTTTGAAGACAAAGCGAATACATTTTTTTCCAAAGTAAAAAAATGTCAAGTCTCTTCAAAAAAAACGGCGTTTTTTTTGACAAGCGAAGCTTATCAAAAAAACCGTAGGTTTTTTTGAAAGAACTTCTCAAAAAAAATTACGTTTTATCAAAAAGCTTTGCTTATCAAAAAAAAAAACTTTGTTTTTTTTTTTAAAAAAAAACCAAAGAACCTACGGTTCTTTGAACCAAAAAGCTTTGCTTTTTGACTTGAAAGAACTTCTTCAAAAAAACGGCGTTTTTTTGAAAGACTTGAAAGAGTTCAAAAACCTTTGGTTTTTGAGAACAATGTGTTTTTTGAAAGAACAGGACAGCGCTACAAAAATCTTCGATTTTTGTATGCCTATTCGCCGTAGGCGAAAAGAAGGAAAAAAAAAGCTTCTTCCGGTTTTTGAACTGGTAGCGCTAACTTGAAAAAGCGCAAAGGCAGGGTTTTAACACCTTCATATTATTCACCGCTTCTGCCTTTTTGGATATCCTTTTCGTGCTTCTTCGCCTTCTACGAGTCAAAGGTGCACAGAAACTTATAAATTTCTTTATGGACTTATATAAAAAAAATAATAAAGTTAAATACTTAAAAAGCTTTATTATTAAATAAAATTTATTAATATTTTCAATTTCTTAAAAAAAAAAACTTATCTACATTTTTGACTGCTGCATACATTTTTTCTTCAATCTATCAAGTCAAAAAAACGGAGTTTTTTTGATAACCGTAGGTTGCTTCTTCTTGAAGCACCTTTTCGTCTCTTCAAAAAAAACGTAGTTTTTTTTGAAGACAAAAACGAAGAAGCGTTTGTTTTGAAAGAACCAAAAAGCTTTGCGCTTCTCCTCAAAAAAACTCCGTTTGTCTTCAAAAAAAACCTTTGGTTTTTTTTGACAAAGCTTTGCTTATCAAAACCCTTTGGTTGCCTTGCCTTGCGCTTCTTGCACTTCAAATGCCTTGCCATGCGCAAAGCGCAAGGCAAGGCAACCAAAGGGTTTTGAAATGGTGCATGCATGGCAGGGCATTTGAAAGAATTGAAAGAATTGAAAGAACTTCCTTTGAAGCGGTACAAAAATAGAAGATTTTTGTAGCCCTTTGGTGAGCACAAAAACAAGGGTAAGTGTGAATAATTAGTAAATTTTATTCCTAAAAATCTCTAACAAAAAATTGAAATATGAAAAGACAGACTAGAAAACTTACAACAACAAAACAAAAAAAACGTACTTACAGAGGAATTGTACACATTCAAGCTGGACATCACAATACAATTGTGACAATTACAAATATTCGTGGGGAAGTTTTATGTTGGAGTTCTGCAGGTGCTTGTGGATTTAAAGGAAAAAGAAAATCAACAGGATTTGCAGCAAAAAAAGCTGCAGAAGTTGCAGCTAAAAAATCGCGTGATTTTTTAATGAGAGAGGCAAAAGTACTAGTAACAGGTCCAGGCCAAGGTCGTGAAAGTGCTATTCGTGAAATTTTTAAAGCAGGCATTAAAGTAAATGTAATTCGTGAAAAAACAGGTATTCCACACAACGGTTGTCGTCCACCAAAACGCCGTCGTGTATAGATAGACAGTTTTTTCAATTCAAATAGCGGTTCTTTCAATTCTTTCAAGTCTTCCAAAAAAACAAAGTTTTTTTGGAAGACTTGAAAGAGACTTGACATTTTTTTACAAAGTAAAAAAATGTATTTGCTTTTTTTTCTTTCAATTCTTTCAGTTCTTTCAATTCTTTAAAAAACAAAAAAACTTTGTTTTTTGTTTTTTAAAGAATTGAAAGAACTTCTCAAAAAAACTACGTTTTTTTGAAAGACTTGATAATCTTCGATTTGTGTAACGGTGCAAGCCGTTGTTGAAAGAAAGAAGCAACTTCGATAACAACAAGGACAAGAATAAGAAAACACCAACAAAAACAAATAGAAAGATTTGCTAGATTTCTCTTAAAATAGATTGATTAAGCTATTTAAAGCAGAGAATAAATTTCTTGGGATATATCAGCAATTCTTAATGCAGAAGCGTTTTGAAATAAAAGTAATAAAGCTGTTATATTCTTTTATCTATAGAAATTATCTAGAAAACTTTAGCGAAAGTTTACTTATATATAATGTTTGATAAAAAAAAAATCCTACCCTTACGTTTTTTGCGCCTTACGCCTTCGGCGAAAAAACCGAAGGTTTTTCCTTCGTTTCGCCTACGGCGAATAGGCTTGCGCTATGCACCGTTACAAAAATCGACGATTTTTGTAGCGATACAAAAATCGGGAGTTCTTTCAAAAAAACGCCGTTTTTTTGATAACCTTCGGTTTTTGACGCGATTTTTGTCAGCACCCATATTCAATCTCCTATGGAGATTGAAGAAGGGAGTGCAAGCGCCAAAGTCAAAAATGTAGCGCTTTGCTTTTTGAAAGCATCGTCTTCTACGTACCTGTCGCCTATTCGCCTACGGCGAATAGGCGAACCGAAGGGTCTCAAAAAAAACGGCGTTTTTTTTTGAAGCGAGAAGGCGAGAATTGAAAGCAGTGAAATACAATAAAATACCAAGAATTTATCCCATAAGTTCTTGGTGTATGCTTTCTTTATTTAGAATTTTTAATGAATTTTCGCGTACATTTTTTACTTTGTAAAAAATGTAGCGCTTCATCAAAAACCTTCGGTTTTTGAACTCCTACCTTTTAGCAGGAGACGCTACCTACCTTTGGCAAGGTAAGGAATTGTGCGCTGCATACATTTTTTACTATGTCAAAAATGGAGCGCTACAAAAATATCGTGCTTGCACTTGCGCTTCTTGCACTCCTTACAAAAATCTCAGATTTTTGTAGCGCTTCGCTTCGCCGTAGGCGAAAGGGTGCGCTTCTTGCACCTTTGGTGCATGCGTCGGTGCATTCACCGAAGGGGCCGGTGCATAGCACGCTTCTTCTCCTGCCCTTCGCCTTTCAAAAACCTTAGGTTTTTTCTCGCACTTCAAAACCCAAAGGGTTGTGAAACGGCGCTTCAAGTCAAAAAAACGTAGTTTTTTTGATAACCTTCGGTTTTTTGACAGAAGGCTTGCGCTGTCCTGTTCTTTCAAAAAAAACTACGTTTTTTTCAAAAAGCAAATACATTTTTTTACAAAGTAAAAAAATGTCAAGTCTCTCCGTAGGAAAAAAACCAAAGGTTTTTGATAAAGCGAATCCATTTTTTTACAAAGTAAAAAAATGTCAAGTCTCTTTCAAGTCTTTAAAAAAAAAAAACAAAGTTTTTTTTTTTTGATAAGCAAATACATTTTTTTACAAAGTAAAAAAATGTCAAGTCTCTTTCAAAAAACCGTAGGTTTTTTGGTGCTTTTCTCGCACCTTCGGTGCGGAGCAGGCGAACGAAGGCAAAAATCTTCGATTTTTGTACCGCTTCTTTCAAAAAAACGTAGTTTTTTTGAGAAGTTCAAAAAGCTTCGCTTTGTCAAAAACCAAAGGTTTTTGAAGAGACGCGAAGCTTTTTGAAAAACCTTCGGTTCTTTGGTGCGCTCCTTGCACCGGTGCGCGTAGCGCAAGTGCATGCAAACCTACGGTTTTTTGAGAAGAAGCGCGAATACATTTTTTACAAAGTAAAAAATGTCAAATCTCTTTCAAGTCTTTCAAAAAAACTACGTTTTTTGAAGAAGTTCAAAAAGCGAAGCGCTTCTTCTTCAAAAAACCTATGGTTTTTTGAAAGAGACGCTTTGCTTTTTGATAACCATAGGTTTTTTGACAGAACTTCCTTGATAAAAACTACGTTTTTTTTTTGAAAGAACTTCCCTTTTGAAAGAACTGCCTTTGAACTCCCTTTGATGCGCTTTTTTTTTACTTGAAGAGTAGGCTAAGAAGTTCAACAGAGAAGAAACAGTGAAGATGAAGAGAAGGCTCTTTCAAAAAACTGCGCGTTCAAGATTCTTTAAAGCAAAGAAGCGCTAGAAATAAAGCAATCTGCGCCTTTGGTTAGTACATTTTTTACAAAGTAAAAAATGTCAAGTAGGGGATCGTGAAAAAGGAACGATAGATATTATATAACGTTAAAACAATAAATTATGTATAATAAAATAATAATTCTAATTATTTGACAGCCCCTTCGTTTTTTCGCCGACGGCGCAAGGCGTACAAAATCTTTGATTTTTGTAGCGCCTTACGCCTTCTACGCACCTTTTCAAATGCCCTGCCATGCATGCACCATTTCAAAACCCTTTGGTTGCCTTGCCTTGCGCTTTGCGCATGGCAAGGCATTTGAAGTGCAAAAAGCGCAAGGCAAGGCAACCAAAGGGTTTTGAAGTGCGAGAAAAGCACCAAAAAAAAAACGTAGTTTTTTTTAAAGAACAGGACAGCGCTACAAAAATCGAAGATTTTTGTATGCCAAAGTAAAAAATGTCAACGTCAAATTTAACGATACCGAAGGTACCGGGTGTATATAAAATGCCTAGCATTTTAGATAATTTTTGTAGTAAAACAATAAATTCGCAAAGTTTTATTTGCAGAGAAAAAGAAACGCAGGAGTAAGAAACTATTATGGCAACAAAGCTGTTTCCGAAATTTAGTCAAGGTCTAGCACAAGACCCTAGTACGCGTCGAATCTGGTTCGGGCTTGCTGTAGCTCATGACTTTGAAAGTCATGATGGTATGACAGAAGAAAATCTTTACCAAAAGATTTTCGCATCTCACTTTGGTCAATTAGCTATTATCTTTTTATGGACATCAGGGAATTTATTTCACGTAGCATGGCAAGGTAACTTTGAACAATGGGTAACTGACCCAGTTCATGTTCGTCCAATTGCTCACGCTATTTGGGATCCACACTTCGGTCAACCTGCTGTTGATGCATTTACTCGTGGTGGCGCATCAGGTCCTGTAAACATTGCGACTTCTGGGGTGTACCAGTGGTGGTACACTATCGGTTTACGCTCTAACCAAGAATTATATGTAGGTTCTGTATTTTTAGCATTAGTTTCAGCAGTTTTCTTATTTGCTGGCTGGTTACACTTACAACCTAACTTCCAACCTTCATTATCTTGGTTCAAAGACGCTGAATCACGTTTAAACCACCACTTAGCTGGTTTATTTGGTGTAAGTTCATTAGCTTGGACTGGTCACTTAATTCACGTTGCTATTCCAGAAGCTCGTGGTCAACACGTAGGCTGGGATAACTTCTTATCAGTTTTACCACACCCACAAGGTTTAGCTCCTTTCTTCTCAGGGAACTGGGCAGCATATGCTCAAAACCCAGATACAGCATCACACGTATTTGGTACATCTGAAGGTGCAGGTACTGCTATTTTAACTTTCTTAGGTGGTTTCCACCCACAAACTCAAAGTTTATGGTTAAGTGATATGGCTCACCACCACTTAGCTATTGCTGTAATCTTTATTGTTGCTGGTCACCAGTACCGTACTAACTTTGGTATCGGTCACCGTCTACAAGCTATCTTAGACGCTCACCGTGCTCCTAGTGGTAATCTTGGTGAAGGTCACAAAGGTTTATTCGACACTGTAAATAACTCTTTACACTTCCAATTAGGTTTAGCTTTAGCTTCTGTTGGTACAATCACTTCATTAGTTGCACAACACATGTACTCATTACCACCATACGCTTATTTAGCTATTGACTTCACAACTCAAGCTTCGTTATACACTCACCACCAATACATTGCAGGCTTCATCATGACAGGTGCGTTTGCTCATGGTGCTATTTTCTTTATTAGAGATTACGATCCAGAACAAAACAAAGGGAACGTTTTAGCTCGTATTCTTGATCACAAAGAAGCTATCATTTCACACTTAAGCTGGGTATCTTTATTCTTAGGTTTCCACACTTTAGGTTTATACGTTCACAACGACGTTGTACAAGCATTTGGTACTCCAGAAAAACAAATCTTAATTGAGCCTGTTTTTGCACAATGGATTCAATCTGCTCATGGTAAATCATTATATGGTTTTGATTTATTATTAAGTTCTTCTTCTAGTGTTGCTTTCTCTGCTGGTCAGAGCTTATGGCTTCCTGGTTGGTTAGACGCTATTAATAGCAACCAAAACTCTTTATTCTTAACTATTGGCCCTGGTGACTTCTTAGTACACCACGCTATTGCATTAGGTCTTCACACTACAACTTTAATTCTTGTAAAAGGTGCTTTAGACGCTCGTGGTAGTAAACTATTCCCAGATAAGAAAGATTTTGGTTACAGCTTCCCTTGTGATGGTCCTGGTCGTGGTGGTACTTGTGACATTTCAGCTTATGATGCTTTCTACTTAGCAGTATTCTGGATGTTAAACACAATTGGTTGGGTAACGTTCTACTGGCACTGGAAGCACTTAACACTTTGGCAAGGTAACGTTGCTCAGTTTGATGAGTCTTCAACATACTTAATGGGCTGGTTAAGAGACTACTTATGGTTAAACTCTTCTCAATTAATTAACGGTTACAACCCATTTGGTATGAACAGTTTATCAGTGTGGGCATGGGTATTCCTTTTCGGTCACCTTGTATATGCTACAGGATTCATGTTCCTAATTTCATGGCGTGGTTACTGGCAAGAGTTAATCGAAACTCTAGTTTGGGCTCACGAAAAAACTCCTTTAGCTAACTTAGTTTACTGGAAAGATAAACCAGTTGCTTTATCAATCGTACAAGCACGTTTAGTAGGTTTAGCACACTTCTCTGTTGGTTACGTATTCACTTATGCTGCTTTCTTAATCGCTTCGACTTCAGGTAGATTCGGTTAAAAAAATATCAATAAAAAACAAGCGGCGTTACATATTTTACAAAGTAAAATATGTCAACTTCATAATTCTTTAGGAAGAAGTTGACATATTTTACTTTGTAAAATATGTAACGTAGTTTTTTTGATAAGCGAGAAGTTCTTTCAATTCTTTCAGTTCTTTCAAAAAAACGGAGTTTTTTTGAGAAGTTCTTTCAAAAAAAACTTAGTTTTATCAAAAAGCAAAGCTTATCAAAAAAAAAACTTTGTTTTTTTTTTTTTAAAGACTTGAAGAAGTTCAAAAAGCTTCGCGCTTCTTCTCAAAAAACCTACGGTTGTCAAAGAACCTTCGGTTCTTTGAACAAGGAAGTTCTTTCAAAAAAACGTAGTTTTTTTGATAAGCTTCGCTTTGTCTTCAAAAAAAACGTAGTTTTTTTTGACAACCAAAGGTTTTTTTCCTACGGAGAGACTTGACATTTTTTTACTTTGTAAAAAAATGTATTTGCTTATCAAAAAAACTACGTTTTTTTGAAAGACTTGAAAGAGACTTGACATTTTTTACAAAGTCAAAAATGTAGTTACTTTTGAATTAAAGCGTATAAGGCGTAGAAAGAAACAAATAAAGATTTTTTAATAGATATAACATTTAAAGGTTATGCTAATATTATCTTTCCTTGGAAAGTGAAAGATAAAACCCCGTATGGGTTTTAACTTGACATTTTTTACTTTGTAAAAAATGGAATCGCTTCTTCTTTTTTTAAAGAAAATGGGGGAAATTCTTTTTTGATCTTTTATGACATATATTTTTTTACTTATTTTTATTATAAAAGGAAAGTCCGGTTTTGTTTTTGTTGAAAGCTTTCCTTACCTGTAGAGTAGGTTAGACTGATTCTCACACTCTCCGTTCCTATGTGCCGGATATCTTCAAAGAAGTTTAAAAAGCGAATACATTTTTTTACTTTGTAAAAAATGTAGCGTCTCTTTCAAGTCAAAAAGCAAAGCTTTTTGATAAAACGTAGTTTTTTTTGAGAAGTTCTTTCAAAAAAAACGTAGTTTTTTTTGATAAGCTTCGCTTTTTGAGACGCGAATCCATTTTTGACTTTGTAAAAAATGTCAAGTCTCTTTCAAAAAACCATAGGTTTTTTGATAAGAAGCGCTTCGCTTTTTGAACTTCTCAAAAAAACCGTAGGTTTTTTTGAAAGAACTTCTCAAAAAAACGTAGTTTTTTGAAAGAACTTCTTTGAAGATAACCGGTTCAAAAACCGGTTCTTTCAAAAAGCAAAGCTTTTTGATAACCGGAGGTTTTTGACGGGATTTAGCTTCTTCTCCAAAAGGAAGTTCTTCAAAAAAACTACGTTTTTTGATAAAGCGAATACATTTTTTTCTTTGTAAAAAATGTACGTAGTTTTTTTTTTGATAAGTTCTTTCTTCAAAAAGCTTTTTGGGCCCTTCTTCAATCTCCATAGGAGATTGAATATGGGTGGCTTGCGCTTCGCTACAAAAATCTAAGATTTTTGTAAAGAAGCGCTACAAAAATCGAAGATTTTTGTATGCCTGTTCTTTCAAAAAAACCTTTTTTTTTTGGTGCGCTCCTTGCACTTGCGCTTCTTGCACTTCAAAACCCAAAGGGTTTTGTGCGCATGCACTCGCACCAAAGGTGCGTAAGGTGCAAGCTGACAAAAATAGAAGATTTTTGTAACGGTGCATGCACCGAAGGGACCGGTGCATGCAAACCGAAGGTTGTAAAAAAAAAACTACGTTTTTTTGAAGAAAGGCGTTCAAAAATCGAAGATTTTTTATGCACCGATGCATGCACCGTTACAAAAATCTCGTCAAAAACCGAAGGTTACCAAAAAAACGGCGTTTTTTTGAAAGAACTCCCGATTTTTGTTAGCTTGCACCTTTTCAAAAAACCTTTGGTTTTTTGAAGCACCTTACGCACCTTTTCAAAAAACCTTTGGTTTTTTGAAGCACCTTACGCACCTTTTCAAAAAACCTTTGGTTTTTTGAAGCACCTTACGCACCTTACGCACCAAAGGTGCGAGTGCGAGTGCGAGTGCGAGTGCGAGTGCGAGTGCATGCGCACAAATGCCTTGCCATGCATGCACCTGTCCCTTCGGTTTAAAACCCAAAGGGTTTTGAAGTGCGCAAAGCGCAAGGCAAGGCAACCAAAGGGTTTTGAAGTGCAAGAAGCGCAAGCCTGTCCGTAGGAAAAACCGAAGGTTTTTCCTACGGGCAGGCGAAGAAGAAGAAGCGCGCTACATTTTTGACTTTGTCAAAAATGTATGCAGCAGTCAAAAATGGAAAGGTAACAAAATAAAAATTCATATAAGAAATTATATAAACTGCTAAATAATGAGTTTACAAAATGATTTAGCAAATTATTCTTTTTTCAGTTTATTAGTATCAATGATTTTATATTGGGCTAGTACTTTATTTGGAGAAGAACTTTCTTCTGCTCCTCTTGCGCTTCGCGCAAGGGTTGCACCCATGCATGCACCAGTCCCTTCGGTGCATGCACCGGTTCAAAACCCTTTGGGTTTTGAAGTGCAAGAAGCGCAAGTGCAAGAAGCGCAGAGCAAAGGGCTTCAAAACCCTACAGACCCGTCGAAGGCTATAAAAAACCGAAGGTTCTTCTTCTTCAAAAAAATAAAAATTTGGAAGAAAGAGGTTCTTCTTAAAAGGCAGAAGCTAAGCGCTTCTTACACTCCCTTGCGCTTCGCGCATAGGACTAGTGCAAGCGAACTCTTTTTTGATAAAAACACTTCTGTTTTTAATGAAAATAGTCAAAAACTAAAAAAGGAAGAGGCTGGACTTAGCAAAGCCTATAGCCCACAAAACTGGTTTGCTATTCAAAATTTAGCTAGATATGGAATCATTGTTTCTAATATTTTATTAGGTCTTTTATTAATTTTACGCTGGAAAGAGTCTGGACATTTTCCATTAAGTAATTTATATGAATCCTTAATGTTTTTATCTTGGTGTTTTACTGGGCTTTATCTTTTTATTGATTTTGGATCTGATTTGCGTGACGCTTCTCTTTATCAAAAACCTACCCGTGCTGAAGGTCAGAAGGATAAAAACGATAAAAACATTCGATTTTCTCGTTTAAGTTTGTCAAAAAACACGAGACAACTATTAGGCGCTATTACAACACCAAGTGCTTTATTAACAAATGCTTTTGCTACTTTTACATTACCTAAAGAAATGCAAGAAGCAACTCCTTTAGTACCCGCATTACAATCAAATTGGTTAATGATGCATGTTACTGTTATGGTATTAAGTTATGCCGCTTTAATTTTAGGTTCATTATTATCAATTGCTTTTCTAATTGTTACTGCCTTTGCCGGAGGCAAAGAAAGCGAAGGAAAAGAAGCTAAACTAAAAGAATATCAAAACACCACTGCGCTTCTTAAAAAACCGGTTCTCGCACTCCCTTGCGCTTCTTGCACTCCCGAAGGGACCGGTGCATGCATTGGTGCAAGCGAAGCACGCTTCTTCGCCTTTTCCCCTCTGCGCCCTGCACTTGCGCTTCTTGCACTTCAAAACCCTTTGGGTTTTGAACCGAAGGGTGCGCTTCTTGCACCTTTGGTGCATGCGTCGGTGCATGCACCGAAGGGATTGGTGCAAGCCTACGACTTTCAAAAACTTACAGTTTTGTTGAATATCGCTTCAGTTAAAAAAACCGCTTCTTCTCATTTTTTGAAAGCCTTCTCTTGGCAAGGCGAAGATATTAAACAAAAACAGAAGCAATTTGCATTTTCAGTACAAGCAGCTTATGCACTCCCATGCGCGAAGCGCAAGGGTGCGTCTCAAAATTGGAACATTTCACCTCGCTTCTCCCTTCTAGCTATAACTTTAGATAATTTAAGTTACAGGATTTTAGGAATTGGCTTCCCTTTGTTAACCATTGGAATTCTATCAGGTGCTGTATGGGCAAATGAAGCTTGGGGTTCTTATTGGAGTTGGGATCCAAAAGAAACATGGGCACTATTAACCTGGTTAATTTTCGCCATTTATTTACATACTCGTTTATCAAAAGGATGGGAAGGTAAAAAACCAGCTATTATAGCTTCTTTAGGTTTTGTTATTGTATGGATTTGTTATTTAGGCGTTAACTTACTTGGAGAAGGTCTACATAGTTATGGTTGGATAAGCTCTACTTAAAAAAAGAAACGCTTCTCTTCTTCAGCGCGCCTGTCGCCATTCAAAAACCTTCGGTTTTTAACAGCCTTCTGTCAAAAAACCAGAGGTTTTTTGAAGCACCGTTACAAAAATCGGGAGTTCAAAAACCGAAGGTTTTTGACGCGATTTTTGTAACGGTGCATGCATAGGTGCATAAAAACCGGAGGTTCTTTGGTGCGCTCCTTGCACCGGTGCGCGTAGCGCAAGTGCATGCAAACCTCCGGTTTTTTGATAAGCGGTTCTTAAAAAAACTTTGTTTTTTGATAAACCGGAGATTTTTATGCACTTGCGTCTCTTCAAAAAAAAACTACGTTTTTTTTTGTTCTTTCAAAAAAACAAAGTTTTTTTGAAAACCTTCGGTGCATGCACCGTTACAAAATCTTCGATTTTGTAGCGATACAAAAATCGGGAGTTCTTTCAAAAAAACGCCGTTTTTTTGATAACCTTCGGTTTTTGACGCGATTTTTGTCAGCACCCTTCGGTGCATGCACCGTTACAAAATCTTCGATTTTGTAGCGGTGCATGCATCGGTGCAAAAAGCGCTTTTTGAACTTATTCAAAAAAAACGGCGTTTTTTTTGAAGAGACAATTTTTGTAGCGTTCTTTCAAAAAACCGTAGGTTTTTTTGGTTCAAAGAACCGAAGGTTATTTGAAAAAGCAGAGCTTATCAAAAAACCTCCGGTTTTTTGAAAGAGAAGGCGAGGCGTAAAAAACGTCAACTTCTGCTTTTTGAAAAAAAAGGAAGAAATTGAAAGAAAGAAGCAATTAACTGCTTTTTTATTGTATTTATATAGAAATGCTACAAAAGAAGGGTCTTCAAAAAAAACCTTTGGTTTTTTTGACAAAGCGTAATCTACGATTTTCAAAGCAAAAAATATATGCTATCCTTATATATTCTTATTTAATTTTTGTGTAAGCCTTCCTTCAGAGAAGCTTAGCTCTACGCAAAGTTCAAAATTTCCTAAAAATGCAAATTTCAATAGGACTGATTTATTTTAAAACCCAGGAAGGGTTCCTTTTTGGATGTGCAATTCTTTTACAAAGCGCTTCTTGCACCGTTACAAAAATCTTCTATTTTTGTAGCGTAGCGCAAGTGCATAAAAACCGAAGGTTATCAAGTCTTTCACAAAAACGGAGTTTTTATCAAAAAGCAAAGCTTTTTGAAGATAAGCAAAGCTTTTTGGTTCTTTCAAAAAAACGTAGTTTTTTTGATAACCGAAGGTTCTTTGAAAAAAACGGAGTTTTTTTGAAATAACTCAAAGGCAGTTCTTTCTTCAAAAAGCAAAGCTTTTTGAAGAAAGAACTGCCTTTTGGTGCTAACAAAAATAGTCGATTATCTTCAAAAAGCAAAGCTTTTTGACAAAAACGTAGTTTTTTAGAAAGTACCGCGCTTCTTGCACCTTACGCACCTTAAATTGGGAGTTCAAAAACCTTCGGTTTTTGACGCGATTTTTGTCAGCACCCATATTCAATCTCCTATGGAGATTGAAGAAGGGAGTGCAAGAAGCGCTACAAAAATCGGAGATTTTTGTAAGGAGTGCAAGCGCTACATTTTTGACAAAGTCAAAAATGTATGCAGCTGTAAAAAATGTAGCGGTTAAAAAAAAAACGAAGAAATTAAAAAAAACAAAAACTTTAAGCAAAAGTAGGAACTTGGTTTTTTTAAATAAACTCTATAAAAAGCACTGATAAGTCGAGATTTTTTATCTCGTATTTGTATTCTTGTTACATTTTACTTCGGAACTTCGGCACTTCAGATTATTATTTTAGTAATTTTTGTGCTATTGTTGTTCTTCTTCTATAAGTGTCCTACACCTCTGCACGCCCTACCCTTCCATGCATGCACTTGCGCATGCACTCGCACTCGCACCTTACGCACCAAAGGCGCGAGTGCGTAAGGTGCTTCAAAAAACCAAAGGTTTTTTGAAAAGGTGCAAGCTGACAAAAATCGTCGATTTTTGTAACGGTGCAAGAAGCGCAAGGCAAGGCAAGGGTGCGTCTCAAAAAGCGAAGCGTCTCTTTCAAGTCAAAAAGCAAAGCTTTTTGTTCTTTAAAAAAAAACGTAGTTTTTTTTGAAAACCTTCGGTTCTTTGACAACCGTAGGTTTTTTGAGAAGAAGCGCGAATACATTTTTTACAAAGTAAAAAATGTCAAGTCTCTTTCAAGTCAAAAAGCAAAGCTTTTTGTTCAAAGAACCGAAGGTTCTTTGACAACCGTAGGTTTTTTGATAAGCGAAGCGTCTCTTCAAAAACCTTTGGTTTTTGACAAAGCGAAGCGTCTCTTTCAAAAAACCATAGGTTTTTTGATAAGCGAAGCTTATCAAAAAAAACTCCGTTTTTATCAAAAAGCAAAGCTTTTTGAAGAAAGAACTTCTCAAAAAAACTCCGTTTTTATCAAAAAGCAAAGCTTTTTGAAGAAAGAACTTCTTCAAAAAAACGGCGTTTGTCTTCAAAAAAAACCAAAGGTTTTTTTTGACAAAGCAAAGCTTTTTGAATTGAAAGAACTTCTAAAAAAAAAAACTACGTTTTTTCAAAGAACCTACGGTTATCAAAAAAACGTAGTTTTTTTGAAAGAACCAAAAAGCAAAGCTTTTTCAAAGAACCTTCGGTTCTTTGAACCAAAAAAACGCCGTTTTTTTGAAAGACTTGATAATCTTCGATTTTTGTAACGGTGCAAGCGGTTATTAAAAAAAAGAAAATTATACAAAATGTTATTCAAATAGAAGTGTTATTAAATCCATTAAAAAGAAGTAAAAAGAATCTCTAGCTCCCCTCAACTCGCCTTTGGCACGGTGTCCTGCGGCAAGGGTAAGGAATGGCGAAAGGAGATCCTTTTTGTAATTTGTAACAAAAAAAAAGAAAAATTCATATGACATCAATTCTTCAAGTTGCATTACTTGCTTTAATTTTAGTTTCATTTGCATTAGTTGTAGGTGTACCTGTAGTTTTTGCATCACCTAACGGATGGACTGAAAACAAAGGCGTAGTTTTTTCAGGTTTAAGTTTATGGTTTTTATTAGTTTTTGCTGTAGGAATTTTCAACTCTTTTGTAGTTTAATGTCTTTGAAATGCAGCTGTCATTAAAACTATATGTTCTATTTATCCCTTCGCTCCCTTCTTTCCCTTTCTAAAGAAAGGCAAACAGGAGTCGGTGTCTCAAAAAGCGGAGCGCTTCTTCTTCAAAAAAAAAAACGTAGTTTTTTTCAAAGAACCGTAGGTTATCAAAAAAACGTAGTTTGTCTTCAAAAAAAACCAAAGGTTTTTTTTGACAAAGCAAAGCTTATCAAAAAAAAAAAAACAAAGTTTTTTTTTTTTTTAAAGAATTGAAAGAACAAAAAAGCTTTGCTTTTTGAATTGAAAGAACGCTACAAAAATCGAAGATTTTTGTACGCCTTTCAAAAAATAGAACCGAAGGTTTTTTTTTCCTGCGCCTTGGCATGCACCGTTACAAAAATCGTCGATTTTTGTCAGCTTGCACCTTTTCAAAAAACCTTTGGTTTTTTGAAGCACCTTACGCACCTTTTCAAAAAACCTTTGGTTTTTTGAAGCACCTTACGCACCAAAGGTGCGAGTGCGAGTGCGAGTGCGAGTGCGAGTGCGAGTGCATGCGCACAAATGCCTTGCCTTCGGTTGCCTTGCCGAAGGCAGGGCATTTGAAGTGCGAGAAAAGCACAAAAAAAAACATTGTTTTTTTGTGAAAGAACAGGCGAGGACAGGCTTGCGCTATGCACTGGCCCCTTCGGGAGTGCAAGCGCCAACGAAGGAAAAAACCTAAAGTTTTTATGACACTATTAAACTTTAAAAAGATATGCATAAAACTATCCTTATTGTGCTATTTTTATTATAGGACTGATTTTCCTTTGAAATCCTTAAAGGTTCTGCTTTTTTGAGAGAAATACTTTTACAAATATAAAAGATTTGCTGCAGCTATTGTGCCAGCGCTACAAAATCGCTGCACGATTTTTGCGCGTTACTTTTTCAAAAAAAAAACGACGTTACATATTTTACAAAGTAAAATATGTCAACGCTCCTCTCGCTTCTTGTTCAATCTCCTATGGAGATTGAAGAAGACTGTTCAAAAAAGAGAACCGAAGGTTTTTCAAAAAGCTTTGCGCTTCTTCTCAAAAAACCTACGGTTTTTTGAAAGAAGCGGTACTTTCAAAAAAAACGTAGTTTTTTTTGATAATCTTCTATTTTTGTCAGCACCAAAAAAAACGCCGTTTTTTTTGAAGAAAGGCGCTGGAAAAAAAAGCGTTTCTTCAAAAAAAACGCCGTTTTTGTCAAAAAGCAAAGCTTTTTGAAGATAACCGAAGGTTTTTGACAGCCACAAAAATCGCGCTTCGCTTATCAAAAAACCTACGGTTTTTTGATAAGCGAAGCGCGTTATTTTTGATAACCTGTGGTTTTTTGAGAACCCGCTTCTACATTTTTGACAAAGTCAAAAATGTAAACAGGTTCTCTTTTTTGAAGCGGTGCAAAGCGCAGCTCTTGATGCGTAGAGCAGCAAACAATTTGCTGCAGCTATTTTTCAATGAAATTCTCACTATTATTCACATCGCCTTTTAAAAAACCGCTTCTTGCACTCCCATATTCAATCTCCTATGGAGATTGAAGAAGGGTTCGCCTGTCCGTAGGAAAAAAACCTTCGGCTCAAAAACCTTCGGTTTTAAAACTCTTTTTTGAAAGGCGTACAAAAATCGAAGATTTTTGTAACGGTGCATAAAAATCTCCGATTTTTATGCACTTGCGTCTCTTTCAAAAACCTACGGTTTTTTTTAAAGAACGCTACTTTCAAAAAAACTACGTTTTTTTTGATAATCTTCTATTTTTGTTGCGTCTCTTCAAAAAAAACGGCGTTTTTTTTGGTTCAAAGAACCGAAGGTTCTTTGAAAAAGCTTTGCTTATCAAAAAAAACTACGTTTTATCAAAAAGCAAAGCGTCTCTTTCAAAAAACCGTAGGTTTTTTGAGAAGAAGCGCTTCGCTTTTTGAACTTCTTCAAAAAAACTACGTTTTTTTGAAAGACTTGATAATCGTCGATTTTTGTAACGGTGCAAGAAGCTTTTTTTAAAGCGCTTAAATGTGAAGAAGATAATATCTTTAATTTTTATCCCTTAAAAATGGAAGTAAACATTCTTGGATTAATTGCTACAGCTTTATTTATTATTATCCCAACTTCATTCCTTTTAATTCTTTATGTAAAAACAGCAGCTACTGAAAACGCATAAGGTTTTAAATTTTAGATTTATTCACGCAAGCCTCGCCTTTTACGATCCTATAATTACGCTTCTTGAATCTTCTTTAGCTTCGCGATTCTGTTCGCCTTTTGCGAAGAAGCAAAGAAGTGAAGAGTTGGTGTAGTCAAAAATCTGCAGGGAGTTCGCTTCTTATCAAAAAAAAAAAACTACGTTTTTTTTTTAGAAGTTCTTCAAAAACCTTTGGTTTTTGATAAAGCGAATACATTTTTTACTTTGTAAAAAATGTCAAGTCTCTTTCGATTCTTTTAAAAAAAACGCCGTTTTTTTGATAAGCGGTTCTTTCAAAAAAAAACGGCGTTTTTTTTTATAACCTTCGGTTTTTGAACTCCCTCAAAAAAACGTCGTTTTTTTTGATAATCTTCGATTTTTTCCTTCGTTGGCATGCACCGTTACAAAATCGAAGATTTTGTAGCGATACAAAAATCGGGAGAAGCTATTTTTGTAACGGTGCTTCAAGTCAAAAAGCAAAGCTTTTTGTTCTTTCAAAAAAAACTACGTTTTTTTTGAAAACCTTCGGTTCTTTGACAACCTCTGGTTTTTTGACAGAAGGCTGTCAAAAACCGAAGGTTTTTGAATGGCGAAAGCACAAAAAAAAAACCGTAGTTTTTTTAAAGAACAGGACAGCGCAAGTCGAAGATAAGCGGTTTTTAAAGTGCAAGCACAATAAAAAAAAACACAACAGATCGTCTTTTACGCTTCTTTAGTGTTAGTGCCGAAGGCAAACGTAGATAATTATAAAACAACACATTATATTTAATAAACACATATATATATAAGTTTAGGATATTATTCCTTTATATTTCTTTGAATTTTGGCTTGTTTAACAAAACGAAATGATTTTGTTCTTTCTCGCCTCGCCTCTTCGCTTTGCCTAAGGCGTACAAAAATCGAAGATTTTTGTAGCGAATAGGCGTAAAAACTTTTTTTTTAGTTCTTTTTCAGCGCTATGCACCTCTCCGTAGGAAAAAAACCCAAAGGGTTTTTCCTACGGAGAGGTGCATAGCACAAGCCTGCCTTGCCTAGCCTTCTGTCAGTTCAAAAGAGGAGCGCTACATTTTTGACAAAGTAAAAAATGTACGCCCTTTTTCCCTTTCGAAAGAAACAGAAACAGGAGACATAGACCTCGCACAAGCTTGCATTGAAGGGGTAACGTAGAAATGAATATTAATAATTTTTGTTTAAACATACTAATGGCAAAAAAAAGTATGATTCAGCGTGAGTTAAAACGACAACGCCTTGTAATGAAATATGCTAAGAAAAGAGAAGAATTAAAAAAAGCTTTAAAAGCTACTAATATCTTAAAAGAAAAACTAGCTTTACATAGAAAATTACAACAATTACCTAAAAATAGTGCATTTGTAAGATTACACAATCGTTGTATGATTACAGGTAGACCTAAAGGTTACTTTAGAGATTTTGGTTTATCACGACACGTACTACGTGAAATGGCTCACCAAGGTTTATTACCAGGTGTACAAAAATCAAGTTGGTAATTTTCAACTCGATCTTTCTATTTCGTGCTTCTTGCACTCCCATATTCAATCTCCTATGGAGATTGAAGAAGGGTTCGCTTATTCGCCTTACGCCTTCGGCGAAAAAAACCGAAGGTTTTTTTCCTACGGACAGGCTTGCGCTTTTTGCACTTGCGCTTCTTGCACTTCAAAACCCTTTGGTTGCCTTGCCTTGCGCTTTGCGCATGGCAGGGCATTTGAACCGAAGGGTGCGTCTCAAAAAGCTTTGCTTATCAAAAAAACCGTAGGTTTTTTTGAAAGAACGCTACAAAATCTTCGATTTTGTAACGGTGCATGCACCGAAGGGTGCGCTTCGCTACAAAAATCGAAGATTTTTGTAACGGTGCATGCCAACGTAGGAAAAAAACCTTCGGCTCAAAAACCTTCGGTTGTCAAAAAAAACTTTGTTTTGTCAAAAAGCAAAGCTTATCAAAAAAAAAAAAACTTTGTTTTTTTTTTTTTTAAAGAATTGAAAGAACTCTTTTTTGAAAGGCTACAAAAATCGAAGATTTTTGTAACGGTGCATAAAAATCTTCGATTTTTGAACACCCTCGCCATTCAAAAACCTTCGGTTTTTGACAGCCTTTGTTCTTACTCGCTCCGTTTCTTCGCCTGCCCTTCGGTAGCGCTTGCACCTTTGGTGCATAGCGCAAGCCTGTTCAAAAACCAAAGGTTTTTGAAAGGCGACAGGCATACAAAAATCGAAGATTTTTGTAGCGCTATGCACCGTTTCAAAAAAGAGAACCGGTTCTTTCAAAGGAAGTTCTTTCTTCAAAAAGCTTTGCTTTTTGTTCTTTCAAGTCTTTTAAAAAAAAAAAACAAAGTTTTTTTTTTGGTTCAAAGAACCGAAGGTTCTTTGAAAAAGCAAAGCTTTTTGGTTCTTTCAAAAAAAACGCTTCTTCGTTTTTGTAAAAAAGCAAAGCGCTTCTTCCTTGAAGATAACCGAAGGTTCTTTGGTTCTTTAAAAAAAAAAAAAACAAAGTTTTTTTTTTTTTGATAAGCAAAGCTTTTTTGTTCTTTCAAAGGAAGAAGCAACGTAGTTTTTGTCAAAAAGCTTTGCTTTTTGAAGATAACCGTAGGTTCTTTGAAAAACGTAGTTTTTTTGATAAGCGAATACATTTTTTACTTTGTAAAAAATGTACGTAGTTTTTTTTTAAAGAACAGTCGCTTCTCGCACCTTCGTTAGCGCTTGCACCTTTGGTGCATAGCGCAAGCCTGTCCGTAGGAAAAAAAACGAAGGTTGTCTTCGTTCAAAAAAACTACGTTTTTTTGATAAGCAAAGCTTTTTGACAAAACACTCCGTTTTTTTTGAAGAAAGGCGTACAAAAATCGTCGATTTTTGTAGCGAAGTAGGCGATAGCGAGAGGAGGGTTGAAAGGTTTTTTTAACAGCAGTTCTACGCTCCCGTAGATGCGAGGAGCCGAAAAGAATAAATGATTTGCTTTTTTGGTTATAGAAATAAACTTAGGATTGCTTCGTCAATCCATTAATAAACATGCCACGTCGTCCGTTAAATAAAAAACGTATTCTTTTACCAGATCCTATTTACAATAGTGTTTCAGTGCATATGCTTATTAACCGCGTACTAAAAAGTGGTAAAAAATCAGTTGCATATCGTATTGTTTATAATGCTTTAAAAGAAATTGGTGAAGCTACTGGTAAGAACCCTGTAGAAGTTTTTGAAAAAGCATTAGATAACGTAACTCCTCGTGTAGAAGTAAAGCCTAGACGTCGTGCTGGTGCAATTCAATTAGTTCCTCGTGTTTTACGTGCAGGTGACAGATCGAAAGCAACAGCTTTACGTTGGGTTTTAGAAGGATGTCATAAACGTTCTGGGCAACCTATGCTAAATCGCGTAAAAAATGAAATTATTGACGCTTATAAAAAAACAGGGTATGCTATTCGAAAAAAAGATGAATTACATAAAATTGCTGTTAATAATGCAATGTATGCTAGAAAACCACAAACAGTTATTAATGCTGTTAGTCAAATTGCACTTTAATAAAAGAATTCTATAATTCTTTGAAAAATTGTAATATTTTACGTTTAGTTCTGACATAAAAAGTTTATGATTCTTTTAAAACCTTTGCGCTTCTTTTAAAATAAAAACCGAAGGGTTTTTTCCTTCGTTGGCATGCACCGTTACAAAATCGAAGATTTTGTAGCGTTCTTTCAAGTCAAAAAGCAAAGCTTTTTGGTTCTTTCAAAAAAAACGTAGTTTTTTTTGATAACCGAAGGTTCTTTGGTTCAAAAAGCAAAGCTTTTTGGTTCAAAGAACCGAAGGTTCTTTGAAAAAAACGTAGTTTTTTTTGATAAGCGAATACATTTTTTACTTTGTAAAAAATGTCAAGTCTCTTCAAAAACCTTTGGTTTTTGACAAAGCGAATACATTTTTTTACAAAGTAAAAAAATGTCAAGTCTCTTTCAAGTCAAAAAAACGTAGTTTTTTTGATAACCATAGGTTTTTTGATAAGCGAAGCTTTTTGAACTTCTTCAAAAAAAACTACGTTTTTTTCAAAGAACCGTAGGTTCTTTGAACAAAAAGCAAAGCTTATCAAAAAAACGGAGTTTTTTTGAAAGACTTGAAAGAACTTCTCAAAAAACCAAAGGTTTTTTGAAAGAGACTTGACATTTTTTACTTTGTAAAAAATGTAACCCTTCGGTATTCAATCTCCTATGGAGATTGAAGAAGTGCAAAAAGCGCAAGCCTGTCCGTAGGAAAAAAACCTTCGGTTTTTTCGCCGAAGGCGTAAGGCGAATAGGTGCAAAGCGCTGAAATTAAAAAAAAAAATCATAAATGGAAACTTTTATAAGAAACGTTTATATTGAATTGATTCTTTTATAAAATGATTGAATTTTTTTGAAGGAGTGCAAGCGCCTAGAAACCTAAAAACTAAAAACGAATATCATTTAATAAAAGCATGCAAAGATATCTAAACACCAAAAAATTTCAATATATGAATTTACAGATTTCTATTTTAACTCCTGAGCGTCCTTTTTGGAATGGTCAAGCTGAAGAAATTATTTTACCTACAGAAACTGGTGAAATGGGTGTTTTAAAAAACCACGCACCTATTATTACAGGTTTAGATGTTGGAGCAATGTTAATTCGCTCAAACCAAGAATGGAATTCTTATGCTATCATGGGTGGTTTTGCACTAGTAAAACAAAATGTAGTAACAATTTTAGCAAATGAAGCACAATCTTCTGAAAATATTGATCCAGAAGAAGCTAAAAATGCTTTCGAAAATGCAAAAAATAATCTTGAAAAAGCAGAAGGTGTTAAAGAAAAAGTAGAAGCGAATTTTGCTTATAAACGCGCTAAAGCACGTTTCCAAGTTGTAAAAGCTCTAAAAAAAATTTAATACATAATTTTCCTTTTGTACTTTTTTTCTTGTTTTTATGCTTTTGTTCTTTCGCTGCAGTTCGCGCTTCTCCCTGCCAAAAGGGAAGAAGCGCTGCATACATTTTTGACAAAGTAAAAAATGAGAAGTTCAAGGGCAGTTCTTTCAAAAAAAACGACGTTTTTTTTTGATAAGCGAAGCATCTCTTTCAAAAAAAACGTCGTTTTTTTTCAAAGAACCTAAGGTTCTTTGAACAAAAAAGCAAAGCTTTTTGAAGATAAGCGAATACATTTTTTACTTTGTAAAAAATGTCAAGTCTCTTTCAAGTCAAAAAAACGTAGTTTTTTTGATAACCGTAGGTTTTTTGAGAAGAAGCGCGAATACATTTTTTACAAAGTAAAAAATGTCAAGTCTCTTTCAAGTCAAAAAGCAAAGCTTTTTGTTCAAAGAACCGAAGGTTCTTTGACAACCGTAGGTTTTTTGATAAGCGAAGCGTCTCTTTCAAAAAACCATAGGTTTTTTGATAAGCGAAGCTTATCAAAAAAAACTCCGTTTTTTTTGAAAGAACTTCTTCAAAAAAACGTAGTTTGTCTTCAAAAAAAACCAAAGGTTTTTTTTTGACAAAGCAAAGCGCTTCTTCTCAAATGCCTTCGGCAACCAAAGGGTTTTGAAAGAATTGAAAGAACTTCTAAAAAAAAAAACTACGTTTTTTTTGAAAGAACTTCTTTGAACTTCCTTGATGCGCTGCGTACAAAAATCGGGAGGGAGTTCTTCAAAAACCTACGGTTTTTGATAAAGCGAATACATTTTTGACTTTGTAAAAAATGTCAAGTCTCGCTTCGTCTCTTCAAAAAAACTCCGTTTTTTTCTTCAAAAAAAAACCAAAGGTTTTTTTTGACAAAGCAAATACATTTTTTTACAAAGTAAAAAAATGTCAAGTCTCTCCGTAGGAAAAAAACCTTTGGTTGTCAAAAAAAACTACGTTTTTTTTGAAGACAAAGCGAATACATTTTTTTACAAAGTAAAAAAATGTCAAGTCTCTTTCAAAAAACCATAGGTTTTTTGAGAAGTTCAAAAAGCTTCGCTTTTTGAGACGCTTCGCTTTTTGAACTTCTCAAAAAAAACTACGTTTTTTTTTAAAGAACTTCTTCAAAAAAACTACGTTTTTTTGAACGAAGACAACCATAGGTTTTTGAACTGCCTCCAAAAAACCTACGGTTTTTTGATAAGCGAATACATTTTTTACAAAGTAAAAAATGTCAAGTCTCTTTCAAGTCAAAAAAACTACGTTTTTTTGATAACCGTAGGTTTTTGAGAAGAAGCTTATCAAAAAAAACTACGTTTTTTTTGAGAAGAAGCTTATCAAAAAAAACTACGTTTTTTTGAAAGCTTCGCTTTTTGAACGCTTCGTCCCTTCGAGCCCTTTGATGCGCTGCATACATTTTTGACTTTGTCAAAAATGTAGCGCGCTTCTTCCTTTTTGAAATAAAACGTCGTAGTTCTTTAAACAAAGGCGCGTCTTTCGTCATAGTTGCCATTTTAAAAAAGATCAGTGCAAGCAGAAGCGAATAGAAGAAACCTTTGGTTTTTTCTTTAAAAAAGAAGTTAAAAAGAATTATGTATTTCTTTAATATAAAATAAAAAAACAACACAAATATAATATTTTTGTTATATTGAATATCTAAAGATATTCAAGATAATTTTTATTAAAAAAAGTGAAAAAACGAAAATGAGCCGTGTGCAATGTAAATTGCACGCACGGATCTATAGGAAAAATATTTATTATAGTTCCTAACTATGTATTTCCACGGTGCTCGCTTCTCAAACTATGAAGCATGGTTAAGTGATCCAACTCACATTAAACCAAGTGCACAAGTTGTATGGCCAATTGTAGGTCAAGAAATTTTAAACGGCGACGTAGGTGGTGGTTTCCAAGGTATTCAAATTACTTCAGGTTTCTTCCAACTATGGCGTGCTAGCGGTATTACAAGCGAATTACAGCTTTATACAACAGCAATTGGTGGGTTAGTGTTATCAGCAGCTCTTTTCTTTGCAGGTTGGTTCCACTACCACAAAGCAGCTCCTAAGCTTGAATGGTTCCAAAACGTTGAATCAATGTTAAACCACCACTTAGGCGGTTTATTAGGTTTAGGTAGTTTATCTTGGGCAGGCCACCAAATTCACGTTTCATTACCAGTAAACAAATTATTAGATGCTGGTGTGGATCCAAAAGAAATTCCGTTACCTCATGAATTTTTATTAAACAAATCAATTATTGCAGATCTATACCCTAGTTTTGCAAAAGGTTTAGCTCCTTTCTTTACATTAAACTGGGGCGAATACAGTGATTTCTTAACTTTCAAAGGAGGTTTAAACCCTGTAACAGGTGGTTTATGGTTAAGTGACACGGCGCACCACCACGTAGCTATCGCTGTTTTATTCTTAGTTGCTGGTCACCAGTACCGTACTAACTGGGGTATTGGTCACAGTATCAAAGAAATCCTTGAGTCTCACAAGGGTCCATTCACAGGTGAAGGTCACGTAGGTTTATATGAAATTTTAACAACTTCATGGCACGCACAATTAGCTATTAACTTAGCTTTATTTGGTTCACTATCAATTCTTGTAGCTCACCACATGTACTCAATGCCTCCATACCCATACTTAGCTACTGATTATGGTACACAATTATCATTATTCACACACCATATGTGGATTGGTGGTTTCCTTGTAGTAGGTGCAGGTGCTCACGCTGCAATTTTCTTAGTTCGTGACTATGATCCAACTAATAACTATAACAACTTATTAGACCGTGTAATCCGTCACCGTGATGCTATCATTTCACACTTAAACTGGGTATGTATTTTCTTAGGTTTCCACAGTTTTGGTTTATACATTCACAACGATACTATGAGTGCATTAGGTCGTCCTCAAGATATGTTCTCAGATACTGCTATTCAATTACAACCTGTTTTTGCACAATGGATTCAAAACACACACTTCGCTGCTCCACAATTAACAGCACCAAATGCTTTAGCTGCAACAAGTTTAACATGGGGTGGTGACGTAGTTGCTGTAGGTGGTAAAGTTGCTTTAATGCCAATCTCATTAGGTACGGCTGACTTCCTTGTACACCATATTCACGCATTTACTATTCACGTAACTGTTTTAATTCTATTAAAAGGTGTGTTATTCTCTCGTAGCTCTCGTCTAATCCCAGATAAAGCTAACTTAGGTTTCCGTTTCCCTTGTGATGGTCCAGGCCGTGGTGGTACTTGTCAAGTTTCTGCTTGGGACCACGTGTTCCTTGGCCTGTTCTGGATGTACAACTCTTTATCAATCGTTATTTTCCACTTCAGCTGGAAGATGCAATCTGATGTTTGGGGTACTGTTACTGATGCAGGTGTATCTCACATTACAGGTGGTAACTTTGGTCAAAGTGCTAACACAATCAACGGTTGGCTTCGTGACTTCTTATGGGCACAATCTAGCCAAGTAATCCAATCTTATGGTTCATCATTATCGGCTTACGGTTTAATGTTCTTAGGTGCGCACTTCGTGTGGGCTTTTAGCCTTATGTTCTTATTCAGTGGTCGTGGTTACTGGCAAGAGTTAATCGAGTCTATTGTTTGGGCGCACAACAAATTACGTGTTGCTCCAAGTATTCAACCTCGCGCTTTAAGTATTACTCAAGGTCGTGCTGTTGGTGTTGCACACTACTTATTAGGTGGTATTGCAACTACTTGGTCTTTCTTCTTAGCTCGTATTATTGCGGTAGGTTAAGAGAAAAAAAATATAATAATGAAAAAAGTTTCCAAACTCTTCAGTTTTCGTAGGCTATTGAACTTCTTTAGAAGTTCAATAGAAACCGCTACAGCACTTTGAAGAGTAGTAAACTTTTTTCATTATTTTACTTTTTGAGATTATCTATATTTTACTTATTCTTTGCTCGCTGTAAGTGGCTCCAAAAGAGATGCAAATAGCGCATCAATTTATCTATTTCTTTTTTATGTTTTCAATTTATATTTCTAAAAATTTATAAAACAAGGATTGTTGAATTTCTTAAAAAGAAATTCAAGATTGAATTGTCATTGTGCTTACGCCCTCTACGCCCCTACGGTGCGAGAAAAGAAGAGGCGCTACAAAAATAGGTTCTTTAAAAAAACTACGTTTTTTTGATAACAGGAAGAATCGGTTTTTGAACTCTTTCAAAAAAAAAACGTAGTTTTTTTTTGAAGAAGTTCTTTCAATTTTTTCAAAAAAAACGCCGTTTTTTTTGATAAGCAAAGCTTTTTGGTTCTTTCAAGTCTTTCAAAAAAACGCCGTTTTTTTGAGTTCTTTCAATTCTTTCAAAAAAAACGTAGTTTTTTTTGAAAGAATTGATAAGCAAAGCTTTTTTGTTCAAAGAACCGTAGGTTCTTTGGTTCTTTCAAAAAAACGGAGTTGTCTTCAAAAAAAACCAAAGGTTTTTTTTGACAAAGCTTTGCTTATCAAAAAAAAAAAAAAACAAAGTTTTTTTTTTTTTAAAGAATTGATAAGCAAAGCTTTTTGGTTCAAAGAACCGTAGGTTCTTTGGTTCAAAAAGCAAAGCTTTTTGTTCAAAGAACCTACGGTTCTTTGAAAAAAACGTAGTTTTTTTTGATAACCGAAGGTTCTTTGAACTTCCTTCAAAAAACCTATGGTTTTTTTAAGAAGAAGCGGTTCAAAAAGCGAATACATTTTTTTACAAAGTAAAAAAATGTCAAGTCTCTTTCAAAAAATTGTAGGTTTTTTGATAAGCTTCACTTATCAAAAAACCTACGTTTTTTTTGAAAGAACTTCTCAAAAAACCTATGGTTTTTTTAAAGACGCAACGTAGTTTTTTTGAAAGAACCGGTTCTTTGAAGAAGGCAGTTCAAATAAGAAGCGCGCGTATCAAAGGCAGAAGCGAAGCGCTTAGCTTTATCAAAAACCTACGGTTTTTGAAGAACTTCTCAAAAAAACTACGTTTTTTTCAAAGAACCGAAGGTTTTTAAAAAAGCTTCGCGCTTCTTCTTTGATGCGTTGACATATTTGACTTTAGCGCTACAAAAATCTTCTATTTTTGTGAGCCGCGAAGGACAGCGCAAGCCTGCCCTACCCTTCGGGTAGGGCCCGAAGGGTAGGCGCAAAATATGTAACGTCGTTTTTGAAAGAACTGTCTCTCGCTTCTCTCGCTTCGGGAGAAGCGAGAGAAGCGAGAGAAGCGAGAGAAGCGAGAGTAGCGAGAAGCAAGAGGCGTAAGAATTGAAAGAATTGAAAGGGAAGCTTTTTTTTTAAAGACAACTGCCCTTTTGCAGGCGCAAAAACAGGCAGCGGTTTTTTGAAGCGGCCAAAGTAGCAAAAAAAAAATGGAATAAATCTATGATTTGCGCGCTCTCTTGTTCTACCAAAAGCTGGGCAAGGGAGTGAAGCAAGCGCGAGAACGATAGCACGTTTTTAAGAAAATTGAATCGTTTCAGCTTCGCCTTCCCGAAGGGCAAAACACAAGATTGTTATAAAATTAGATTAAGAAAAATAATAATTTTATTGTATATTATTAAAAATAGTGCACTAAATTTTATTTTCGTTTCTACTTTTTTAACTTTAAAATAAACAATTCATAGAAACAGGGATTGTGCTCTTTTGTCTTGAACTTCGATGCATCGAAGTTCAACAGAGAAGAGAAGCGCAGAGACGAAAAAGCGATAAATTATCAAACATTCTAAATGTAGACTTTCTCTAAAGTTTATGTCAATTCTTAAACAGGGTTTAAGGATAAAACAAAAAGCATTAGCCTTTATATTAAAATCGTTAATAATAAATGTTTTCGCCTTTGTGCGTAGCGAACTACTCGCCGCAGGCTTCAAAACCCCTCGTCTCTTTAAAAAAAACTACGTTTTTTTTTAAAGAACTCTTTTATAAAAAAAGGAAGAGAAGAAGAGAAAGTGGTTTTGGCTAAATAACGCTAAATATTTTATGAAGAAGCGATTTTTCTTTAAACAGAGGAAAAAAGATATAAAAACCTAAATTGTGTAAAGTTTTTAATGAAAAATTTCGCGCACTCTCTGCCCTGCCTCCTGTCAATTCAAAAATAACGTGCTACATTTTTTTACAAAGTAAAAAATGTCAACGTCTCGCTTCTGCGCTATTCAATCTCCATAGGAGATTGAAGAACTCTTTCAAAAAAAAAACTACGTTTTTTTTTTAGAAGTTCTTGTTGTACGCCTGTCGCCTTACGCCTTCGTCTAAAAAACCTTTGGTTATCAAAAAAAACATTGTTTTTTTTTAAAGAACAGGCATACAAAAATCTTCGATTTTTGTAGCGCTATGCACCAAAGGTGCAAGCGCTACCGAAGGGCAGGTGAGAAGGAACCGTTATTTTTTGTGCGCACCAAAGGCCGCATTTCTTCGCCTGTTCAAAAACCTTCGGTTTTTGAACAGGCGAATGCAGCAAAAAACAACTCCGTTGTTTTTTGATAAACCTGCGGTTTTCTGAAAAAGCAAGGGTTACAAAAATAGAAGATTTTTGTAGCAAAGCGCATCGGTGCGTGGATGCCGAACTGCAGCAAAAAAATTGTTGCTTTTATATATTTATTTATATCAGATAAACCTTTATTTATTAATAGTTTTTTTTTCTAAATTTGCTAAATTGTTTTTGGTACTCTATTTTAATTAATAATTGCCTAAATGTTAGGAACAGGTATTTGGTTATTTGTAAATAATCAAATATGCTTTTATAAAGTTTATAAATAATATAAGTTATTTACTTCTCGTTATCTTTTTGTTGTTTTTCTTCTACTTTTTCATCTACTCGCTTCACAAAAAACGGCGTTTTTTGTGAGACCCTGTTTTTTTGAATTGACAGAATGCAGCAAAGTTTAATAAAAACAACAAAGAAGCAGCGGAGCAAATAACTTATAAATTATGAATTCTTTATTTTTTATACGAAATACAATAGCTTCGCTATTGGTATTAAATAAATTTTTCTAACGTTTTTATTATTTTTTTATTATATAATTCTTATAGAATTTGTGGTTTTCTCAACAAAAAAGAATTCAAAACGCAAAGCTCCACCTATCCTTCCCACGAGTCGGATACACATAGCCCCACTTAACCATCCAACAGGTAGGGTGAGCGAGGAAAACAGCTTCTGCTAAATTTGAAATAGCTAAAGGTTAATTTGTGTAAAAGTGCGTATACAAAATTGAATTCTTTTTTTCTAAAAAATTTTTGATCTACACTTCCTGCACTCCGTTTCACTTGTTGGTGTTGCGCAACAAAGGAAGGCTTGCGTCTGGTGCGCTATTCATTCTCCGTAGGAAATTGAAGAAACCACTTCTGTTCTTCGGCTTGCGCTTCTTCTTCAATCTCCTATGGAGATTGAAGAAGAAGCGCAAGCCTACCCTTCGGTTCGCCTGTTCAAAAACCTTTGGTTTTTTAAAGGCGACAGGCGAAAGCATAAGCAACGTCTCTTTCAAGTCTTTAAAAAAAAAAAACAAAGTTTTTTTTTTTGATAAGCAAATACATTTTTTTACAAAGTAAAAAAATGTCAAGTCTCTTTCTTCAAAAAGCAAAGCTTTTTGATAAAACCGTAGGTTTTTTGATAAGCGAAGCGTCTCTTCAAAAACCAAAGGTTTTTGACAAAGCGAATACATTTTTTTACAAAGTAAAAAAATGTCAAGTCTCTTTCAAAAAAAACGTAGTTTTTTTTGAAGAAGAAGCGCTTCGCTTTTTGAACTTCTTCAAAAAAAACTACGTTTTTATCAAAAAGCAAAGCTTTTTGAAGAAAGAACTTCTTCAAAAAAACGTAGTTTTTTTGAAAGAACTTCCTTGTTCAAAGAACCTTGGTTCTTTGAAAACCTACGGTTTTTTGGAGTTCTTTCAATTCAAAAAGCAAATCTTTTTTGCTTATCAAAAAAACTACGTTTGTCTTCAAAAAAAACCAAAGGTTTTTTTTTACAAAGCAAATACATTTTTTTACTTTGTAAAAAAATGTCAAGTCTCTTTCTTCAAAAAGCAAATACATTTTTTTACAAAGTAAAAAAATGTCAAGTCTCTCCGTAGGAAAAAAACCAAAGGTTTTTGATAAAGCGAATACATTTTTTTACAAAGTAAAAAAATGTCAAGTCTCTTTCTTCAAAAAGCAAAGCTTTTTTGTTCAAAGAACCTTAGGTTCTTTGAAAAAAAAACGACGTTTTTTTTGGTTCTTTCAAAAAAAACGTCGTTTTTTTTGATAACCGAAGGTTCTTTGAAAAAGCGAAGCTTTTTGAACTTCTCAAAAAAACGTAGTTTTTTTGAAAGAACTTCCTTGATAAAACCTACGTTTTTTTGAAAGAACTTCTTCAAAAAAAACTACGTTTCGCTACAAAAATCGAAGATTTTTGTAGCGTTCTTTCAAAAAAACCGTAGGTTTTTTTGATAAGCAGAGCTTTTTGAGAAGGCGAGGCGCAAAAAACGTCAAGTTTCTTTTGCTGCATCGAAGCTGTGAAGAAAACGACTTTTGAAAGAAGTGCAGAAAGAAGGCAAAAGTTTCAAAAAGCAAAGCGCTGTACCTACCATAGCACCACTTGCCTTGGCTGCTGGTGCCACTTTATCGAAGAGTAGGGCAAAGCACATAAAAAAGAAAATTAATGTTAAACGAAAACAAAGCAGGGAATAGTTTAGTTTTTGAATGTGAAACTGGAAATTACCATACTTTTTGTCCAATTAGTTGTGTATCTTGGCTTTATCAAAAAATTGAAGATAGTTTTTTTTTAGTAATTGGTACTAAAACTTGTGGTTATTTTTTACAAAACGCTTTAGGTGTTATGATTTTTGCTGAACCACGTTATGCAATGGCTGAATTAGAAGAAAGTGATATTTCAGCCCAATTAAATGATTATAAAGAGTTAAAAAGACTTTGTCTACAAATTAAACAAGACCGCAACCCTAGTGTTATCGTTTGGATTGGTACATGTACTACAGAAATTATCAAAATGGATTTAGAAGGAATGGCCCCTATTTTGGAATCTGAAATTGGTATTCCAATTGTGGTAGCACGCGCAAATGGATTAGATTATGCCTTTACACAAGGTGAGGATACTGTTTTAGCTGCAATGGTAGGTCATTGTGCTTCTTCTTCGCCTTCGCCAAATGCTCCGCTTCTTGCATCTTCAGTACAAGGAAGTGAATTACCTCCGTCTCAAAGTAAAGAACTTCTAACTGTAGGTTTAGCAGAAGCGCAAGAGCAGAAAGAAGAAAAAAGACTTGTTTTATTTGGATCGTTACCTAGTACAATTGCAAATCAATTGGAATTCGAATTAAAGCGTCAAGGTATTAAAGTTGCTGGATGGTTACCATCAGCTCGTTATGCGGATTTACCAGCATTAGGCGAAGATGTTTATGTTTGTGGAATTAATCCTTTTTTAAGTCGAACAGCTACTACTTTAATGCGTCGTAGAAAATGTAAATTAATTTCAGCACCTTTCCCAATTGGTCCTGATGGTACACGTGCTTGGATTGAAAAAATCTGTAGTGCATTTGGTGTAGTACCAACTGGGCTTGATGAAAGAGAAAAAATGATTTGGGAAAATTTAAAAGAATCGATTGAATTCATTAAAGGCAAATCTGTTTTCTTTATGGGAGATAATTTGTTAGAAATTTCTTTAGCTCGTTTTTTAATTCGTTGTGGAATGATTGTTTATGAAATTGGTATTCCTTACATGGATAAGCGATTCCAGGCTGGTGAATTAGCTTTATTAGAAAAAACGTGTTTAGAAATGAAAGTACCTTGCCCACGTATTGTAGAAAAACCAGATAATTACTATCAAATTCAACGTATTAAAGAATTACAACCAGATTTAGTTATCACAGGAATGGCTCATGCAAACCCATTAGAAGCACGTGGTATTACAACTAAATGGTCCGTAGAATTTACTTTTGCTCAAATTCATGGTTTTACTAATGCAAAAGATATTTTAGAGTTAGTAACTCGACCTTTACGTCGTAATAAAAATTTAGAAAATAGCATTAATTTACTTTCTGCTTTACCTACTTCTTAATTTCGAATTTTATAGTTTTTTTGTTGCACTGTTCGCTTTGTCTTAGACAAAGCGAAGAGCCGAACTGCGCTTTTAGCATCTCTTTCAGGGCCGTTGGCAGGGAGAAGGGCGTTGCCAAAATCGTAGGTTCGCTTCTTGAAAAAATCGCGCATCTTCAAAACCAAAGGTTTTTGATAAAGCGAATACATTTTTTACAAAGTAAAAAATGTCAAGTCTCTTTAAAAAAAAAACTACGTTTTTTTTTAGTTCTTTCAAGTCTTTTTTAAAAAAAAAAAAAAGTTTTTTTTTTTGATAAGCAAAGCTTTTTGTTCAAAGAACCGTAGGTTCTTTGGTTCAAAAAGCAAAGCTTTTTGGTTCAAAGAACCGTAGGTTCTTTGAAAAAAACGTAGTTTTTTTTTTGATAACCGAAGGTTTTTATGCACCTTTTCAAAACCCTTTGGGTTTTGAAGTGCAAGAAGCGCTTCGCTTTTTGAACTTCTCAAAACCGTAGGTTTTTTGGAGAAAAAGTGAACTCCCTTCAAAAACCTCTGGCTCTTTAAAAAAAAAAACTACGTACATTTTTTACTTTGTAAAAAATGTCAAGTCTCTTTCTTCAAAAAGCAAATACATTTTTTTACTTTGTAAAAAAATGTCAAGTCTCTTTCTTCAAAAAGCAAAGCTTTTTGATAAAACCGTAGGTTTTTTGAGAAGAAGCGCGAAGCGTCTCAAAAAGCGAAGCTTTTTGAGACGCTTCGCTTTTTGAGACGAGACTTGACATTTTTTACTTTGTAAAAAATTTATTCGCGCTTCTTCTCAAAAAACCGTAGGTTTTTTGGAGAAGAAGCTAGACTTGACATTTTTTACTTTGTAAAAAATGTATTCGCTTATCAAAAAAAAACTACGTTTTTTTTGAAAGAACCGCTTCTGCCCTTTCGCCTACTCCGCACTCGCACTCGCACCTTTGGTGCACCGGTGCGTAAGGTGCGTAAGGTGCGAGAAGCGAAGCGTAAGGGCCTCTTTGAAAGAACCGCGCTTCTTCTCCTAAAAAACCTTAGGTTTTTTAGGAGAAGAAGCGTTTCTTTCAAAAAAAAACTACGTTTTTTTTTGATAACCGACGGTTTTGACAGCTTTGCTTTTTTATAAACCGTAGGTTTTGTGAAGCACCGTAGGTGCAAGTAGGAGATTGAATAGCCCAGAGTTGACATTTTTTACTTTGTCAAAAATGGAGCGCTTTTTTTTATTTTCAATAAAAATAGCTTCTGCAACGGAGAGAGAGGGATTCGAACCCTCGGTACGGGAAATCCCCGTACAACGGATTAGCAATCAGCCGCTATCGACCACTCAGCCATCTCTCCTTAAAAATACTTGTATATGTATTATACAAGTATAACAATATTATTAATATTGTGCTTTTAATAATTCAAATTCAATATTTTTTATATTTTTATAAGTTCTACTTGAAAGGCAGTGCATTAATTAAATATTTTGTAAAATACTTTATAAAAGCGCTTTCTCTTTTTAAAAGAAAGATTAAAATAACGAAATAACAACCTTTTTAAGCGAAGATATTATTTTTGTGCTTTGTGTTTAATCATCACCTTTGCGCTTGGTTGTTTTACTTAGTGCTGTGCTTGTTTCAAAAAACCGCTTCTTCTTCTTCAAAACCTTGCCCTTTCAAAAACCTCCGTCTTCTTAAACAAAAAAACGTCTCTTTCAATTCTTTCAAAAGCAGGCAGTTCTTTCAAAAGGTAAGTTCTTTCAATTCTTATCTTCAAAAAGCAAAGCTTTTTGAAGATAAGAATTGAAAGAATTGAAAGAATTGCCTTTGAAGAAGGCAGCCTTAGATTTTGAATACCGTTGGTATCAAAAACCAAAGGTTTTTGAAGAGAAGAAGACAAAGAACGTTAAAATTAATTATGATCTTGTCCTTCCTTCGATTGCGAAGGACGTAACGGTGCAACTGCTACAGTAGTTGAATCATGACTGTCTTTTAAAGTGCTTTTCTTATATAAAGCAGTGGATGTATAAATAGGATTGTATACCTTAGTGTTTGTTAAGTTTAAAAATACAGAAGTTAAATTGTTTAAGCCAATAGATAACGCATCTCTTGGATGTAAACTTCCATTTGTCCAAATTTCTAACAGAATTGTATGAGACGCACTTTCTCTTTTTAAAGGGTGCAGAGAATTTGCTAAAAAATTCAATTCAGATGTTGATAATGTATCAATTATATTAGTAATTTCTTTTTCATTTACAGTTTCACTAGAAATTACGTTACTTAAAAATGGAAAGTTTGTTTTTAAATACTTACTACTTTCTAGTAAAGAAGAAATGTCATCAATAAACGTTGTTTTCTTATGTAAACTATCAACTAAATAATTGTCATTAGCTTCGATAATATAATTAACTTTTGTTACAGGGTTAAATACAGTATCAATATTTAATGGAGTTGCATTCATGAACAAATTTTTTTTATCCCACCCTGCCTCTTCTTTTGCGCTTCGCGCATCAAAGCGCGAAGGAGTCGATTTCGTTAATTTTTTTAGTTTTACGCCTCCTACATAAGAGGCGTTTCCACGTTTTTGCTGCGCTTGCACTCCCTTGCGCTTCGCATATGGGACTGGTGCATAGCGCAAGCCCTTTTGAGACGGTGCAGGTGCTTGAATCTCCAAAGGAGATACAAAACCCAATGACTGTGAAAGGTCAGTAGCATTTGGCTTTATTGCTTTGCTTTCTTCTATAGGAAGGGGAAGTGTTTTTTGTGTTAAGTCTTTTAGCTGATTTAATAACTCTCTACGTTTATTAACTAATGTTGAATCTACAAAAGTATCGTTTTTCTGAATTAAATAGCCTTTACCTTCCATGATAACAAATTTCATGCATAAAAAACCATCATCAGCTAACGTCGCAATATATTGGTCTGGATCCACACATTGGACAAAAGCAGGAAGTCTTAAGTCTTTAGAGCGAACAACACCTGGTCCTTTTACTTTCAAATAACCAATAACAGGTCGAAAATAAGAAGTACCAACTTGTTCATAAATAGAAGATATACCTTTGTTTTTATAAGTACTCCAGTGTCTTGCACCTATTCCGTGGGGAGTACAAGTGTTTGCGGTTTTTTTTAATACAATTTCTTTTAAATTTAAAATAATATCTAAAACCGATTCTCGAACACCCGGCAATGTAGCATATTCATGATTTGCGTTTTCAATAGTTACTGATGTAATACCTAAACCAGTACAATCAGATAATAAAGTTCTTCTTAAAGCATTAGCTATAGTTAAACTTTGTACTTCATCAAAAGGCCCTATATAAAAACATCCGTAAAAACTTCTATTATTTTCTATTCTTGATTCTTTACAAGAAATAAAAAATTTATTCATGTTTAATTTTTATTATCGCTTCTTCTTTCTTTTATTATCGCTTCTGCGCTTCACATTAAGCCTTTCAAAACCTTCGGTTTTTTTCCTACGGACAGGCGTACAAAAATCGAAGATTTTTTCCTGCGCCTTTACAAAAATCGAAGATTTTTGTAGCCTTCTGTCAAAAAACCTATGGTTTTTTGAAGCACCTTTGGTGCATGCGCACAAATGCCCTGCCATGCATGCACTCGCACTCGCACTCGCACTCGCATCAAAGGTGCGTAAGGTGCGTAAGGTGCTTCAAAAAACCAAAGGTTTTTTGAAAAGGTGCGTAAGGTGCTTCAAAAAACCAAAGGTTTTTTGAAAAGGTGCAAGAAGCGCAAGGCAAGGCAACCAAAGGGTTTTGAAGTGCGAGAAAAACCTTCAGTTTTTTTCCTTCGGACAGGCTTGCGTCTCTTCAAAAAAAAACTCCGTTTTTTTTGACAAGCTCTGCTTTTTCAAAGAACCGAAGGTTCTTTGAACCAAAAAAACCTACGGTTTTTTTGAAAGAACGCTACAAAAATCGAAGATTTTTGTACGCCTGTTCAAAAACCGAAGGTTTTTGAAAGGCGAAGGAGCGAAGCGCATTGCTTCTTCTTTGTTTTACAAAAAAAGCATACATAAATTCTTTATTTCAAATTTACAAAATATTTAATTCTTTCTGCTTTTTAGAAAACTATAAGATATTAAAAGAATATCTTTTTTGTACTTTGCTTCCTCGCCTACTCTTCAAAAACCGCTGTTGACATTTTTGGCGCCTGCGCCTTGGCTTTACAAAAATCGAAGATTATCAAAAAAAACGCCGTTTTTTTTTGAAAGTAGCGTTCTTTCAAAAAAAACGTAGTTTTTTTTTGTTCTTTCAAAAACCTACGGTTTTTGATAACCGAAGGTTCTTTGAAAAAGCAAATACATTTTTTTACAAAGTAAAAAAATGTCAAGTCTCTTTCAAGTCAAAAAAACGTAGTTTTTTTGATAACCGTAGGTTTTTTGAGAAGAAGCGCGAATACATTTTTTACTTTGTAAAAAATGTCAAGTCTCTTTCAAAAAACCATAGGTTTTTTGAGAAGAAGCTGTCAAAAACCTTCGGTTGTCAAAAAAAAACGCCGTTTTTTTTGAAGAAACGCTTTTTGAACTTCTTCAAAAAAAACTACGTTTTTTTCAAAGAACCGTAGGTTCTTTGAACAAAAAGCAAAGCTTATCAAAAAAAACGGAGTTTTTTTGAAAGACTTGAAAGAACTTCTCAAAAAACCAAAGGTTTTTGAAAGAGACGCTTCAAAAACCGGAGGTTTTTGACGAAGCGCAAGCCTTACGCCTTCTGTCAAAAAACCTATGGTTGTCAAAGAACCGAAGGTTTGCATGCACTTGCGCTACGCGCACCGGTGCAAGGAGCGTACCAAAAAAAACGACGTTGCTTCTTCCTTTGAAAGAACAAAAAGCTTTGCTTTTTGACTTGAAGCACCTTTTCAAAACCCTTCGGGTTTTGAAGTGCGAGAAAAAACAGAAGGTTATCAAAAAAAAACAATGTTTTTTTTTTAAAGAACAGTCGCTAAGCGAGAGGAGAAGAGGTTCTTTCAAAAAAACGTAGTTTTTTGATAAGCGAAGCGCTTACATTTTTTACTTTGTAAAAAATGTCAAGTCTCTTCAAAAAAAACGGAGTTTTTTTGAAGAGAACGTAGTTTTTTTTTTGAAAGAGAACATAGTTTTTTTTTTTAAGAAGTTCTTTCTTTAAAAAACCGTAGGTTTTTTTTGGTGCGCTTCTTGCACTTCAAAACCCAAAGGGTTTTGTGCGCATGCACTCGCACCAAAGGTGCGTAAGGTGCAAGCGCATCGGTGCATGCAAACCTTAGGTTCTTTGAAAAAAACGTAGTTTTTTTTTTTTGGAGAAGAAGAAGAGAGATGTTGACATTTTTTACAAAGTAAAAAATGGAGCGAATTTTTTTTTTAGAAATCTTAGTTTATAGCAAAGTAACAAATAAACATAATATTCTTTAACTCATTTAACATTAGAATTTTGCCTGCTACTAGATTTGAACTAGTGACAATCAGCTTATGAAACGGACGCTCTAACCAACTGAGCTAAGCAGGCTTTTTTTTTTTATAATAACATTATTTTTATTATTAGTCAATAAGACACATGGGTTACCTGGGACTCGAACCCAGAACTTATCGGTTAAAAGCCGAGTACTCTACCATTGAGTTAGCAACCCCCTTTTTATTAAAAGGAAAGAGCAAAATTTAAAAACAAAAAACTAATCTTTGTTTAAGCTTTATTAAAGCTTACATTATAAAAATATTAAATACAAGGCCTTATTTCAATTATTCTTATAGAAAAATTAAGTGTTGAGCTTTCGGTATAGATAAACTTGCAGCATTGCTTGTTTTCCTTTCTAAAAAAGAAAAGAACTTGCAAAGGGATACGGCCTAAGAAGCTAAGTGCAGGTCTTTAAAAAGCTTAAGATTTAAAGTTCGATTGATAAATTCAAAATGCAAGTAGAAAGAATTGTACTTTCTATACTTTATATATAGAAAGTACAGTTATTCTATTCTATTTAAAATTAAAGGTTACCACCACGTAGTGATAATAAAACAACAACAAGAGGACCTGCAGCTACAATAAGAAGTAAAGATGCTAATTGTAAAACTAATTCGATATTCATATTTTTTATTTTTCCTTCGATACGCGTTCCTTCATTTTATCAAAAAACAACGCTTCAGCTACGCCAAATCGCCGCAGCCAAAAAAAAACTACGTTCTCTTTCAAAAAAAAACTACGTTTTTTTTTGAAAAGTTCTTTCAAAAAAACCGTAGGTTTTTTTGAGAAGTTCTTTCAATTCAAAAAGCGCTTCGTCAAAAACCGGAGGTTATCAAAAAGCAAAGCTTTTTGAAAGAACCGCTTATCAAAAAAACGTACATTTTTTACTTTGTAAAAAATGTCAAGTTGTCTTCAAAAAAAACCAAAGGTTTTTTTTGACAAAGCAAAGCGTCTCTTCAAAAACCAAAGGTTTTTGACAAAGCGAATACATTTTTTTACAAAGTAAAAAAATGTCAAGTCTCTTTCAAAAAAAACGTAGTTTTTTTTGATAAGCGAAGCTTTTTGAACTTCTCAAAAAAAACGTAGTTTTTTTTGAAAGAACTTCTCAAAAAAACGGAGTTTTTTTGAAAGAATTGAACGAAGACAACCTTTGGTTTTTGAAGAGACTTGACATTTTTTACTTTGTAAAAAATGGATTCGCTTATCAAAAAAACGTCGTTTTTTTTCAAAGAACCTAAGGTTCTTTGAACAAAAAAGCAAAGCTTTTTGAAGAAAGAACTTCTTCTTCTTTTTGACTTGAAAGAGACGTTGACATTTTTGACTTTGTCAAAAATGGAGTGTTTTTTGAAGAAGCGCATCATTTTTATTCATAAATAAAACTAAAAGTGAAATTTTTCGCTTCTCTCGCTATCGCCTACTTCGCACCGGCCCCTGCCTTCTGTCAAAAAACCTACGGTTTTTTGAAAAGGGAGTGCGAGAAGCGACCACTGCACCCCTCTTCAATCTCCATAGGAGATTGAATAGCGCAACCTTCGCCTTTCAAAAACCTTCGGTTATCTTCAAGGAAGAAGCGCTTTGCTTTTTGTTCTTTCAAGTCAAAAAGCAAAGCTTTTTGGTTCAAAGAACCGAAGGTTCTTTGAAAAAAACGTAGTTTTTTTTGATAACCGGAAGAATCGGTTCTTTGACAAAAACAATGTTTTTTTGAAAGAACAGGCTTGCGCATGCACCAAAGGTGCAAGCGCCAGGGAGGGTAAGCTTTAAGTCGATGCAGGTTTGTTGAACTTCTTCGCCTACTCGCACTTCGGCGCTGCAGCGCCTTGCCGAAGGCTCTGTTGACATTTTTGACTTTGTCAAAAATGTAGAGTTGACGTTTTTTTACTTTGTAAAAAATGTAAGCGCTTTGCTTTTTGAAGAAAGAGACTTGACATTTTTTACTTTGTAAAAAATGTATTCGCTTTTATCAAAAAGCAAAGCTTATCAAATGCCCTGCCATGCATGCACTTGCGCTACGCTACAAAAATCGTCGATTTTTGTTGCGTCTCTTCAAAAAAAAACGGCGTTTTTTTTTGAAGAAGAAGCGCTTCGCTTTTTGAACGCTACTTTCAAAAAAAACGTAGTTTTTTTTGATAATCGTCGATTTTTGTTGCGTCTCTTCAAAAAAAAACGGCGTTTTTTTTTGAAGAAGAAGCGCTTCGCTTTTTGAACGCTACAAAAATCTCCTATTTTTGTAACGGTGCAAGAAGCGCAAGGCAAGGCAACCAAAGGGTTTTGAAAGAAGCAATACAAAAATCGAAGATTTTTGTTAGCACCAAAAACCTTTGGTTTTTGAAGAACTTCCTTATAACTTAGTTTATCAAAATAAGTTTGATTTTGAAAGAAATTTATTGTTGACATTTTTTGCGCCTACCCTTCGGGCCTCCGGGCGCAAACGTAATTCCACTACTTCCCTAAGACTTTTGCAGCGCACAGATATCACGGTAGATGAAGTCAAGAAGATGCCAGATAAAAAGGCACGTTGTAATGGTTTCGACGTCATTTTACAAACAAACCTTTTCGATAAAAAAGAAAACTTAGCTTTTGTCTGGAACGCTGCTGAATTTGGCACTTTTCTTTTAAACAGTGTTGTTATGCACATGACTCAAATGCAGTCTTCGGAAGTGCGTTATCGCAAAGTGAAAGTCTTAATTAATCAAGGAATTGTATGGGATAGTTAAAATGGTTTTAGCAAGGATGAATCCAAACGTTACCTTTATGCTAAACATCTTTACAAATGCGGTTCAGCGCTGGTTGGGACATTAGAAGCTGGTGCTCACGTAAGCGACCGTGCACTGTCTTATTTAATGTACGGAAGAGGCTTAAGCAGCGAATACGATAAACCATCGCGTTTCATTGTTTTAGGCACGAATTTCCAAAGCAATTCGGATATTCTAGCTTCTACAGACGCAGCGGCGATCGAAATTTGGCTGGGTTCCCAACGAGAGTTTCCCGTTCAAGTTGGGAACGAGAAGAAACGCGTGACTATTAAACCCTTAGTTCACGTGTTTGGCAGATTAAGAGAGCTTTCAACTGTTCAACTCGAAGGTTTATCATCATTAGCTGGCGCTAAAGGACGTGAAACTAATGGAAACGGTAACGGCGGCAACGGTTCGAACGGTAATGGTTCTAATGGCAATGGAAACGGGGGTAACGGTTCAAATGGTAACTAAGTGGTTTATTGGTGCCATTGGTTTTCTTGGGTTTATTGGTTTATTTATCTTTTACAAATGACGGCTTAGAAGCCGTCATTTGTTAATTTGCATTCTTATTATATTGTTTTATTTATTCACAAAGGCTTAACTACGCACTACCATTCATGAAGAGAATCTACTTTAGGTTAAAGGAGCAACTTGAATGACTATTCCTTTCAGGACAAAATTTGATCCTTTTAGACATGCACCAAAACGTTAAGACTTTTATGTCCAAGTCACTTTTTTACTGTCGGTATTTTACTATGTCCAGATGTCCATAAAATTTTCAATGATTTTGAAATTTTCTCTTGAACTTCTTTAGAAGTTCAACAGAAACCCACGCTCTCACCCAATTTCCAGTTTCTTATCTTTATTTTATGCAATAAAGAAAAGAAAAGAGGTTTTAACCGATTCCCAGTTTCTTCTCAGAATGCTGAGAAGAAACTGGGAAAGTGAATTGAGGGATTTCGTCTAAATTTTAGGATTTGTCATAAAATTTAAAATTGTTGCAAAATTTCTTGGTCTGCCTTCGGCAAGACAGACATGCACCAAATTACACGTAATTTGTGTCCATCGGTGTTTAGACATCTGTGGACGAGTAGTCAAAGTAAAGGAAGCGTCTCTCGTTTCTTCTCCTAATTAGGAGAAGAAACTGGCAAAGTAAAGTAAGCTTCTATCGTTTCTTCTCCGAATTAGGAGAAGAAATTGGTTTGGTAAAGAAAGCTCTTGCGCTTTTCCCGTTTCTTCTCAGAATTCTGATAATAAACGGGAAATAAGGAAAGGCAGCTTTAAACCTCTTTCCCGTTTCTTCTCAGAATTCTGAGAAGAAACGGGAACAGTTAAGGAAGCTCTGGCACTACGTTGATTGTATGAAGGATTTTTTAGAAAGTGTGGTTGTTTTGTTGAACTTCTAAAGAAGTTCAAGAAAATTTCGCGGTCATGATAGACATGCACCAAATCTAAAAGACTTGATGTCTAAATAGATTGGGACAAGTTTGTAATATTTTAGCCTTTTTTTTAAATTCGCCCCTGTGTCTTTTCTTGACCTCTTTACAAGACGTTGATTTAACGTTAAACTATGAATGAGCGCCAGCGATCAATCACAATCGTGCGCTATATACAATTTGCACAAAGCCCAAGTTGGAGCGCTTTGCACCTCTAAGGCAAGTGCAGCGCATCCAAAAGGCGAATACATTTTTGACTTTGTAAAAAATGTCAAGTCTCTTTAAACAAAAAAACGACGTACATTTTTTACAAAGTAAAAATGTCAAGTCTCTTGCACCGTTACTTTCAAAAAAAACGACGTTTTTTTTGATAATCTTCGATTTTTGTAGCCTTTCAAAAACCTTCGGTTATCTTCAAGAAAGTTCTTTCAAAAAAACGTCGTTTTTTTGAAGAAGTTCTTTCAAGTCTTTCAAAAAAACTAAGTTTTTTTGAAAAGAAGCGCTTTGCTTTTTGATAAAACGTAGTTTTTTTTGAGAAGTTCTTTCAAGTCTTTCAAAAAAACTACGTTTTTTTGAAAGAAGAAGCGCTTTGCTTTTTGATAAAACGTAGTTTTTTTTGATAAGCTTCGCGCTTCTTCTCAAAAAACCTATGGTTTTTTGAAAGAGACGCTTCGCTTTGTCAAAAACCAAAGGTTTTTGAAGAGACGCTTCGCGCTTCTTCTCAAAAAACCTACGGTTTTATCAAAAAGCTTTGCTTTTTGAAGAAAGAGACTTGACATTTTTTTACTTTGTAAAAAAATGGATTTGCTTTTTGATAAAAACAATGTTTTTTTGAAAGAACAGGCATACAAAAATCTTCGATTTTTGTAGCGCTTCTTTACAAAAATCTTCGATTTTTGTAGCGCCTTTCAAAAACCGAAGGTTTTTGAACAGGACAGCGCAAGCCACCCATGCATGCACTCGCACTCGCACTCGCACTCGCACCTTTGGTGCACCGGCGCGTAAGGTGCGTAAGGTGCACCGGTGCGTAAGGTGCGTAAGGTGCTTCAAAAAACCAAAGGTTTTTTGAAAAGGTGCGTAAGGTGCTTCAAAAAACCAAAGGTTTTTTGAAAAGGTGCAAGCTGACAAAAATCGACGATTTTTGTTGCGCTTCTTGCACCTTTGGTGCATGCATCGGTGCATGCAAACCTACGGTTTTTTGAAAAAAAGGTAGGCGAATAAACTTTACACAATTTTCTTTACACATACTAAAAATCTGGTATAATATTATTACCAAGCTTGAATAAACGTAGCTTGATTTTTCACTGCTTCTAGCGAAGCGAGCGCAACGGAGAGCATCTCAAAAAATATAAAATAAAATAAATTATGACAGCAATTTTAGAACGTCGTGAAAGCACTAGCCTTTGGGCTCGTTTTTGTGAGTGGATCACTTCAACAGAAAACCGTATTTACATCGGTTGGTTTGGTGTAATTATGATCCCAACTCTTTTAACTGCTACTAGCGTATTCATTATCGCATTCATTGCAGCTCCTCCAGTTGACATCGATGGTATCCGTGAACCAGTATCTGGTTCATTATTATACGGTAACAACATCATCTCAGGTGCTGTAGTTCCAACTTCAAACGCTATCGGTTTACACTTCTACCCAATTTGGGAAGCAGCTAGCCTTGACGAGTGGTTATACAACGGTGGTCCTTACCAATTAATCGTTTGCCACTTCTTATTAGGTGTTTGCTGTTACATGGGTTTCCTATTCGTGGCCCAGCGATCGCGCGAGCAATCGTTATTAAAAACTGACTCAACTTTTAAATTAATTTCTGTTTTTTTACAGAGGTTGGTTAAAAGGCTTACGTATTTTTCGTTTTTCTTTAAAGTTAAAGTTTGTTTTAACTTATTAAAAAGAGGAGGGCCTGTATGTCATCTATCTTAACTGTTTTCAAAGGTAAAGTTGATATTTCAGCTGAAAAAGCAAAAGATACTGCTAAAATGTTAGCTGATTTAATCAAACCTAAGGTTTTAACAGTGCTTGAGCAATTGAAACAGGGCACTTTCCCTGCAAGCAACTATCCTTTTGAAAAAGTAATGAATAGTGGTTTAACAGGTTTAGCTGGTGTTTATTTGATCGTAAATCAAAAAACTATGAAAATTTACTTAGGTGGTGCTTCGGATTTAGCGCAACGTAAGGGTGATCATAAAAGAAACTTTACAGATCCAGGTAGACTACAGAAAGTTTCGCCTGCTCTACGTGAAGATTTAGCTTCAGGTTCTTTTCAAGATTTTTGTTTTGTACCGCTTCTTGGATTCAGTCGTAATAACGTTTTAGGTTTAACTCAAACGCACACGCTTAATCAAGAAATTGTGTCTTTTTTAGATACTGAAGTTGAAAGCCTTCTGCTAGAGGAATTAATTGGTGTTGATTCAAAAATTCAACAATACTTTTATAACACTAAAACTATTGGTAAATTTCAAGAAGGAAACACTTATGGTGGAGCACCTCAAAGCGGTACACAAGATAGACCTCTTTCTTTTGAAAACTATGCTTGGGAAAGTGTAAAAGCAGCTGCAACAAGTCTTGATTGTGATCGAAAAATGATTCGATTAAAACGTGGCGCAGGTATTGTTAAAGAAATTTCACCAGAAGAGTACACAGCTTTTACTGGAATTCGAATTTCTAACAAAGAAGCTGCTACCTTTTTCAACGGTAAAGAAGAAGAACTTCTTGTGCTTCGCCAAAAACTTGGGTTTAAAAGAAAAACGTAATTCGTAGGTAACGGTGAACCCTAAGGCTAGTTCTTTTAACTTTAATTTTTACTAAATCTTCTCTTTTTAAACAACAACAAAAGTGTTGTTTAAAAAGAGAAGATTTTTAAAGAATAGCTATGGCAATACCGTGGGAAGTTCACAAATTGTAGAAACTAATAGTACTTAGTTAGAGAAAGCTAGCTAAGTCTTCTACGATCCTGAAAAGGATTGTAAACCTTTTGTGTAACCCTGTAACGACTGACCCGAAAGGAGAGAGTTTAACTGTGCTTCGCACGTTCATCTGTGCTTTGTACATTAAGCTAATACGTCAGCACTCGTAAGTTTCAGCTTTATTACGGTTGTATGTTTCAAGAATCATTGAAAGCATAGACCTAAGATAAGGAGCGAGTTGAAGGTATAGTCTAAACAACAATGAAAATTGTTGATTCTTTTTGCGTGAGTGGGAACTATCATTCCGTTTAGGTATGCGTCCATGGATCGCTGTTGCTTACTCAGCTCCAGTAGCTGCTGCTTCAGCTGTATTCTTAGTTTACCCAATCGGTCAAGGTTCATTCTCAGATGGTTAAGAGCTAGCCCAACTTGCCTACAAGTTACTATTTTATTGCTGGTTTACAGTAATATTTAAGTATCCAAGTTACGTAGGAGTGCCTCCGAGGCACTGGAGTAATCTCAAGCTTGAATTCTACCTAAAAGGAGAAACTCTCTACATTCCTACAACCCATTTTATGATATAAGTCATCGATGCATGCACCGTTACAAAAATCGGGAGTTCTTTAAAAAAAAAAAAAACAAAGTTTTTTTTTTTTGATAACCTTCGGTTTTTGACGCGATTTTTGTAGCGTTCTTTCAAAAAAACCGTAGGTTTTTTTGATAAGCAAATACATTTTTTTACAAAGTAAAAAAATGTCAAGTCTCTCCGTAGGAAAAAAACCTTTGGTTGTCTTCAAAAAGCTTTGCTTTTTTGTTCTTTCAAAAAAACGAAGTTTTTTTGAAAACCTACGGTTCTTTGAAAAAAAACGACGTTTTTTTTTAAGACAAAGCGAATACATTTTTTTACAAAGTAAAAAAATGTCAAGTCTCTTTCAAAAAACCGTAGGTTTTTTGAGAAGAAGCTGTCAAAAACCTTCGGTTGTCTTCAAAAAGCTTTGCTTTTTGGTTCAAAGAACCGTAGGTTCTTTGACAAAAAACGGCGTTTTTTTTGAAGAAACGCTTTATCAAAAACCTTTGGTTTTTGAAGAACTTCTCAAAAAAAACTACGTTTTATCAAAAAGCTTTGCTTATCAAAAAAACTCCGTTTTTTTGAAAGAACCAAAGAACCTACGGTTCTTTGAACAAAAAGCAAATACATTTTTTTACAAAGTAAAAAAATGTCAAGTCTCTTTCAAGTCTTTCAAAAAAACTACGTTTTTTTGAAGAAGTTCTTTCAAAAAAACGTAGTTTTTTTGAAGAAGAAGCGCTTCGCTTTGTCAAAAACCAAAGGTTTTTGAAGAGACGCTTTGCTTTTTGATAACCATAGGTTTTTTGAGAAGTTCTTTCAAAAAAAACTACGTTTTTTTTGAGAAGTTCAAAAAGCGAAGCGCTTCTTCTCAAAAAACCTATGGTTTTTTGAAAGAGACGCTTCGCTTTGTCAAAAACCAAAGGTTTTTGAAGAGACGCTTCGCTTTTTGAACTTCTTCAAAAAAACTCCGTTTTTTTGAAAGACTTGAAAGAACTTCTTCAAAAAAACTACGTTTTTTTGAACGAAGATAACCGGAGGTTTTTATGCACTCCCTTCGGTTCAAAACCCAAGGGTTTTGAAACGGTGCAAGAAGCTCAAAAAAGCTCAACGCCACAACCAAATAACAATGATGATGACAAAGAAAGTAGAGACAATTCCTTACTAAATGATAATAATATTGTTAAAGGCCAAGTTATTCCTTTTCCTGAATGGAATGAATAATTCGAATATTTAAATTTCTCCATTAACTTATTATCTAAATGTCTAACGACCATCCCGCAGGGGAGTAGGTGCAAGCGCACCGAAACGGTAGAGACCCTTTATTTTAGGAAGGGTCAAGATATGGTCTAATCTTTACAGTGATGTAAAGCAGTTAACTTATTTTAAGAAAAAAATAAGAAGTAACGGGGAGAAATTAGCGACTTCTCTTGAATAATATGATGCCTTTAGGTATTTCTGGAACTTTCAACTTCATGATCGTATTCCAAGCTGAACACAACATCCTTATGCACCCATTCCACATGTTAGGTGTTGCAGGTGTATTCGGTGGTTCATTATTCTCAGCTATGCACGGTTCGTTAGTTACTTCATCATTAATCCGTGAAACAACTGAAAACGAATCAGCTAACGCTGGTTACAAGTTTGGACAAGAGGAAGAAACTTACAACATCGTTGCAGCTCATAAATAGTAACTGTGACTTATATCCGTGAGGATATTCGAAAACTGGGTGAATTGACGGGAAACCTAACCTCTTTATCTTTAATGGAAAAGAAATGAAAATAGGAATAAAATCGAAAAATCAAATCGAAATTTTCTATTAAATAAAGAGTATGGCAATCCGCAGCGAAGTCAAGGATGGGCTTATGTGTCCTTGAAACGTTCAGAGACTAGAGCTTGAGTCCCAACAATAATAGCTCACTAGCGCCCAGCATCTCTCTGAATTTCGAAATCGAAATTCAGCTTATTCTTCAATTCTTTCAAAAAAACGCCGTTTTTTTGATAAAACGCTTTTTTTCCACATTTTTACTTTGTAAAAAATGTGCGTTATATCAAAAAACCGCCTCTTTCAAGTCTTTCAATTCTTTCAAAACCCTTTGGTTGCCTTGCCATGCATGCACTTGCGCTACGCTACAAAAATCGTCGATTTTTGTAACGGTGCAAGAAGCGCAAGGCAAGGCATTTGAGAAGAAGCGCTTTGCTTTGTCTTCAAAAAGCAAAGCGTCTCAAAAAGCTTCGCTTTTTGAACTTCCTTGACAAAAACCTTTGGTTTTTTTTGAAGACAAACTTGACATTTTTTACTTTGTAAAAAATGTACGTTTTTTTGAGAAGTTCTTTCAAAAAAAACTACGTTTTTTTTTGATAAGCTTCGCGCTTCTTCTCAAAAAACCTACGGTTTTTTGAAAGAGACGCTTCGCTTTTTGATAACCTATGGTTTTTTGAGAAGTTCAAAAAGCGAATCCATTTTTTACTTTGTAAAAAATGTCAAGTTTTTTTTAAAGAATTGAAGAAAAAGCGAATTGTAAACAATTAAATAAAAGCAACGATTATACAACTAGTCATACAATTCAAGAGAGATGATGAGATAGTCCAATCCATTTTGAAAAAAATGGGAAACGACCTAAAAGAATAAGCGCTTTGCTTTTTTTTTATCAAATAAAAGGGTTACTTCGGTCGTTTAATCTTCCAATACGCATCTTTTAACAACTCACGTTCATTACACTTCTTCTTAGCTATTTGGCCAGTTGTAGGTATTTAACAAATGCCCTGTTAGTGGGTAACCACTAATAAGCACTCGTCTACAAGGGGGACCTCTTACCAGTTTATTTGGTGACTTCATTATTAATGAACAACGAACATCATTAATTCGTGAAGGAACTGAAAAATGGAGAAAATCCCTTACGAAGCCTTAATTAAAGATTAAAGTAAAACCAATTTTGTTTTTACTTGTGTGCTTTTAGCCTTCAGCATAAGCACACAAATTCTATAGTCTTAATTCTGGAACGTCTAACGACTATCCCGAAAGGGAGTAGGTGCAAGCGCACCGAAACGGCGAGTATCCTATCTATAAAATACATTTTTTACTTTGTAAAAAATGTGTAGTTAATATTTTTTAGTAGGATAATGATATAGTCTGATCTTTACAGAAATGTAAAGCTGATGCTTTAGTATTAAAGCGTCGAAGATAAGCTAGCGACTTATCTTGAACATAAATGATTTGGTTCACAGCTTTAGGTTTATCAACTATGGCTTTCAACCTAAACGGTTTCAACTTTAACCAATCAGTTGTAGATTCACAAGGTCGTGTATTAAACACTTGGGCAGACATCATCAACCGTGCTAACTTAGGTATGGAAGTAATGCACGAAAGAAACGCGCATAATTTCCCTCTAGACTTAGCTTCTGTTGAAGCTCCTTCTATTAACTAATAGGGTGTTTTAAATTTAAATCATACATCTGTTAAATTCAGATGTATGATTTTTTTTATCGAATTTATTTTCTGCTGTCTTCTTCTTCTTCAAAAAAAAAACTTTGTTCTTCTTCAAAGAAGAAGCGCTACAAAAATCTTCGATTTTTGTAAAGGGAGTTCTTTCAAAAAAACGTAGTTTTTTTTGAAGAAGTTCTTTCTTCAAAAAGCAAATACATTTTTTTACAAAGTAAAAAAATGTCAAGTCTCGCTTCTTCTCCAAAGGAAGTTCTTTCTTCAAAAAGCAAAGCGTCTCTTCAAAAACCTTTGGTTTTTGACAAAGCGAAGCTTTTTGAACTTCCTTGTTCTTTCAAAAAAAACGGCGTTTTTATCAAAAAGCAAAGTTTTTTGAAGATAACCGGTTCTTTCAAAAAAACTACGTTTTTGTCTTCAAAAAAAACCAAAGGTTTTTTTTGACAAAGCAAATACATTTTTTTACAAAGTAAAAAAATGTCAAGTCTCTCCGTAGGAAAAAAACCTTTGGTTGTCAAAAAAAACTACGTTTTTTTTGAAGACAAAGCGAAGCTTTTTGAACTTCCTTGAAGATAACCGGAGGTTTTTATGCACCTTTACAAAAATCGACGATTATCAAAAAAAACGTAGTTTTTTTTGAAAGTAGCGTTCTTTCAAAAAAACCGTAGGTTTTTTTGATAAGCAAAGCTTTTTCAAAGAAGCGCTTGCTTGCACTCCCGAAGGGTGCGCTTCGCGCGTCGGTGCATGCACCGAAGGTTTTCAAAAAAACAAAGTTTGTCTTCAAAAAAAACCAAAGGTTTTTGTCAAAAAGCTTTGCTTATCAATTCAAAAAGCTTTGCTTTTTGACAACTACGTTTTTTTGAACGAAGACAAAGCAAATACATTTTTTTACAAAGTAAAAAAATGTGTAGTCTCTTCAAAAACCTTTGGTTTTTGACAAAGCGAAGCGTCTCTTTCAAAAAACCATAGGTTTTTTGAGAAGAAGCGCTTCGCTTTTTGAACTTCTCAAAAAAAACGTAGTTTTTTTTGAAAGAACTTCTCAAAAAAACGCCGTTTTTTTGAAAGAATTGAAAGAACCAAAAAAAACGGCGTTTTTTTTGAAGAGACGCACAAAACCCTTTGGGTTTTGAAGTGCAAGAATCGGTTCTTTGAAAAAAACGTAGTTTTTTTGAGAAGTTCTTCAAAAACCAAAGGTTTTTGATAAAGCGTTTCTTCAAAAAAAACGGCGTCTTGAATTTCTTAAAAAGAAATTCAATAACTTCTTCCTTTGACAACCGAAGGTTTTTGACAGCTTCTTCTTCTCGCCTTCGGCGTAAAACCTACGGTTTTTTTAAAGAGACTTGACATTTTTGACTTTTCGCCTGTCCTCGCCTGTTCAAAAACCGAAGGTTTTTTCGCCGAAGGCTTTACATTTTTTTACAAAGTAAAAAAATGTCAAGTCTCTTTCTTCAAAAAGCAAAGCGCTTCTTCCTTGATAAAACCTTCGGTTTTTTGAGAAGAAGCGGTACTTTCAAAAAAAACTACGTTTTTTTCAAAGAACCTACGGTTCTTTGAACAAAAAGCTTTGCTTATCAAAACCCTTTGGGTTTTGAAAGACTTGATAATCTTCGATTTTTGTCAGCACCAAAAAAACGTAGTTTTTTTTAAAGAACTTCCTTTGATAAGCTTCGCTTTTTGAACTCCCGATTTTTGTAACGGTGCATGCAAACCTACGGTTTATCAAAAAAAAAAACTACGTTCTCTTCAAAAAAACGGCGTTTTTTTTGATAACAGGAAGAATCGGTTTTTGAACTCTTTCAAAAAAAAAAACTACGTTTTTTTTTTGATAAGCGACTACATTTTTTACAAAGTAAAAAATGTCAAGTCTCTTTCTTCAAAAAGCAAAGCTTTTTTGTTCTTTCAAGTCTTTAAAAAAAAAAAAAACTTTGTTTTTTTTTTTTTGATAAGCAAAGCTTTTTTGTTCTTTCAAAAAAAACTACGTTTTTTTTGATAACCGTAGGTTCTTTGAAAAAAACGTAGTTTTTTTTGATAACCTTAGGTTCTTTGAAAAAAAACGACGTTTTTTTTGAAAGAACTTCCTTTTGAAGAAAGAGACGTTTGCTTTTTAAAATAAGTGTTCCCTGGCACTAGGGTATAGATTCCAGACAGGCTCCCATCTAGTAGCTATATCCCCTCAACTTTTTCACAGCCAAGTTCGGGATGGATTGGCGTGGTTCCAGTTGAGCGATGAGCACCAAGGCTTATGAAAAAATGAAATCTATGTGTTTTTGTAAAGAAAAACACATAGATGTATATAGATATGATTTGTTTTTCAATCTCTGCGCATGCACTCGCACTCGCACCAAAGGTGCGTAAGGTGCGTAAGGTGCAAGCGCAGAGATTGAAAAAGATAATAATAAGATCAAAATCAATCGACTCTTAGTAATTCTCAGCTAAAGCCATTACGGACTGTGCACTTGAATCCTATTAACCGGGTTATCTTCCCGTGGTCTAATGGAGAGCACTCATCTTGAGGTGAGCTTCAAACTTAGATGCTGTCAGCTTTTATCGTCTCCGTGTATAGCTACCCAGCGTTTCCCACTGGAGTGAGAACTGGTACACCATTGACACGTCCCTTTCAATCCTCTCGTACTAAAAAGGGTTCCTCTCAATGCTCTAACGCCTATACCGGATATGGACCGAACTGTCTCACGACGTTCTGAACCCAGCTCACGTACCACTTTAATGGGCGAACAGCCCAACCCTTGGAACGTACTGCCGCTCCAGGATGTGATGAGCCGACATCGAGGTGCCAAACCTTCCCGTCGATGTGAACTCTTGGGGAAGATCAGCCTGTTATCCCTAGAGTAACTTTTATCCGTTGAGCGACGGCCCTTCCACACGGCACCGTCGGATCACTAAGGCCGGCTTTCGCCCCTGCTCGACTTGTAGGTCTTGCAGTCAAGCTCCCTTTTGCCTTTACACTCAATGTCTGATTTCCGTCCAGACTGAGGGAACCTTTGCACGCCTCCGTTACCTTTTAGGAGGCATCCGCCCCAGATAAACTGCCCACCTGAAACTGTCAAGTGTCTTGATTCAAAGATCACCATTAGGATTCTAGCTCTTCCAGAGTGGTCTCTCAATGACGGCTCCGATTTCCCCGGAAGGAAACCATCAACGCCTCCCACCTAGGCTGCGCAAGAAAAGCCCGAACCCAATTCCAGGATACAGTCAAGCTTCATAGGGTCTTTCTGTCCAGGTACAGGTAGTCCGCATCTTCACGGACAAGTCTATTTCACCGAGTCTCTCTCCGAGACAGCGCCCTTATCATTACGCCTTTCGTGCAGGTCGAAACTTACTCGACAATGAATTTCGCTACCTTAGGATCGTTATAGTTACGACCGCCGTTCACCGGGGCTTCGGTCGTCAGCTTTTTCTAATAAAGAATAACCAACTTCCTTAACCTTCCGGCACTGGGCAGGCGTCAGCCCCCATATGTTGTCTTTCGACTTTGCGGAGACCTGTGTTTTTGATAAACAGTTGCAAGGGCCTGGTCACTGCGATATGTATAAAACATACACCCCTTCTTCCGAAGTTACGGGGCCAGTTTGCCGAGTTCCTTAGAGAGAGTTCTCTCGCGCCCCTTGGTATTCTCTACCAACCTACCTGTGTCGGTTTTAGGTACAGGTAATTCTATTGTTAATGGTGTTCAAGCTTTTCTAGGAAGTATGACATCACTGACGACATAACTCACGAGGAGTTATATCGGGATAACGCCTTAGCTCAAGTATAGTTTTTATTCTAACTCTCAACACCTAAACGCTTCCACTGAAATCCAAAAGCAGTTTCAGTTTAGTCTTCTTCGTCCCTTGGTTCCCAATAGAATTAGTACAGGAATATTAACCTGTTTGCCATCGACGACGCCTTTCGGCCTAGCCTTAGGACCTGACTCACCCCCCATGGACGAACCTAGTGGAGGAACCCAACGGTTTTCGGGGCATTGGATTCACACCAATGTTTTCGTTACTCAAGCCGACATTCTCACTTCCGAATTGTCCATTCCCATTTACATGAAAACTTCACCCAAATACGGAACGCTCCCCTACCGATTTCTTTATAGAAATCTCACAGCTTCGGCAGGTCACTTAGTCCCGGCCATTATCGGCGCAAAAACGCTTTACCAGTGAGCTATTACGCACTCTTTCAAGGGTGGCTGCTTCTAAGCAAACCTCCTGGTTGTTTCAGCATTCTCACATCCTTTTCCACTTAGTGACCATTTAGGGGCCTTAGCTGGTGATCTGGGCTGTTTCCCTCTTGACGTAGGAGCTTATCCCCCTCCGTCTCACTGGCTAACGGAAAGCATTACCATGTATTCTGAGTTTGCCACGACTTGGTACCGCTTTCGCAGCCCGCATCGAAACAGTCGCTTTACCCCATGATAGCTCATCGTTGCCGCTGCGCCTCAACGCATTTCGGGGAGATCCAGCTAGCTCCGAGTTCGATTGGAATTTCTCCGCATAACCACAACTCATCCGCCGATTTTTCAACATCGGTCGGTTCGGCCCTCCACTTAGTGTTACCCAAGCTTCAGCCTGGTCATGGTTAGATCACCCGGGTTCGGGTCCAGAAGAAATGACATTTACGCCCTATTCAGACTCGCTTTCGCATTGGCTCCGGATATAACTCCTTAACCTATTGCCACTTCCTCTAAGTCGCCGGCTCATTCTTCAACAGGCACGCGGTCAGGCTTATAACAAACCCTCCCACTGCTTGTCAGCTTACGGTTTCATGTTCTATTTCACTCCCCTACGGGGGTTCTTTTCACCTTTCACTCGCGTTACTATTTCGCTATCGGTCACCCAAGAGTATTTAGCCTTACGAGGTGGTCCTCGCTGATTCACACGGGATTCCACGTGCCCCATGCTACTCGGGAAATTAGACTTCGCTTCTGCTTTACATTATAACTACTGGACTTTCACCATCTATGGTGCAGGTTTCAGCTGCTTCGTTTTCATGGTTTTGCTGCTTTAATTTGTCCTCCCACTACACCCATTGCTGGGTTTAGGCTGTTCCCGGTTCGCTCGCCGCTACTACGGGAATCGCTTTTGCTTTCTCTTCCTCCAGCTACTAAGATGTTTCAATTCACTGGGTTGTCTCTTTCCAACTTATGAATTCTGTTGGAAGTTTTCAAGGTTGCCCTATTCGGGGATCTTCGGATCAAAGCTTGTTGCCAGCTCCCCGAAGCGTTTCGCCGGTATCTGCGCCCTTCATCGTCTTTGGGTGCCTAGGTCTCCACCGTAAGCCTTAGTTCATTTGATCTTTTTTTTGCGCTAACAAAAATCGAAGATTTTTGTATCGCTTCTTTCAAAAAACCTACGGTTTTTTGATAAGGCAGAAGCAAACCGCAGCCCACCTCTTCTCTTTCTCTTTATCAAAAAAAACGACGTTTTTTTTTTAAAGAAGCGCTTGCTTGCACCTTACGCACCTTACGCACCTTACGCACCGGTGCACCAAAGGTGCGAGTGCGAGTGCGAGTGCATGCACCGGTTTATCAAAAAAAACGAAAACGTTTTTTTTTCAAACAAACAAGTGGGTGGAAACGACAGGCTTCGAACCCGCGACCCCCGCCGTGCAAAGGCGGTGCTCTACCAACTGAGCTA